ACCATGGAGAGTTTGATCCTGGCTCAGGATGAACGCTGGCGGTATGCTTAACACATGCAAGTCGAACGAAGGTTTACCTTAGTGGCGAACGGGTGAGTAATACGTGAGAATCTGCCTTCAGGAGGGGAATAACAATTGGAAACGACTGCTAATGCCCCATATGCCGCGAGGTGAAATGTTTTTCGCCTGAAGATGAGCTCGCGCCTGATTAGCTAGTTGGTAAGATAAAAGCTTACCAAGGCAACGATCAGTAGCTGGTTTGAGAGGATGATCAGCCACACTGGGACTGAGACACGGCCCAGACTTCTACGGAAGGCAGCAGTGGGGAATTTTCCGCAATGGGCGAAAGCCTGACGGAGCAATACCGCGTGAGGGAAGAATGCCTGTGGGTTGTAAACCTCTTTTCTCAAGGAAGAAGATCTGACGGTACTTGAAGAATAAGCATCGGCTAACTCCGTGCCAGCAGCCGCGGTAATACGGAGGATGCAAGCGTTGTCCGGAATCACTGGGCGTAAAGCGTCTGTAGGTGGCTCAGAAAGTCTGCTGTTAAATCTTAGGGCTTAACCCTGAACCAGCAGTGGAAACTTCTAGGCTAGAGTATGGTAGGGGTAGAGGGAATTCCCAGTGTAGCGGTGAAATGCGTAGATATTGGGAAGAACACCAGTGGCGAAAGCGCTCTACTAGGCCATAACTGACACTCAGAGACGAAAGCTAGGGGAGCGAATGGGATTAGATACCCCAGTAGTCCTAGCCGTAAACGATGGATACTAGATGTTGCGCGTATCGATCCGTGCAGTATCGTAGCTAACGCGTTAAGTATCCCGCCTGGGGAGTATGCTCGCAAGAGTGAAACTCAAAGGAATTGACGGGGGCCCGCACAAGCGGTGGAGCATGTGGTTTAATTCGATGCAACGCGAAGAACCTTACCAGAACTTGACATGTCGTGAATTTTTATGAAAATAAAAAGTGCCTTCGGGAGCACGAACACAGGTGGTGCATGGCTGTCGTCAGCTCGTGTCGTGAGATGTTGGGTTAAGTCCCGCAACGAGCGCAACCCTTATTTTTAGTTGCCATCATTTAGTTGGGCACTCTAAAGAGACTGCCGGTGACAAACCGGAGGAAGGTAAGGATGACGTCAAGTCAGCATGCCCCTTATGTTCTGGGCTACACACGTGCTACAATGGCCGTGACAAAGAGTTGCAAATCTGTAAAGACAAGCTAATCTCGTAAACACGGCCTCAGTTCGGATTGTAGGCTGAAACTCGCCTACATGAAGGTGGAATCGCTAGTAATCGCCGGTCAGCTACACGGCGGTGAATCCGTTCCCGGGCCTTGTACACACCGCCCGTCACACCACGGAAGCTGGCCACGCCCGAAGTCGTTACTCTAACCTGTATTGGAGGAGGGCGCCTAAGGCAGGGCTAGTGACTGGGGTGAAGTCGTAACAAGGTAGCCGTACTGGAAGGTGCGGCTGGATCACCTCCTTTTAGGGATTAATGAAACCCAGATCGTAATACTATAATTTAAGCTTACTAAGGGCTATTAGCTCAGCTGGTTAGAGCGCACCCCTGATAAGGGTGAGGTCCCTGGTTCAAGTCCAGGATAGCCCAAACAAGGGGGTATAGCTCAGTTGGTAGAGCGCTGCCTTTGCAAGGCAGATGCCAGCGGTTCGAGTCCGCTTATCTCCAGCAAAAAAGCTAAATAATATTCTAGTTGTGAATAACTAACATAGATTAAGATAATAAGAGCCTACGGTGGATACCTTGGCATTCAGAAGCGATGAAGGGCGTGGCTACCAACGAAATGTTTCGGCGAGCTGGAAGCAAGCTATGAACCGGAAGTTCCCGAATGAGGCAACTCTTTATACTGCTTGTTGAATCTATAGACAAGTAAGAGCGAACCTAGTGAACTGAAACATCTTAGTAACTAGAGGAATATAAAGCAAAAGCGATTCCCTAAGTAGCGGCGAGCGAAAAGGGAACAGCCTAAACCACAAAAACATGTTTTTGTGGGGTTGTGGGACGGTGTATAAAAGAATAACACGAGCTAGGTGAAACAAATGGAATTTTGTATCATAGAAGGTGATAATCCTGTAACCGAAAGCTTTTGTTAACTTAACCGTATCCCGAGTAGCATGGGGCACGTGAAATCCCGTGTGAATCTGCGAGGACCACCTCGTAAGGCTAAATATTACTGAATGACCGATAGAGAAACAGTACCGTGAGGGAAAGGTGAAAAGAACCCCGGGAGGGGAGTGAAATAGAACATGAAACCGTAGGCTTACAAGCAGTGGAAGAACGACTTAACGTTTTACCTCGTGCATGTTGAAGAATGAGCCGGCGACTTGTATGTAGTGGCAGGTTAAAGTAGAGAATACTGGAGCCACAGTGAAAGCGAGCTTGAATAGAGCGTATGTCACTGTATACAGACCCGAACCCGGATGATCTAGTCATGGCCAGGGTGAAGCTTAGGTAACACTAAGTGGAGGTCCGAACCGACTGATGTTGAAAAATCAGCGGATGAGCTGTGATTAGGGGTGAAATGCCAATCGAATCCGGAGCTAGCTGGTTCTCCCCGAAATGCGTTGAGGCGCAGCGGTTGATGCTATAGCTTAGGGGTAAAGCACTGTTTCGGTGCGGGCTGTGAAAACGGTACCAAATCGATGCAAACTCTGAATACTAAGTGAGTAGTCAACCAGTGAGACAGCGGGGGATAAGCTTCGTTGTCAAAAGGGAAACAGCCCAGACCATCAGCTAAGGCCCTTAAATATGTACTAAGTGGTAAAGGAGGTGGGAATGCATAGACAACCAGGAGGTTTGCTTAGAAGCAGCAACCCTTTAAAGAGTGCGTAATAGCTCACTGGTCAAGTGATCCTGCGCCGAAAATGAATGGGACTAAGTACTTTGCCGAAGCTATGGGATGTATTACATCGGTAGGGGAGCGTTCTGCATTAGGGTGAAGCGTTAGCGTTAGCGGACGTAGACGAAGCAGAAGTGAGAATGTCGGCTTGAGTAGCGAAAACATTGGTGAGAATCCAATGCCCCGAAAACCTAAGGATTCCTCTGGAAGGTTCGTCCACGGAGGGTGAGTCAGGACCTAAGGCGAGGCTGAAAAGCGTAGTCGATGGATGACAGGTTAATATTCCTGTACTGCTTATTATTGATGACGAAGGACGGAGAAGGCTAAGTCAGCCGGATGTTGGTTACCGGTTTAAACTTTCAAAGCTGTGAAGACTGGAGAAAACAGTTTGAGCTGAGGAGTGAGTACAAAGTACTAAGGTACTAAAGTGATTGACGTCATGCTTCCTAGAAAAGTTCGATACATCACAAATGATAAGTACCTGTACCCTAAACCGACACAGGTAGGTAAGTAGAGAATACTAAGGGGCGCGAGATAACTCTCTCTAAGGAACTCGGCAAAATGGCCCCGTAACTTCGGAAGAAGGGGTACCCTTGTAGGGTTGCAATAACCAGGCCCAAGCGACTGTTTATCAAAAACACAGGTCTCCGCTAAGTCGTAAGATGATGTATGGAGGCTGACGCCTGCCCAGTGCCGGAAGGTTAAAGAAGTTGGTTAGCCTATAGGTGAAGCTGACAACTGAAGCCCCGGTGAACGGCGGCCGTAACTATAACGGTCCTAAGGTAGCGAAATTCCTTGTCGGGTAAGTTCCGACCCGCACGAAAGGCGTAACGATTTGGGTACTGTCTCGGAGAGAGACTCGGCGAAATAGACTTGTCTGTGAAGATGCGGACTACCTGCACCTGGACAGAAAGACCCTATGAAGCTTTACTGTAGTTTGAAATTGGATTTGGGCTTTTCTTGCGCAGTATAGGTGGGAGGCAATGAAAATAGGTTTGCGGATCTATTAGAGCCACTAATGAGATACCACTCTGGAAAAGCTAAAATCCTAACTTTGAGCCGTTATCCGGCCAAAAAACAGTTTCAGATGGGCAGTTTGACTGGGGCGGTCGCCTCCTAAAAAGTAACGGAGGCGTGCAAAGGTTCCCTCAGACTGGTCGGAAATCAGTCGAAGAGTGTAAAGGCATAAGGGAGCTTGACTGCAAGACCTACAAGTCGAGCAGAGACGAAAGTCGGCCTTAGTGATCCGACAGTGCCGAGTGGAAGGGCTGTCGCTCAACGGATAAAAGTTACTCTAGGGATAACAGGCTGATCTCCCCCAAGAGTTCACATCGACGGGGAGGTTTGGCACCTCGATGTCGGCTCATCGCATCCTGGGGCGGTAGTACGTCCCAAGGGTTGGGCTGTTCGCCCATGAAAGCGGTACGCGAGCTGGGTTCAGAACGTCGTGAGACAGTTCGGTCCATATCCGGTGCAGGCGTTAGAGTATTGAAAGGATTTCTCCTTAGTACGAGAGGACCGGGAGAGACGCACCGCTGGTGTACCAGTTATCATGCCAATGGTAAACGCTGGGTAGCCAAGTGCGGAATGGATAACCGCTGAAAGCATCTAAGTGGGAAGCCAACCTTAAGATGAGTACTCTCACCGCTATAAAGCGGTTAAGGTCACGGCAAGATTAGCCGTTAAATAGGCATTAAGTGTAAGTACAGTAATGTATATAGCTGAGATGTACTAATAGACCGAGGGCTTAATTTAAATTAGTTATACTATATAAACAAACTTCGAATAAAACTAGAATAGTTTAAACCTTGATACTTATGGCGCAGTAGACCCACTCCGAACCATCCCGAACTCGGTTGTTAAATGCTGCAGCGGCAATGATACTGAAGAGGAGGCTCTTTGGAAAAGTAGCTCAGTATCAGGGTTATAATTTGTGTAAATAATTTTTTTGTCAATGTCTTATTTTGATTGCAACTTGTGAAAGTTGCAATCCATGTGTTTATATTGTGATATTAGTGTCTTGATGTATTTTTTGTTTAGTTGTTAGGTATCTGATAATATTTTCATTAAATCTCATTGATTTTTCTACTAATTGAATTATTTTACCATTACCTTGAAATGTCATTTGCACATATATTGCATCATAATAGTGTGTAATATGATAACTTAAATGTCTTCTGCCTCTATGCTGTATAAATATATTGAAACCGCCGTTTTTCTGAATAAGGTTTTGATATTCGTTTACAATGTTTAAATTAGTTTCTTCAGTTACATCCGGCTTAAGAATATATACAATCTCATAAGTGTTTGAAAGCATTGATTTTTCTATAATTATATTGGTATTAGGTTGTTTATTAGTTTCTGTTATCGATTTGTATTTTAACAGCTTGTGATATTACAGGTATTTTGGCATACTTACCCTGGACTGATTTTATCACAGAATATGTAATTGTGAGTAGTACAAACCAAAATAGTGTATTACAAAGCATCAGGCCATATAGACTCATCCGAAATTCTATAGGTAGAGCTCTGAAAGTAGCTCCTAGTAAAGAATTAATTAAAAATAATAAAAGTGCCTGGATGACATTGAATTTCAGAAAGGGGCGATTAGGGATAGGGCTGTTAGGTCTGACAAATAGATAGTATAGAAGCAAAAAAATTATAAAGGCCCAGTTGGGGTGTGTTACATAGATAATAACTAAAGGCATGAGTGTTTTCTTATAAATACTCATTAAACTAAAAGGGTAGTCTGGCAAGATTTGTTGTCCAAAGTTTTGTAGACCTTCTAGCAGTGGTAGGCTATATGCTGGTATTGAAAAAAATCGATCAATCATAGTGACAAAGTGATTAGAAATTACTGTATCATTGTTTTGTTTTTGAATTGAAATAAATGTCTGGTATATAATAATAATTAATGTTAGAGAAAGTATCAAGATAGCGATAAATGAAGCGGAAAGGCTTGTAAGCATGGATGTATCGTAATATATGATTATAGTAGTATGTGTTGATTATATAGTTTAATTAATATTATGATATCAATTATTATATATTGATTTGTGTATTGTTTTGTATTTATGTCCTCGAGCATCTACAGTAGTATATGAAAGAGCTATAGACAGTTGAAATTAATTTTACAATAATATTCTTTGTATTTCCAAATATTCTTATAGTGTTAATAATTTATATATTTATGATTTGTCCAACTGATACTCTAGAACAAGAAGGTGTAATAGATTCAAGTGATAGTTTACTAATAAATGGTAGAGTTTTCAATTCGCGACTAATGCTTGGTACCGGTAAATATAAAAATTTACAAGAAGCATATTCCAGTATTATTGTAAGTCAAACATCTATAGTTACTGTAGCTGTACGACGATTACAAAATCTAGGACATGTTAAGCACTATAGTCTTTTAGACATATTGCCTTTAGATATGTTATGGCTATTGCCAAATACTGCTGGTTGCTCTACTGTTGAAGAAGCTGTTCGTGTAGCTGCTCTTGGTCGTGAGATGTGTTGTAGATTAGGCCAAGTAGATAATAACTTTGTGAAATTGGAGGTTATTGCTGATTCTCAGTATCTTCTTCCTGATCCGATTGGGACACTGAAAGCAGCTGAATATTTAGTTGATAAAGGATATGCTGTACTCCCATATATTTATCCAGATCCGATGTTAGCAAAACAGTTAGAAGAAATTGGTTGTGTTACTGTTATGCCTCTTGCTTCTCCTATTGGTTCAGGAAAAGGACTCCAAAATCTGGAAAATATACAAATAATTATTAATAGCGCTTCTGTACCTATTATTATTGATGCTGGCTTAGGTACATCTAGTGACGCTGTTAAAGCGATTGAAATGGGTTCTGCTGCTGTACTTGTAAATTCTGCAATTGCTTATGCAAAATCACCTGTTCTAATGGCTGATGCTATGAGATTAGGTGTTATATCTGGCAGGTATGCATATTTAGCAAAAAGGATGATTCAATCAGATCAAGCGAGACCAAGCTCACCATCCACAGGTTTAGTATACTAAAATTGATTTTTGATGTTTTCTGATAAGGATTTATAAATGATTGTAATCATTGATAATTATGATAGTTTTACATATAATATTGTTCAGTATATGAGTGAATTAGGTGTAGTAATTAAAGTATATCGAAACGATGCGGTGACAGTCCAAGAACTGAAGAGTTTGTCACCATCCGCAATTATTATTTCACCTGGACCAGGTTCTCCGCTTTTTTCCAAGGTTTCTTTAGATGTTATTCGTGATTTACATCAGTATATTCCGATATTAGGTGTATGTTTAGGACATCAAGCAATTGCTGCAGTATTTGGTAATGATATTATATATGCACCTAGGCCTATCCATGGTAAAACTTCTGCTATTTATCATGATAGTAAAGGTATATTTAAGGGTTTACCTAATCCTTTGACTGTAACTCGATATCATAGTTTAGTCATGAGTTCATCTGCTATTTCTGATAATTTAGAAATTACTGCATGGACGGATAGTGGTGTTATTATGGGGTGTCAGCACAAACAATATCCAAAAGTACAAGGCGTACAATTTCATCCAGAAAGTTTATGGACAAGCTATGGAAAGCAAATGCTGAAGAATTTTATTAATGATATATGATTAGATTATTAATAAGTATTATTGTATATTTTAGTCTATTAAATATTTAAATCAAGATATTGTGTAATCAGATGTATATCTTCTTCTAAGTGTAATTGAGCTCTATTTGTCTGTCCTTGTACATAAGTATGAGGATAATAATGATTGATCCATATCTGAGAAAAAGATATGTAACTGGTTATTGTACTAAGAATTAAAATGCTGAAACTAATATATATTAATGTTAAGCCTGGATCTGCTTTGATTTGTAAACCTGTGCTACTGAGAATAGATACTATATTGATTGGTATAAAATCAATGACGTAATTTTGGTTTGTTTGTATTACTTCCAATAGTTTTCCTTCTTGATTATAGCATTGTATTTTATCTTGTAGATCAGAAATAATGAAAGATAAATTTTTATCATTTTGGTATGTTATTGAAGTGAACCAATATTGTTGGTTATTTGTTTTGATTTCTACAACAGGAATTTGGATCATTATGTCATCATCGAGTTGTACTCTTATGCCATTTACTTGCCAATCAGTTTGATATATTGTTAAATTTTCAAATTGCATCGGTCTGTTAACTGCAATAACTTGGTTAGACTGGTGGTTATTTATGATATTAGCCATCCTTATGGATGAATAAAATTGTTTGATAGATGAATCTTTATAATACTCGATATTAAAGTCAGTAACTTCACCTTTAATCCAATCTGGAATTTTACTTAAAGGACCTGAATGTATAATATTATTTAAGCCAAAACTTTCACCTACAGGAACCATTGCTTGTATATAAAATGATAAAAATAAACTCTCCAATGAACCTATTAATAATAGTATAAGACTGATGTGTACAAATATAGGTCCTATACGCCCGTATATACCTTTATAAGAATATAGATTTGTTCTTTGGTAAAATGTATAATATCCGGTTTTGGTAAGTACGTATGTTGACAGGCACATGGTTTTATCTGCAGAGACTAGTTTGTGATACGTAGAATTTTGTGTTTTGATATTTTGTTTCATTTTCCATCTTTTTGCATATTTTAAGCTAGGTAACTGTGTCGAAAATGTGCAAATCAGTAAACTTAAGCCAAAAAGAATCATTAAGCACAAAAAAGGCAAGCTAGTGTAGATATTATTTAAGTGGTATTGTGTGATGAATAACCAATCAATGTGCCATATATAATCATTACTAATTGGATATGTTGTTTGATAGTATGAGATAGATTGATTTTGTTCTATTATAGTTCCTATAATACTGATACAAGCAATTAGTAATAGTAGCAAAATTGAAAAATTTAAATTGCCCAAAATTCTTATAACTTGCCATCTTAAAATTTTGTGTGCCACTATATGAACCTCTAAGTTATGGAGTAGCTATTTAGCCACTTGATAATTTATATTAACCTGAGTACTTCTTTAAATAAGGAGTAACTACCACTAGTTATCGTTATAGATCCTAGCACGTTCATTATTATATAACTATTTTTACTTAAGAGATTGAGTATATTAAAATTATTGAATGATAAAATTGATATCAGTATTGGTGTTATGTATCCTAAAACATAGACTAGTAGCAAGATTAGTCCTGTAATATATTGTTGTGTTGTACTGATCCACCCAAAGATAGTTATTGTGATAGGAGTACTGCATGGGGATATTGTAATTCCTAAGCTCACACCTATAGCATAGGTTTGAATAAAAGAAAATTGTTTTTTTGCTTGATTATACGTAAGGTTCATTGTTTCTATATTTTTAGTAATAGGTATTATCTCTAATAGACTGAGTCCTAAAATAATTACAACTAATGGCCAAAAGAAAGGTGTTGTACCTAATATGATCCATGAGTATTTTTTTAATGTAAGAGTAATCAATCCTATAGTAAATAGAGAAGAACAAATTCCTGTTATTAAGGTAAGTGTTTCAGGTGTTTTGTGATGTGTACGGTTAATATACAGGACAGCAAACGGAATTGAAGATATTACACAAGGACTAATACTTGTAAATACACCTCCTGTGAACGTTGTAATGAGACTGACTAGAGATATAGTGCTTAGTTGACTTACTAGAATCTGATTAATATATTGTTGAATTGTATAAAGGTTAAAGTTTAATATACTGGTATTCATATGTAACTAGTCCTGTATTTAAATTTTTGCTTTACCTCCCCAGGAAGGATTTGAACCTACGACCAATCGGTTAACAGCCGATCGCTCTACCGCTGAGCTACTGAGGAATATTGAGTTTATTCCACTTTATTATATTATATAAGTTATCGGATAACAAGTTATAAATTTAAAGTTAGATAGTCTATCTAAACCATTCTTGCATATTTACATTATATATGTTAATATGGTTCGTGAACGGTATTTGAAGCGGACGTGGTGGAATTGGTAGACACGCTAGACTTAGGATCTAGTGAGATTATCTCGTGAGAGTTCGAGTCTCTCTGTCCGCATAACTTTGCTTAAGACCACTTTTCAAGTGTTAATCTTATAGAGCCGTTGTTCTGGCCGTGAACTGAGATATTGTTCATATCAAAACCTTGTTTTAAACTTTCTTGTATAATTGTATTATATACATATTTCTGATAAATTTTATCGTACCAGTATTCTAAAAATCTTTTGCCTTGCCATGTAGATGAATCAGCCACTAACTCATAGTTGCTACCAATCCATATAAATTCTATATGTGATTGACTACTAGTTAATAATTTTTCATGTAATATGATTGACGGTTTATTTTTATTTGTACTAATACTATGTATGATGTTTAATTCTTCCAGTGTTTCTAACAATGTTTTTGTGTTAGTTATTTTAGTATTAATTTTACTTAAATGTGACATATATAATATATTCTCCTTCTCTGAGCTTAGTTGTTATTAATTGTATATTGTATACTTATTTTTTTTTGGATATGCTTATTGTGAATCACTTATTATATTTATATTATAGTTTGATTCAAGATAAGTAAAAGGTCAATCCCCAATTAATTTTTATATGCACATAATGTTTCAATACTTACTGAGGTTATTTTCTAAGATTTTGTTTTTTCATGGTTAGATATGTAATGATGTAGTAACAGATTCTTACTGAGTCTGGGAAGTATCTAAATTAATCCTAAAATTTCAATAAATTATGACTGCTACTTTAGAAAGACGCGAAAGCGCAAGCCTGTGGGAACGTTTCTGTACTTGGATCACTAGCACTGAAAACCGCCTGTATATCGGTTGGTTTGGTGTTGTAATGATTCCTACTTTACTAACTGCTACATCTGTATTCATCATTGCATTCGTTGCTGCTCCTCCAGTAGATATTGATGGTATCCGTGAACCAGTTGCTGGTTCTCTATTATACGGTAACAACATCATTTCAGGTGCTGTTATTCCTAGTTCTGCAGCAATTGGTATCCATTTTTACCCAATTTGGGAAGCTGCATCACTAGATGAGTGGCTATATAATGGTGGTCCTTACCAATTAGTTGTTCTTCATTTCTTACTTGGTGTATGTTGTTACATTGGTCGTGAGTGGGAATTAAGCTACCGCTTAGGTATGCGCCCATGGATCTCAGTTGCTTTTACAGCTCCTGTAGCAGCAGCAGCAGCAGTATTCCTAGTTTACCCAATTGGTCAAGGAAGCTTCTCTGATGGTATGCCTTTAGGTATCTCTGGTACATTCAACTTCATGCTTGTATTCCAAGCTGAGCACAACATTCTTATGCACCCTTTCCACCAGCTAGGTGTTGCGGGTGTATTTGGTGGATCTTTATTCAGTGCTATGCATGGTTCTTTAGTTACGTCAAGTCTAATTAGAGAAACAACTGAAAATGAATCTGCTAACTACGGTTACAAATTTGGTCAAGAAGAAGAGACTTACAATATTGTAGCCGCTCACGGTTACTTTGGACGTTTAATCTTCCAATACGCTAGTTTCAACAACTCTCGTGCTTTACACTTCTTCTTAGGTATGTGGCCTGTAGTAGGTATCTGGTTTACTGCTATGTCAGTAAGTACTATGGCATTTAACCTAAACGGTTTCAACTTCAATCAATCTGTAGTTGACAGCCAAGGTCGTGTAATTAACACTTGGGCAGATATCTTAAACAGAGCTAACCTAGGTATGGAAGTAATGCACGAACGTAACGCGCACAACTTCCCTCTAGATTTAGCATCTGGTGCTTCTTGCCCAGTAGCTCTAGTAGCTCCATCTGTTAATGGTTAATAGAATTAATCATTTTAATATTATGGTAACTAATTATCTTAGTTACTCTGTATAAAAAAAGTTAAGGCAGTATCTATCTTACGATACTGTCTTAACTTTTTTTATATTTTTTACTAATTATAACTGATAGTATGATCTATTGTTGAGTAGTAGAGCTCTAAAGGCATTATATATTTGTATTTTAATTCGATAAATGAATTTTTTGTAGATGTTTCTTTAGTGATGGGGCGATAATCTTCGAACTTTTTTTTGAAAAAGATAGAGTGTATATCTAGCATATAATTACACGTATGTTTTGAATTATTTAAGTAGTTGGGTTCTATTTCTGTTGGGTTGATAGATTTTGTTTCTGTAGTTCCGAAAATTTCTTGTACACTTTGCCCTCTACGCCTTCTTGTAATTTCTACAAGTCCTAGTTCAGATAATTGCATAATTTCGGGTTTGGCATTATCGTAGCTTAGTATTTTATTTAAGTGTTCAATTAGTAATATTTGGTCTTGGTTAGATTGCATATCAATAAAGTCGATAATAATAATGCCATTTATGTTACGGATCTTTATTTGATAACCTATTTCTGTGGCAGCTAAGCAGTTTGTTCGTAAAAGAGAAGTTTGGTTGCTTGTTTGGTTAAAAGATCCTGAGTTGACATCAATTGTAGTTAAAGCTTCTGATGTTTCAATAAAAATATAAATACCAGATTGTAACTGTACTTTAGGTTTCAGTAAATTGAAAATAACTGGGCTAATACCAAATTTTTCCAATATACAGGTGCTACTTTCATAGAACTGTAAAGACTGTGTTTGTAAATATGTATGAAGTTGATTTCTTATGAGATATTCATAAACCTGTTGTAAGCTACTTTTAGAATCTGTTATGATTATAGTTGTGTTTCTGTCAAAATGATCTTGGAGAACTTTTTGTACAATGTTATTATTATGGTAAAGTAATTGATAACAAGAAGCTTGGATTGCTGATTTTTCTATAAAGTGCCATTTTTGATTTAAGTCCTGAATATCATGTATTAAAATATTTTCACTTATACCTACTGCAGATTCTTTGAATAAAATACCCATTTTGGCAGGCTTGATTAAAATGCCTAAAGCACGTAAGAATGCACGTTCATTCTCATCATAGATATTTTGTCCTATACATATTGTATTATTAAGAGGCATAAGTATTACATATTGTCCAGAAAGATGAATATTAGTAGTTAATCTAGGGCCTTTAGTAGTTGTAGGTTCTTTAATAATTTGGACTAATATTTTTTGTTTTATAAATAGTGCTTCTGAAATATTATAAAGGTTAGAATGTTTTAGATGATAAAGATATCTTGTATCACTAACATGAATAAATCCACTTTTTCCATTGTAACTGAGCTGAATAAAAGCTGCATTTATGCTTGTAAATATTTTTTGAACAATTCCTAGATATATATCATTTAATTGATAAATATTATTATTAACTATGAGTTCTTGAACTTTACTGTTGTGTATAATCGCAGCTATGTTGTTTAAGTGTGAAATGATAATTTTCTTGATCATTGATTGAACAATATAGCCTGTACTATGATTGTAATATGTTTACTTAAGCTTATTGTACTAAATACTTTATCAGCTATTGACCACTGAAATTTTGTTCGTATACACTGATAATTTTTTTGCGTTGTTTTGTTGTACTGAAATGAACAACGCCATCTATGAGAGCAAATAATGTATCATCTTTGCCTATGTCAACATTATGACCAGCTTTGACTTTCGTACCTCTTTGTCTTACTAAAATGTTGCCAGCTTTAACTTGTTGACCACCATATTTTTTAACGCCGAGTCTTTGAGAGTTTGAGTCACGACCATTTTTGGTGCTTCCACTTCCTTTTTTATGTGCCATGCTATTTCTTCTGAGTAGTGTTTATAGATTCAATGAGTATTCTGCTCATGGTTTGTCGATGTCCATTTTTAGAATACATATTTTTTTTCGGTTTCATTTTAAATACAGTTATTTTACGACTTTTAAAATGTTTAAGAATTCTTCCTTTTGCGTATATGTTATCAATACATGGTTTTCCTATAGTAGTTTCTTTCTCCTTCTTAAAAAACAATATTTTTGATAATTTGATATAATCACCTGGTTCTGCTGAAATTTTGTCTACATCATAAAATTTGCCCGGCGTTACCCAAATTTGTTTGTTATTTGTTTCAATGATTGCGTATATCATGGTTGATCAAAATTATTAATGTTAACAAGCTAAATACAAATAGTTATATCTACTTTGTACAGCTATATAATATACATCCTATATCTGATTAATACAAGTAATGATAGTGAAATCTATAAAGATGTTAAGACGCTGAGCAATACTTTGTTAAAGAATGTAAAACTATGTAACTAGGATATTGGATTAACTCATATGAAAATCGAAATCCATATTTAGAACTTAGGCAAAGTATTTTGGTTCCTTGAGAATATTTGTCTGTAAAGTATTTGCCCGATATTATAGTACCATCTGGTAGGATATATCTTGTATGTAGTTTTAAATATTTATATACAGGTCCAGGCTGTAATCCATATTGTTTGGCCTTGAATAGTTGGAATCTTCCTTTTCTTTCCTTTTCGAAGAATACACTGGTCATGTATGTAGTTAATTTATTAATAGGATATGTACATAGATGAAATTGATTAGATTTATATATTTCTGCATGTTGGTACACATAGATTTTAAGATTGTATCGAAAAGTTGTGTGAGAATATTTTCTTATAAGATTGATATATGCTAATAAGCCATGAGGCCCATATAAATTGATTGTATTAGTATTACCGTTTAAGCTTAGGCTAGATAGTAGACCTATCAGGCCACTGATTTCTTTAATTTTTAGGCTTGTTAAAACAATATGACGTATTTGGGTAATTTTTATATTATATATGTGTAGTAATTGTTGACACCCTTCAGGACAATTAAACAGCCAGACTTCTCCATTCTGGCTGCATCTTATCAGAAAGTTAAGTGATGAATTTAGCATGCACCTTACCTGTTAACCATTGTGTTAAGAATACTGAAGTTTGAAGTATTGAAGTGCTAAGTAATATTTGTATTGGTTTCACTGATGTAAATAAAACTTTGGTTCTTACCACTAAGTGCTGATTTGCCAAGTGAAATTGCTTTTTGACTGGCATGTTTGGCTTTTCTCTTCCAATTAGCCTTACGTGATCTAGATTTAGCTTTTGATGTTCGTTTTTTAGGTACAGCCATATGAGTTTAAAGAAAAGTGTATAATGTAATAATTATAATAATACAGAGTATGATATTTTACTATAATATTGAATAAGGAAGTAAGTATATTAAGATGTCTATGTTACTTCCTGATGCTTTTGCAATATCGTATTATTTATATTTAAGATATTTGTCCTATGAATTCATACTACGTAGTTGTTGCAGAGCAGCTCTACCAATATTGTATAAAGCCCATGAACCAGCAGCTAAAACAGGGATTAAAACAATTAAAAGTCTCATATCCATATCTAAAATTTCCTCATGATTATCAGTTATTTAATTTATATCTTTATATGATAAGTATAGTATATTATGATACCTACCTTTCTTCATTATAAATTATGATCTACAAATCATAATATATTTATAATAATCTGCAATGTATCTTACTGATATAATGTCTCTGTTTACCCTATATACATGAAGCACAATAAAACTTAATGAGAGATTTGCCTTTTACTTTAGATCAATTAAGAATTTTAAAAGCAATTATTAAAGAGGGGAGTTTTAAAAGAGCAGCCGATAGTTTATATGTTTCTCAACCAGCTATTAGTTTACAGATTCAAAATTTAGAAAAACAGTTAAACATACCAATTTTTGAACGGAGTAATAAGAGGGCAACTTTAACTGAAGCCGGTAGTCTATTACTACGATATGGTGGTAGAATTTTAGCTTTATGTGAAGAAACTTGCAGAGCTTTAGAAGATTTGCAGAATTTACAAGGAGGTACATTAGTAGTTGGCGCTAGTCAAACTACGGGCACCTACTTGATGCCACGTTTAATTGGTTTATTTAGACAACGTTATCCTCATGTAACAGTTCAGCTTCAGGTCCACTCAACACGTTTAATTTCTTGGAGTGTAGCTAATGGACAAGTAGATGTTGCTGTCATTGGTGGTGAAATTCCATGTGAGTTACAAGATGTATTGCAAGTTACATCTTATGCTGAAGATGAGTTAGCATTAATTTTACCAACGTCTCATGTGTTTTCACAGTCGAATAAAATTCAAAAAGAAGACTTATATCGTTTACGATTTATAGCTTTGGATACCCAGTCAACAATTAGAAAAGTAATAGATAGTGTATTGCATCAATATGATATTGATAGTAGTAGATTCAAAATAGAAATGGAATTAAACTCTGTAGAAGCAATCAAAAATGCTGTTCAGTCAGGTTTAGGCGCTGCTTTTGTATCTGTTTCAGCTATAGCTAAAGAACTCGAACTTGGTATTTTACATTGGGCTAAGATTGAAAATGTAACTATTAAAAGAATGTTATCTATTATAGTTAATCCAAATCGATATAAATCTAAAGCTGCAGATACATTTAGTAAAGAAATCTTAACTTTATTTGTTAATCCTTCTCATGAACAAGAAGCTAATGTTTGACTGATAGTGAAACAGCGTAATGTAATAATTTAAGTACTTTTTAAAGCATCTTGAATATTTGGAGAAGGGGATATAAATTTACCTGTTAGTACGAAACCAAATCGAAGTTTAATCCATTCTATAAATTTAGGATTGTAAGAGAGAATAGCTACTGATGGTTTTGATAGCTGCATTTTTATATTTTTCATCTCAGGTGCATTGATAAAAGCAGGATTAATAACAAGCCAAAAATCAATGATTTTCTCCATATTTTTATAATGGTTTATTCTTTCTCGTAGTACTTCTTCTAAAGGTTCTTCGTGTAGTAAAAAGTCTTGACTTGCAATTGCAAAATAATAAGTATTCACAGTGTTACTCATAATTAGTAAAAAAAAGTGTCTATGTAATAAATAGTTGCTTTAAACTGTAGAGAAATAAGTTTTTGGCTGACTGTTAACTAAATTATTATGTATTAACATTTGTATATAAATACTTAAATAAGTATAAGTATATGTATTACTTGTCATTGTTAGCTGTAATAATGTTTATCCCTACTTTGTTATGTTATGATAATGTATTGGCCTGAACAACCTGGTGTTCAATTAAATCATCAAGTCTCTAGTTTGTTTAAAAAACTTTATATAAAGTTAAATTATAACTTGTATAATAAAACATCTCAAATTTTATCAATTGATATTGTTAACTCTTATGTAAAGCAAGAATTATTTAAAATTATTCTTTTGGAGTTGGAAATTCTTATTTTAGATATTACTGAGCTAGATGTTACAATTGATGATCTTGAATTATTAAATAAAAGAATTTTAATAGATTTAATTAATAAATCTCTTTTGAATTTTCAGCATGTACTAAACATTAAAATTTCAGAAAATTATATCGATCAGTTAAGTAATTCAATCTTATATAAACGTCTTGTATTAGAGCACCAATTATTATTATATAATTTGTTAATTTATCTAATTTTTGGTTCTTCTAGCGATATAGCAAAGACATACTTGTTCCCTCGAAATAAAATACCTATACAACATGTTGAAATACTTTTAGATAATTTAGTTATTCAATTAGCTAATCTAATCTTTTCTTGTTGTATCAGTACAGATAAATCTATTATGGAGCTATTTGATTTTTTAAAAACTCATGAAATTTGTCGTAATACATACATATCAGCTAGATCAATTGCAACTTTTAAGAATAACTTAGTTTGGAATAATTATTTATGGTACTATTTACATCAACCCAGAATTATATACAATAATCGATATCAAGTATGGATTTTTAGTACAAGAGGCTTGCACTGTCAATATATATATGCTTATAGAGAAAATGAATTAGAATTTTTAGTAGGTATTCAGATTTTTGTAATTATTCTATTGGAGTTGCAAGATTTTATTTTGCCTAAAATTCAAAATATATTTTTCTTGATAGGTAAGGTTTGGGTATATTTAGTTCGTTATGCTATCACAAATATTCTAAAAATTTTGTTAAAAAGTATTGCAGTTGTTATACGTACTAAATAAGTTTAAAAATATCAAGTTTGTTGTATTTATATAATTTATGTATGTTCAATAATAATATAGATGATTTAGATAATAACTGTAAACAGTTGTTAGATTTATTAAATAGTAATGATTTGGCTACTAGATCTCAACAAATTGATTTAGTCTATGAGATTTATGATAGTGGGAATGATGTTCATGTTCAACTATTGTCTGTTTTATTATATAGACATAGTGATTTAGATATTCAAATGAGTGCTGTTGATGGTTTGATCTTTGAGTTATTACTTGAATCTCGGAATAATAATATAAGTGATAGTATCAATATTCTATTACCTAATGGTATAGTGGAACTAAAGTCTGCTCATCATATTGATTACTTACCTTTGCAAAAGTTGCTTGTTAATAAGCAATTTCAGAAAGCTGATACTGTAACTCATAGATTATTGTGTAACTTATCCCAGATTACAGGTCACCATTCTAGGAATTGGTTATATTTTACAGATGTTGGACGTTTACCTGTTGTTGATTTACTGACGATTGATAGTTTATGGCAAATTCATTCTGGAGGGTTATTTGGTCTGTCTGTCCAAAAAAGTATATGGTTATCTACAAATTCTAATTGGGATAAGTTTTGGGCAAAAATAGGTTGGAAGGTAAACAACGTTAATTGTCGTTATCCACATGAATTTGTGTGGAGTATTGATGCTCCTGCAGGACATTTACCTTTATGTAATCAGCTACGAGGCGTACAAGTTTTGGCAGCATTGTTTAATCACCCAGCGTTTTTGTAGGTTTTTAGTTTTATGATATTTGTTGTAATAATTGATTTATTTTGTATTAACAAATCTCATTTAATGATGGGTATTTTTTAAGGATACTTGTAACATGTATAAAGTGTTCAAACATAAACTTTGTATCATGTGGACCTGGACTAGCTTCTGGATGATATTGTACTGTAAAATATGGAGATTTACGATGTACAATTGATGCAGTTGTACCGTCATTATAATTCGTTTCAGAAATAATGAGTTGTTCTTGCAGTAGTGGCAATGTATTGACAGCAAAGCCATGATTTTGGCTAGTTATATTAATATGTTGTTTACAGCCTGTTGGATGGTTTATCCCGCGATGTCCAAATTTTAGTTTAAAGGTCTGTAAACCCATGGATAAGCTGAAAATTTGATGTCCCATGCATATTCCAAATATGGGTATTCTTTGTTGTATTAAGCCTTGCACAGTTTCTATTGCATAGGTAATATCACTTGGGTCGCCAGGCCCATTCGATAATAGTATACTGTCAGGATTAGTTGCTAATATTTCTGCAAGAGTAGTATGTGCAGGCATGATGTGAATGTTAATATTTGGGGATAAATTTTGTAGACATCTTATAATATTGTATTTGAGACCAAAATCTATAATACTAATAGATAGTTGGATATGTTCGTTATACAAAAATTGGCTTTGATAACGAGGGATATATGATGTTAAGTGTAAAGATTTACAATTTATATTTTCATTTATAGAGACTTGTTTGACCATATCAGTTCTATTCATATTTATATAATCATCCCAATTGAATTGTTTTGATTTATTAATATAGGCAGGGTCTGTTGAAATATACCCATTCATTGTCCCAGTAGTACGCAAATGTTTGGTTAGTGCGCGTGTATCAATGCCATAAATGTGAGCAATTTTATGCTCTTTAAGATAACTGGTAAAGGTGTTACTTTCGCGCCAATTACTTGAATGTTGACATAAATTTTTGGCAATTATGCCTTTAATGAAAGGTTGTCGAGACTCATCATCTTCAGTATTGATACCGGTGTTGCCTAACTCAGGATATGTAAAGGTTATAATTTGCCCTGCATAGCTGGGATCAGTTATAATTTCTTGATATCCAGTCATGCCAGTATTAAATACTACTTCGCCTATGCTAGTTTCAACTTGATTAAAAGACCATCCATAATATGTGGTTTTGTCTTCAAGAGTTAGTATTGCTTTATAAGTTTTAGTGTTGAACATACTGAAATTTAGGGTTTATTATATACTAAAAATAGATAGCTATGTTTACTTAGCTATCTATATCATAGGAAATATGTGTTTTTTAATTACCAGCCTTGTTCGGCTTGACTTAAAACGTAGTTTGCAACGTTATCGATGTCTTCAGCTTCTAGTCTACCACCAAACGCAGGCATTGCTCCTTTACCATTAGTTACTTGATTTGTAATAGCATCAATGCTATTCATGGAGTATATCTCTAATACATCTATTTTTAATGTTTTGTCTGGTATAATAGCGTTATTTCCACCTGCATGACATGCAGCACAATTTGCATTAAAAATTTGTTCACCAGCTGATAAGTCTGCTGCTTGTGCATTGTTAGATAATTGTAAAAGGATTACTCCTAAAAAGCCTGTCACAATTCTTAAAAACTTGTTCAATTTTTTTCTCCTAAATGTAATGTTTAGTTAAATAAAATATTATACATTATGTTAACCTAGTTTTTTCTCTATAAGTTGTATTTTGATTAATAGTAAATTTTACCACCTCCCCACTTTTCTAGAACAACTTTAGGTTGTATTAGTATATGTCCAGCTATAGTAAATAGATCATCATCTGTTAAATTTCGCATTTTAGGGAAGATCTCTGCACTTTTGATGCTAGGATGAAGTTCAGCAATTGATTCAGCTCCATCGTAACTTGTTGGATTTTTCATATAATCAATTAAACCTTCAATATTGTCACGTGGTGGTGTAGCTAAGCTAAGACCTTCAGGGTCTAAGCCAATATTAGGGTTTGTTTTAGTAATACCACCATTATGGCATTGAGAACATGTATTATTAAATAATCTTTTTCCTCTTTTAGCTTGTTCAGGAGTTAGGATCGTAGTTTTGCCAGATGTATCTAGGGGAACAGTTAATGTGGCCTCATCTAGGTCTATAGCGTATCCGGGTGAGCACAAGCTTATAGATAATAAAATACTTAATATATAAGTTGACCAGGAGAATTGTTGAAGCATAATAATGATCTGATTGTAGGTATATATAATTTTATAATATATAGGGGTTATAATGGTATATAACGCGCGTGATATTTGTAGTAATTTTTTTGATGTATGATATTAAATCTTATTGTATTTATTGTAGTCTTACTTAATTTAAGGGTACTTTTAAGCAAATTTTCTTAATAATAACTTGATTACATATTTAATGTATTATCATGTAAGGATAATATCTGAGCAAGTTTCTGTTTAAGGTTTGTTCGGGGTACTATGAGATCTATAAAACCGTGCTCGAACAGATATTCTGATTTTTGAAAGTTGTTAGGAAGATCTTCTTTTATAGTTTGTTCTATTACCCTTCTCCCAGCAAAAGCTATTAATGCTTGAGGTTCTGCAATTATGATATCACCTAACATTGCAAAGCTAGCTGTAACACCACCAGTTGTTGGAGATGTTAATACTGGTATATATAATAAACCGGCCTGATGATGTTTTTGTAGAGCTGAAGATATTTTAGCCATTTGCATAAGACTTAGCAAGCCTTCCTGCATTCTTGCACCTCCAGATGCGCATATTATAATTACAGGTAATAGTTTTGTTGTAGCAATTTCAATTAACCTTGTTAATTTTTCTCCTACTACAGATCCCATGCTGCCGCCCATAAATCGAAAATCCATAATACCAATAGCTACAGGTTTTGATCCTATTAAGCCTAACCCTGTTTGTACAGCGTCTTGCAAACCTGTTTTTACTTTCATGTCTTGCAGTCTTTTTCCATATAGTTTTTGGTCTTTAAAACCTAATGGATCTGTCGACGTAAGATTATTATTGAGACTAAGCCAAGAATTTGGATCTAATACTTGTTCTATTCTCTCTTGACTTGATGTGGGAAAATGATGATTGCATTGAGGACATACTTTAAAGTTCCTATTTAAAGCCTTATAGTACATTAATAAGCCACACTTTTCACATTTAACCCATAATCCTTCAGGTATTTTGATCTTATTATCATTATAATTACTGCAAGGGACCTGAAGATTTTTTTTCTCTAGTAACCAATCAGATAACGACATTTTAATTAGTATTTGTGAATTATAATCTTACATAAGTATTTGAAAAACCTTTGTTCTAATCTCTAATAGTTTTATCTTTTTGACTTACAAATAATAGAGCTGCAGTTATAGGTAGAACAACAATAAAAGCCCCTAATACTAAGCTATTTAGAAAACTGGATAGTGATGCTGTCATAGATTTATTCCTTAAAGTGTTAAATATATTTTAATTGTATGTTACTACATGTAGCAAAAAATAGTGTCAAATACTATGTTTCAGTAACATTGCTAACATTACTATTTTATGTTAAAACCCAGTTCTTTTTGTGCATATTATAATATATGTATACGATATTACTATTTATTGAATAATGTTCCATTTCATTAGTATTGTTCCCCAAGTTAAACCAGCACCAAAGCCTGATATGGCAATAATATCACCATTGCAAATATGTCCACTGTTAAATGTCTCATTGAGTGCAATAGGTATCGAAGCTGCAGAGGTATTACCGTAAAATTTTATGTTAGATATAACTTTATCGTCTGTGATTTTGAGTTTATCAGCAACTGTTTCCAAAATTCTCTGATTAGCTTGATGCAATAAGAGCCATGTAATTTTGTCTGTATCTATGTTGATTTGGTTTAAGCATTTTACTATGCTTGCTGGAACTGCAGAAACAGCAAATTTATACACTTCTTTACCATTCATGGTGAGGTATTGATATCCATGTTGTAGCTTTTGGGGATATAATATTTCTTGAGTAGCATGGTTTTTTACACTTGTGTGGCATGATATACGGAGTTGGTGTGATTCAGAGCCATTAGTATTCAATTTAAATGATAAAATATCATTTGTGGAGCTTCTTTGCAATATTACTGCTCCAGCACCATCTCCAAAGAGTATGCATGTAGTTCTATCAGACCAATCTACCCACTGTGATAGTGTATCAGCACCAACAACTAGTATATTGCGGTACATGCCAGTTTGAATAAATTGATGTCCTACTGTTAATGCTATCACAAATCCTGAACATGCAGCAGTAATATCAAATGAAGCAGCTTGTGTCGCACCTAGACTAGTTTGTAGTTGACTTGCACTACCAAATAAGTCATTAGGAGTTGATGTTGCGAAAAGAATTAAATCTAAATCATATGCTTTTAAAAAACCTTTATTGAGAGCTTCTACTGATGCTTCAGTAGCAATATCTATAATTGATTGATTACTTGGTAAAATTCTTCTTTCAGTAATACCTGTACGGCTTGATATCCATTCATCTGAGGTGTCGATTGTATCGCTTAACATATGATTAGTGACGCAAATACTTGGTACAGAAGAGCCGGTTGATAGAATATGAGTCCCATAGTGTGCAAGTGCTTTCATGTTAGCCTAAAAATTTATTTAATGTATTTTGTGTTATGTAGATGTAAGTTGTTATATAATTAATTGTTTGAATTGTATGATTGGATGTAGATGCAGTAGTATCTTTGTAGGATCAACACAAAAGACTTAAATATAAAATAGAATTTGTATGCTATAAACTCGAGAGACTAGCCTTTTATATAAGTTTTTGTTGCTGCTACTTTCCAGTTCTGACAAGTTTAAAACTTTATAATTGCTAGTTCCCGAGCTTGCTTAAATTATACCATGTTATACTATAGTATGCAATACTGAATAGTATCTCTTAGATTACTACTGCCACAATTTTATGACATTCCTCTTATAATAAAATCAAAATAGGATGTAATCATCTTTGCATCTTCTTCAGGTATTAATTCTAATGTAGCCTGTTTTAAACACTGAATAGCATCAATCATTCCTAGTATAGGTACTCCAAGTGAATTATACATTTCTCGCACTCCAATGATACCTATTTTTTCTATTGCATCTTTATCTCCAGCTAATACACCGTATGTGACTAATCTTAAATACCATCCGTAATCTCGTAAACATAAAGATCTTTTGCGTGCTCCTTGAGCGTTGCCACCAGGAGCTATGTATTCTGGATGAATTTGAAAAAGTTTTTTACTTGCTTTTTGGATGATTTCTTTCTCTTTATCTCTTAAAATGGATATGGTTGTTATGCGTTTCTCGCCAGTTTTTAGGTACTCTTCAATGGCTTGTAATTCACCAATAGTTGGGTATCTAAGTTCATTGTCTGCATTCGTAATGATTTGTGTAACTAAACTCATGATGTATTTATAGGTAGTAACTGTATAGTATATTGTATATAAAACTTTTCTATGAAGTACAAAAACAAACTTATAGTATTTATTGTGTATAAAAAATAGGGCTTAGGCCCTATTTTTTATTTGTTTCATTTATTTATTATTTATAAATAAAAGTAAAGTACATCTGGGAAAAACCGGTTAATTTCAATAACCAGTCCAGCTGTAAAAGTAATCCAAATTGCTCCAACTACAGGAACTGTTGATAAATATTTTAGTAGATTGCTATCCATCTATACATCCTTAATCTATAGTATTGTATTAACATTAACTAGCGAGGAGAGACTGTAATATTCTCTTCTAATTCAATCAGTTGACCACTTGTAAATTCTTGCCATGCTGCTAAAGGCCATGTGAATCCGGAAGCAGAAAATTTTAATGCTAATGGTACATCAAGAATAATTTCTTTTTCTGTTGGTTTACTAGTTTTTGCAATAGCTTGTAAGTAGCCTCTACCAACCCATCCAATCCATCCGGTGATATATAGGAATAATAAGCCAGGAAACACAAAGTCACCAGCACGACTCCATCTACCATCACTAATTAAATGTGGTAATCCATCAGACCCACAAAGAAGACCTGCTTTGCCATATTTTTCAAAACGATTTTTAGTTTTGTTAATTTGAGCTTCAAGAGCTAGTGCTGGAGGTGTACCTGCATCATACTTAGCCAAACGGATTTCTAATTTACGTACGCTACTCTTAAGCCTTTTATTAAATGCTATTGAGTCTTTGCATGGAATTAAGCCTGCAACATCTGCGTAAGCATCTTGATAACAGGTTGATGAGTACAAAATGAAAACCAATAAGATACTAAGAATTTTTTTCATATTTTATATTCTAATTGATGTTTTGTATATAATAACAAGTGGTTACATACTTTTTGCAAGTCGTTATACTCACATTATATGATATATCAAAATAGTATTGAGTGTGTAAATTGTATATAACCAGTAACAATTATTGAGATTTATTATTTATGATATAATAGGTTATGATAGTCTTAGGTAGTTATATATATGCTATATTTGTATAAATGCCAATGATATCGATAAATTCACGTCATATCAATAATTATGATTTCATGGAAAGTCTTTTTTAGAAATGCTAGTTTAATACTTTTACATTGGCATAAAAATATGGATACCAAAAATGTAGCAAGTGATATACTACTGATTGATAAGCTGGACTATAAAGGCGGTAGTGTTGACATTTACCTTAGTACTAATAAAGATGTAAACTTATATGATTTAGAAAAGTTATGTGACTCAGTAGGTTGGGTTCGAAGGCCTTTCCGCAAAGTTAGAACAGCCATTGAACATAGTTTTTTAACAGTTTCTTTATTTCATAAAATTGATAATCACCAGCAATTAATTGGTTTTGCTCGTGCAACTTCCGATCATGCATTTAATGCGACAATTTGGGATGTAGTCGTCCATCCTGATTTTCAAGGAAAAGGTTTAGGTAAAACATTAATGAATCAAGTTATAAAACATCTACGAATTGCTGATATTACTACAATCACATTGTTCGCTGATCCACAAGTCATTGCATTTTATAAGCATTTAGGATTTATTACAGATCCGGATGGAGTTAAAGGAATGTTTTGGTACCCAAGATAACATATGAGTTATATCTTTTATGCTAGACATTTAGAGATCATACTATTATAATATGTCTATGTATTGTAGTCGGGATATAGCGCAGTTTGGTAGCGCGCCTGCTTTGGGAGCAGGATGTCGCAGGTTCAAGTCCTGCTATCCCGATTTAATTCTGTCTTTTACTAATATATTTTGAAGATTTTTTTTAGCTTGTATATAATCTGGGTTCCTGGTACAGGCTGCTTGATAGTACTCTGTCGCTATGTTGAGGTAGTGATTTTTCTGTAGAATAATTCCGATCATGTTGTAACATATGGCTTGATTATCTGAGTTACTTTTGTAATGTTTATTTAATGAATTATCTAAAACTACTATGGCTTTATACCAGTAGTGATTTTTAAAATATTGATTTGCAATATCGGATTCTAATACTGTAAGTTTAGATAGATGTTCTTTTTGTTTGTTTATTAAAATTAATTCTTGTTGAGTATTATAAAAGTTTATGGTTTGTAATATAAGTGCAAATGTTATTGGACTTAGTATACAAGAAATGCTAATTAGATATATAGTTGGCATAGTATATAATATTTTATCGTAAGAGTTAATAATTTGAACTACTGTATGATATAATAAACTATGTGATAAATAGTATAATGTTTACTTATGGATTGTAGTGTACTTATATGACTAAAGGAACCTTAGGTGGTACAAGAAAAAAACGTATTCGAACTTCTGGATTTCGTTCACGTATGAAGACTTTTCATGGACAACGTATTATTAAAGCAAGAAGAAGAAAAAAACGTAAAAGACTTGTTTGTTAGTTTTGCTTATTACAGATGTATACAAGTATCAATTGTAGTAAAGCCTGAGATTCTATCTTTAATATTTTAGTATATGTATTTCCAGAAAGAGTTAGAAGTATTGATAAAATCGGGTTGTTCTTTCATTTATATTTTGACTTATGAAGAAGAAAGACTAGAAAGTGTATTAAAAAATATAGCTTTCAAAGATGTATCTCAAGGTTGTTATATTTGGGATTTTGTCCAAGGATTTGATATTTCTGATGTTAATTATCAAGCAAGTCAAAAAAATCCTTTACAGGCACTAAATTTTATTGAATCGTTTGATCAAAATTCTGATGCAATTTTTTTGTTAAGAGATTTTCATGTATTTTTTACTGATCTATCTATAAGAAGAAAAATGCGAAATTTGTCAAGGAAATTGGATCTTTGCAACCAAGTGGTTATAATTTCTGGAATAGAAACAGAAATACCTGGTGAACTAAAGCATATGATGCATTTTATGACTTTACCTTTGCCTAATAAATATGAAATTAAGTTAGAGTTATATAGATTAGTTAATATTTTAGATATTACTATTGGCCAGGAGCAAATCAATGTAATTGCTAGTATTTGCCAAGGGTTATCAGTGAGCCAAATACGTAAAGTGACTGCAAAGATTTTGATGAAAACATCTAAGTTTGATGGTTTGTATTTACAGGAATTGATGCTCGAAAAACAAAAATATTTAAGTCAAACTAGTTTACTTGAAATTCATAAACCAGAAATTTCTTTGAATGATATTGGTGGTATTGATAATTTAAAAGATTGGTTGATAACAAGATCTAATGCATTTTCAGAAACTTCGCTGAACTATGGCCTACCTTACCCTAAAGGTTTATTACTTTTAGGTATACAAGGTACAGGTAAATCTATGAGTGCTAGAGCAATCGCCAGTACTTGGAATTTAGTTCTTTTACGTCTTGATATCGGTAAGCTTTTTGCAGGTGTAGTTGGACAATCTGAGGCTAATACAAGGCAAATGATTCAAATTGTAGAGGCTTCTGCTCCATGTGTCTTGTGGATTGATGAAATAGATAAAGCTTTTAGTAAAAGTTTGACTGGTGGTGATAGTGGTACTAACAATCGAGTTTTGGCAACTTTGTTGACTTGGTTATCTGATAAAACTAGTCCAGTATTCATAGTAGCAACTGCTAATAATATTACTGATTTGCCTGCTGAAATTATCCGTAAAGGTAGATTTGATGAAGTATTTTTTCTTAATTTGCCATCTACAGATGAACGTAAAAAAATTTTCCAGGTTCATTTGAAAAAAATACGTCCTGATACATGGCATCGTTATAACATTGATTATTTGGCTAAATATTCACATTTATTTTCTGGTGCTGAAATTAAGCAAGTGATTATTGAAGCCATGCATATAGCATTTTCTCAACAACGTGATTTCACATCTTTAGATATTTTAAATGCTATTGATACAATCATACCTTTAGCATTTACTGATAGCCATAATATACAGAAGATACGAGAATTAGCAAGTTTAGGTAAATTTAGAACAGCTTCATCTAATTAAGTTAAAAAACGTAGTTAACTTTTTATATATATATTATCACCATTGTGAATACTAGTATTTCGACGTAATGGTTTGGTAATTAATTCTAAAATATCTTGTGCATTAGTAAATCCATGGATTTGGGCAAAAGTAAATTCTACAGACCATTTTGTATTAATGCCTCTAGCTTCTAAAGGATTAGCATGTGCCATTCCTGTAATGACCAGGTCAGGTTGTAAATCTCTGATACGATCGAGTTGATTATAATTATCAGGTTTTTCTACAATTTTAGGCATATTGACTTTCATCTTTTTACATGTATCTGTAAGTAATTGTATTTCTGCACTTTGATAACGTTTGTCCATATATGGTATACCAATTTCATACACAATCATACCACAACGGATCAGAAAACGGGCTAGTGAGATCTCTAATAGATTATCTCCCATAAAGAATACCGATTTACCCTGTATTAATTGGAGATACTGCTCAAGATTATTCCAAATTGTTTTTTCCCTTTGTTCAAGTCCTTTGGGTGTAATATTAAAGACATTACATATTTTGTAGATCCATGCTTTAGTTCCATCAGGACCTATAGGAAATGGAGCGCTAATTAACTTTGCTTTTCTTCTTCTCATTAAAGTTGTAGCAGTTCTACTTAGAAAAGGGTTAACTCCGATAACATAATCACCTGATTGTATAACTGGTAGCTCACTATATCTACTACATGGTAACCATCCTGTTACATGTATATTTTGTTGTTGAAGTTCATGATTTAATTGTTTAACTACTGTTTCTGGTAGAGAGCCAAAAATAATTAGTCTTTTAGTGTTATATTTTGACTGTTTACTACATTGTATTGTATTCGGACATCTATGAGCCATAGCTGCTAGTACAGTATCTTCACCTTGTGTAAAAGCGTAATCAAGTCCATTAGCTCTGGCAACAATAATTGGAATTTGAATATCAGCTTCTAATTGGGGTCCAATACCTTCTAAGTCCATTTTTATAATTTCTGTAGTGCAAGTTCCTATCCAAAATATAACACCAGGTTTTCGATCTTTCTTAATTTGTAAACATAATCTTTTTAGTTCTTCATAGTCATTTAGCTGTGCTGAAATATCACCTTCTTCTAATTCAGCCATGGCATATCTTGGTTCGGCAAAAATCATTACGCCCATGGCATTTTGTAGAAAATAACCGCATGTTTTAGTACCTATTACTAAGAAGAAACTGTCTTCAATCTTTTGGTATAACCATGATACACAGCTAATGGGACAAAAAGTATGATAGTTACCTGTTTCACATTCAAAAATGGAACTATTTGTAATTGCTAATGTCATAAGTTTTGATTTCCTATATAATCATCAAGTTTAGGTTTTCATTCGTATTTAGTTGAGCATTATGGTCAGTTGGGTTCAAGTAAAAATCGGATAATAAAGTAAACAATTCCCTGTCCGCAGCCTCTTTTGGTACTATGCCTTCTGGTCGGGCGATTAATTGATCAGCAATGTTTAAATAATAATTACATACATATGACAATGTATCATCTTCAGCTGCCATTTCAAATAATGTTTTACCTTTGACCCTGGATACTCTAATATCTTCGATTAAAGGTAATACTTCTAATACAGGTATTGGCACTGATTTAATATATTTATCAATTAAGTCTCTTTTTGCTGTTCTATTACCAATTAAGCCTGCTAGTCTAAGTGTGTGAGTACGAGCTTTTTCTCTAACAGATGCAGCTATTCTATTTGCAGCAAATAAGGCATCAAATCCATTATCGGTAACAATTAAACAGTAGTCAGCGTAGTTTAACGGAGCAGCAAAACCACCACATACTACATCGCCTAAAACATCAAATAATATTACATCATATTCATCGAATGCATTTAGCTCTTTAAGCAGTTTTACAGTTTCTCCTACAACATAACCGCCACATCCAGCCCCTGCAGGAGGTCCACCTGCTTCCACACAATCAACACCATTATATCCTTTATATATTACATCTTCTGGCCACACATCTTCGTAGTGATAGTCTTTTGATTGTAAAGTATCAATGATTGTGGGAATTAAAAAACCTGTTAATGTAAATGTACTATCATGCTTGGGGTCGCAGCCTATTTGTAAGACTTTTTTACCTCGTTGCGCTAAGGCTACTGATATGTTGCAACTTGTAGTTGATTTACCAATTCCTCCTTTACCATAAACAGCCAGCTTCATAATTAATTCCTCCTATTTTTACTAATTTTTTACTCAAATTGCTTTTGATATACTATTTCAAGTTAAACATAAGATTACTAACAAATATATTGTTTTATTAACCGCTTATAATCTTGATTGAAGAAGAAGATTTCGTCAATAATGATTTCTTATTGTTCTAGTTTATAATTATTCTACGTTAAAATCGACAACAATATAAAAAGTTTTGTATATATCAATTTTTCATTATCATTATTTTTACATGTAAACTAGATGTAATTAAATATCTTTTATATTTACAAAAATATTATTATTAATACTATATAGTTATAGACGATAATTAGGTATATAAAAATTTAATAACTCAGGAGTTTATATGATTAGTGATAGCCAGATTTTTGTTGCTTTGCTTTTTGCTTTAGTATCAGCTGTATTAGCGATACAATTAGGAACAGAACTTTATTCTTAAAGTTTTGTTTGCTGTATATATCAAATAATTTGTAGTATTCTATATTCATGCCTGAAATATGAAAATATTTTGGGCAATACTATGAAGTCTTTTATATTTACAGATAATTTCTATTAGTATTCTTAGGCTTTATCAGTTTTATTGATATATTTTTTGAAAACATTAATTAAAATTTTGTGAGTACTATTAAAGAAACTATACGTCCTGTTTTTCCGTTTACAGCTATTGTTGGACAAGAAGAAATGAAATTGGCTTTAATTTTAAATATGATTGACCCCAAAATAGGTGGTGTTATGATCATGGGCGATAGAGGTACTGGTAAGTCTACTACTATTAGAGCTATGGCTGACTTGCTACCTAAAATTCCAATTGTTCAAGACGATGTATTTAATTCTCATCCTACAAACGTTGAACTTATGAGTGATTCGGTGCAAGAATCGATAAGTAAAGGAAAAAAGTTATTGACTACTTTTATTAGTGTACCAATGATTGATTTACCTTTGGGAGCTACAGAAGATCGTGTATGTGGTACTATCGATATAGAAAAAGCTTTAAATGAAGGTATAAAAACATTTGAACCAGGTCTATTAGCTAAAGCTAATCGTGGTATACTATATGTTGATGAGGTAAATTTGCTGGATGACCATTTAGTTGACATATTATTAGATTCGGCTGCATCAGGATGGAATACTGTTGAGCGAGAGGGTATATCTATACGTCATCCAGCTCGATTTGTTTTAGTTGGATCAGGTAATCCTGAGGAAGGAGAACTGAGGCCTCAGTTACTTGATAGATTTGGGATGCATGCTGAAATTCGCACAGTTAAAGATCCAGCCTTAAGAGTCAAAATTGTAGAACAGAGAAATCAGTTTGATCAAAATCCTGAAGTTTGTCTGTCTCAGTATCAAGAGAAGCAAGATGCATTGAAACAAGATATTGCAAATGCCCAACACATACTACCAGATATAGAAATCGATTTTTCTTTACGTATGAAAATTTCTCAAGTATGTGGACAATTAGATGTAGATGGTTTAAGGGGTGATATCGTTACTAACCGAGCAGCAAAAGCATTTGCCGCCTACAATGGTAGAATACAAGTCACTTCTGACGATATTAAACACGTAATTACTCTATGTTTACGTCATAGACTAAGGAAGGATCCTCTTGAAACAATTGATTCTGGTATTAAAGTTGAAAAGGTTGTGGGGGAAGTTTTTGCATAACAAACAGGCCCAGTAGGATTTGAACCTACATTAGAGACTTAGAAGGTCCCTGTCCTAATCCCTTAGACGATGGGCCCTTAAAAATTTAAGGTTATATAAAGAAACAACTGGGCGGTACTGGATTTGAACCAGTGACCACCTGCTTGTAAGGCAGGCGCTCTACCACTGAGCTAACCGCCCAACCTTGATGCAACCATTATATACTAGTATGTATAAATTGGCAATTAATATAGTATTATAGAACCTGTAATGTGGGCTTGTTAATTTTATAATTATATATATAGTTCTATAGTAGTCATAGTATAATGTCAATGTATATAAATTTGCTGGGAGTTTTTTATAGAGTTAAAATTGGATTTATAATTTTATATAAGCTTGTATTATGTTCATCAATAAATAAAAGAAAGACATTGCATTTGGTGAATCAATTAAATAATATAGGTGTGGGTTCAGTAGTAATTGTTTTATTGACATCGTGTTTTATGGGAATGATTTTTACGTTCCAGGTAGCACGAGAATTAACATATTTACATGCTGCTGATCTAGTTGGTTCGATTCTGACAGTTACCTTTATCCGAGAATTATCACCTGTACTTACTGCTATCATAGTAACTGGAAGAAGTGGATCAGCATATACAGCAGAAATAGCGGCTATGCAAGTAAATAATCAGATTGATGTACTTTATGTGTTACATATAGATCCTATAGAATATCTAGTAAAGCCGAGAATAATTGCATGTGCTCTTATGCTGCCTTTATTGAATATATTGAGTTTGGCTACCAGTATAGCAAGTAGTATTTTTATTGCTTCTGTGCTCTACGGAATTGCACCTGTTACTTTTGTTGCTTCTTCTTCTTCTTCCATATATTGTATAGATCTTGCTTATTCTTTAATAAAAACATTAATTTTTGGTTTAATTATTGGGGTTATTAGTTGTACCTGGGGTTTAACGACACAAGGTGGTTCTATAAGTGTTGGTAAGTCAACTACAGCATCAGTTGTTACTATGCTGTTAGTAATTTTGGTAGTTGATCTGATTTTATCATTACTCATGTTTTATAATGCTCAAAGCTTTATATATTAAACTATCAACTATTTTTTATTTTAAGTATTAATGTCTAAAGATTGTAGTAAGTGGTTTGCCTGTCTTGATATATATACAAGATTACTTGCTTGTACTACTGTATTTATTTCATTATTTGTTACTGGTATTGTTTACAGTTTACTAGATAGCTTATATCGAAGTATGTTAACTAATCAGATCGAATTTTTTAATTTGCTAAGTCAAGCAATCACTCTTTGTCTATCACCATATTTGAATCTTAAGGTATTCACATTTTATGAGTTATTAAATATACTGGAAAAAGTATATTTAACAATTCAAGATGTTTGTTATGTGGTTTTAGCTGAGCAATCTGGTATATTAATTGCTACTTGGCCTGATAATTATGTCACGAGTAATATATCTTTTGATACACCTGTAAAATTAGATTTATATGATAGTATAATATCTCATTCTAATTTGTATTTAGCTTATGATTACTTAACGCAATCAAAAGATGTTTTAGATATTTTAGTGTCAGCGTTTTTAGCAGATAAAAGTCATATATATGTGTATATTGGAATAAAACATAATACAGATTCTTTATTAGGTTGGTCTCTAATTTATACTTGTTTTATTAGTCTATGTGTTTTTTTAGTGATTTGGTTAGTATCAGGTTGTACTATTTTTATTAATTTTTTGATGATTAATAATGATGTACAGAGTATTCGTGCTGCTATGCAAAGAATTTGTTTAGGCGATTTTCGAGTTAATGTCTCCTCACGAAATCTTGGTGGTTTAATTGAATTAGCATCTGATTTCAATAATATGACTAATCGTTTAGAGCTTTATGAAATTAACAATGTATATCAACTTGTTTTAGAGAAGTCTAAATTAGAGACACTTTTATCTATAGTAGGAGATGGTTTAATTGTATTGGATCAAGAACTTAAAGTAGTGTATATTAATCCTGCAGCTAGAAAAATTTGGAAATTTTTGAAAGCTTGTGTTATAGGTAACTATTTATATGATTATTTACCAAATGATATTATTAAGCAAATTAGACCATTGTTAGACCAGTTTCTTGAATCTGGTTTTATTTATAAGGCTTCAAATAGTGTAAAACATGTAAAAATAAATTTAAAATCTGATTTATCTTTAACTTTTCAAGTAATTGTTGTGGCATTTGGTGATCTTGAAAATCAGATGGTACATGGAATTGGTATAGGCATTCAAAATATTTCAAATCAAATTGTTTTAAATGAAGCTAAGACACAGTTTATTAGTAATATTTCACATGAGTTAAGGACACCTTTATTTAATATACGTTCTTTTTTGGAAACTTTATCTGAGTATCATCATTCTCTTTCTGAGAAGCAAAAAATGGAGTTTTTGGCTATTGCAAATCAAGAAACACAGAGGCTTACTAATCTTGTTAATGATGTATTAGATCTATCTCGCCTAGAATCAGAATTTGTTGACATATTAGAATCAGTTGAACTATATGAAATAGTACCACCGGTAATTCAAACTTCGCAGTTAAGAGCAAATAGTAAAAAAGTTAAGTTGCAGTTTCAGATATCTGATGAAGTTGCAAGTATTTATGGGTATTCTAATCTTATAACTCAGGTTTTGTCTAATCTGATTGGTAATTCTTTAAAATTTACTTCTGTTGATGGTAGAATTCTTTTAAAAGTATATTGTGTACCGAAGGCAGAATATGTTAGTTGTAAACAAAGTTTAAAGATTCGTGTAGAAATTATTGATGAAGGGACTGGTATTGATGAATTGGATCAAAATCGTATTTTTGATCGTTTTGTGAGACTTGAAAATAATGTGCATATTTTAGAAGGAACAGGTTTAGGCTTATCTATTGTTAAGAATATTGTGCAAAAGCATCAAAGCCGCATTAATATATACAGTGAACTTTTAATTGGTAGTAGTTTTTGGTTTGACTTATCTATAGTTGAAAAGAAGAGTTAAGCAATCAGTTTTCTTTGTCCTTTAAAGGAGTATAATATGAGTATAATGTAAATACTGGATTATTTATTAATTATTGATAACTAAAGTTGTATTTTATTAACTAGAAAAGTTTTGACTACTTGATTTATATTAAAAAATTATATTATTTTTTGTGTTAGGTTAGTGTTGGCATATCTAGTTTATTTCTTACTCAGTTACGTAATTATAAGTTTAATATTTTTGAAGTTTACTGTTATTTTTTTTCAGTAAAGTGGAAAATATAGATTGAAAACGGTTTACCTTATTATATAATGTTAACTTTATTATTATTTTGTTAGCCTTTATTTCTTTAAAAAGGAGGGAAATATTATGTCAGGAGGATCTACAGGTGAACGTCCTTTCTCTGATATTATTACTAGTATTCGTTATTGGGTAATTCACAGTATTACAATCCCATCTTTGTTTGTGGCAGGATGGTTGTTCATTAGCACAGGTTTAGCATATGATGTTTTTGGTACACCTCGTCCAAATGAATATTTTACTCAAGATCGTCAACAAGTACCATTAGTGAATGATCGTTTCAGTGCTAAGCAAGAGTTGGAAGATTTAACAAAAGGAATCTAACCAGAGGAGATTTATATGAGCAGAGGAAATACGAATCAACCTATTTCTTACCCTATTTTTACATTTCGGTGGTTAGCTATTCATGGTTTAGCAATACCTACTATTTTTTTTCTAGGTGCCATCACATCAATGCAATTTATACAAAGATAGGAGATTTTAATGAGTGGTCCAAACCCGAATAAAGAGCCTGTAGAATTAAATCGAACTTCATTGTTTTGGGGTTTATTATTAATTTTTGTTTTAGCAGTATTGTTTTCTAGTTATTTTTTTAATTAGTTAAGCAAATATATGCTGCAAATTGATCATATTAAGTTTATCTTTTAATATTGAAGAAAGGAGTTAACTTCTCATGGCAGGTACAGGTAGAGTTCCTTTATGGTTAGTAGCAACAGTTGGTGGCATTGCAGCCATCACTGTTTTAGGCATATTTATATATGGTTCTTATTCAGGGATTGGTTCATCGCTGTAATTACTATATAAATACAGGTATTATTTGAAAGGTATATAATAATGTAAGACCGCTTTTTGAGTACTATTAAAGTATAAAAAGCGGTGTTTTTATTGTAAATACAAGATGATATTTTCAAGGTAAACTTGAGAGTATTAGGTATATTTAAGCTATACTTTCTTGTTCAATATAAATAAATAATAAAGCCATTCCAATACCTGGAAAGACAATACCTACTAGGGGTACAAGTATAGAAGGTAAATATGAAGCTGTCATAGATATTCTCTCATTATAATATATTAAGTTAGTTGATTATTATGTGACATGATAAACAGTTTAGAAATTGAAACTGACTGTATTACCATGTTGCTATATATTTATTGTATATAATAATTATTCTTGTGAGTGTATAAATATTGTAAAATTTAATACTTTAGGATTTAGTTATATTAGAGTCTACTGGAAAGAAGATCATATCATTTACATTACGAATTATGACTAAAATTAATCAAGGGCCAAGTGATAGTAGCTTAGAAGCGATGCGTAAATTTTCTGAAACATACGCTAAGCGTACAGGGACATTCTTTTGTGTTGATAGTAGTGTAACTGCAGTGGTAGTTGAAGGCTTAGCTAAACATAAAGAGATTTATGGAGCGCCTTTATGCCCTTGTCGACACTATGAAGATAAAAAAGCAGAAGTTCAGGCTACATACTGGAATTGCCCTTGTGTACCAATGCGTGAAAGAAAAGAATGTCATTGTATGCTTTTTTTACTGCCTTCGAATGAATTTGCTGGTGATAAGCAAGTAATAACTTCTGAAACTATTCTATAAACGATAGAATAGTTTAGATATAGATTAATAATTTAAATAATATATCTATTATTATCTTAGTATCTTGATCTAAAATTTCCCAGATCAAACCATATATTATGTAATTATTTGTAAACTACAGATTCCCTCTCTTCAAAGAGAGTAATATTATTACTGCCGGTCCAACTAATACAATGATAGCTAATGAAATAAGCTGACCAATAACCTGCCAATTAATCATACTGTTTATCCTTACTTATAGTTATCTGTTCTTGAAATATATTTCTATAAATGTATTATACAATTTTCTTATCAACATAAGTCTATCATTTAATAATGTTATTGGTATTGATTTATCTGAGTAATGTATAATTTTAACTTCAAGAAAAGCATATTTTGTATGTACTTAATTATTACAGTATATTGATTTACTATCTGTATCTCTAATAATATTTTATATTATATATAACCATGTTTTATAAATTTTAAGGGTTAATTTATATGATTCTATATATGTAGTTGTATTATTTTCAAGATTCCAAAGGATTTTTTTTAAAAGTGTATCATTTAGCTTAGTTTGTAGATTATAATTAAAAAATAATTTTAGTACCCTTATTTGTAGAGCTAAGTGTTGAGTTAAAAGTAGTTTATAATTAATTGCTATGTAAGTTGGATGCCTAAGATAATAGTAAACTTTGATAGTGCATTGACGTAGATATTCCATGTCATAATATGTTTTATTTAAAAATATAGTCATTTGTTTATCTAGATTATGTTGATAGTACTGTTTAAGGTAAGGTATCAGTTCGTGGCGTATACGATTACGTTTGTTTATATAGTATAAATTAGTATAGTCAACCCAAATAGGTAGAGAATAATATCTACACAGCCAACTAATTTCTCCTCTAGTAAAATTGAGTAAAGGTCTAATAATATCTAATTTCTTATAAATTTTGCGTTTCCAGACTAAACTATGTAAACTATCTAGATTGCCTCCTTTAAACATGTTATTTAAAGATGTTTCTAATTTATCAGTAGCAGTGTGTGCTGTAGCGATAAGGTTGTATGAGTAGATTGAAGCTGTTTTTATATAGATTTCATATCTCATATTTCGAAACTCGAGCTCAGAATATATTTGAGGTTTTAACTGATATATATATGCAGGTGTATTTAACAGTTTTATGATATTTTGCATGTGTTGTGTATTAACATTAGAATCTATTCTGAATTGATGATCTATGTGAATAATGCCCAGTTTAATATTAATAATATTTTGTATATCAAGAAAAAGTTTTAGTAAACATAGTGAGTCTTGACCACAAGAAATAGCTAATAGAACTGACAAGTTATTATTAACTTTAACTTTGATATTATGATCTAAGTTATACAGTAATTTTGAGTGTAAAAAAGAATGCATATAAATTAGGTATTTAATTTTTTAAGATATTAGGTCTTGCTATTATTCTATACCTGTGTAATTATTATGTTCATGTGAAGTAGGGGTTGCTAACTCAATGGTAGAGTACTCGGCTTTTAACCGATTAGTTCCGGGTTCGAGTCCCGGGCAACCCAATAAAATCTTGTAAAAATGTCTCTTTCTAGTATATAGTGGCTATTATTTTATATTTAACCACTTGTTTATGGCAATAGTTTCATCCACTTTAAGCAAATTACAATACCGCTGTGGTTTAATTCCATTTATTACTGCAGGAACTCCAGATATAGAAAGTACAGTAAAAGCATTAAGAGTATTGGATACATCGGGTGCAGATCTTATCGAGATAGGTTTACCATATTCGGATCCTTTAGCAGATGGTCCGGTTATTCAAGAAGCTTCTAAACAAGCTTTAAGACAAGGGATGAATTTTGATGTATTAATAGAATTATTGGAAAACGTACGTGGTACTATTAGTGCCCCTTTAATTTTATTTACATATTATAATCCTATACTCGTGCGTGGTACACATTCATTTTTAGAAACAATTGCAAATGTTGGTATTAAGGGTTTGATTATCCCCGATTTACCATTAGAAGAGGCGGATTATATTTTGGATATCTGTTCTTCTCTGTCAATTGAATTAATTTTATTGATAACACCTACGAGTTCTATAAGTCGAATAGAAAATATAGTCCGAAAATCTCAAGGTCTTATTTATATTGTAAGTTCTACAGGTGTGACTGGTATGAGAGATATTATTAATAATAAGATGGAGAATTTTATTGCAAATATTCGCTCAAAAACAGATAAACAATTAATAATTGGATTTGGTATATCTCAAACAAAGCATGTGGAACAAATAATGAAATGGGATATTGATGGCATAGTAATTGGTTCTGCATTTGTAAATCGCTTATTAGATATAAATAATGGTCTAAGCAAAGTGGAAGACTTTTGTCTTTCGATTAAGCATGTTATTCAGCAAAATTCCTAGCAGTAATTACCCCCAGGGGAATTCGAATCCCCGTTACCTCCGTGAAAGGGAGATGTCCTAGGCCTCTAGACGATGGGGGCTTGTGAAGATCCTTAAACCTACCCTAATATATAGTACTTTTGATAATTTGTCAAGATTTGTCTTTGTACAAGTCTAAGATTGTTGAATTGTTTTATCTGGATCGATAACTAGTCTAGATCTCATAATAAAATAACTGACGGTTTCTCTAATATATGTAATCATATTGATAAATAAGGTAAAAGCTTCATTTTTATATTCTGTTAATGGATCTTGTTGTCCATAACTACGCCAACCTATAGATTCTCGCAAGTTGGCCATTTTTTCTAAATGTTCTTGCCATGCCGTATCAATTTGTTGTAATAAATAATATTTTTCTAGCTGTCTCACCAAACCAGGTCTCAGTTGTTCTAGATAAGCTTCCCGAAGATCATACGTGATATGTAATTGTTCACATAGAAAAAGTTTGATATCTTGAGGGTTCATATTGCTAAATAAATTATCTAAAACTTCTGATGGTAAATTTAGAATGGTTTGGAGTTTGTTGTAGATGATTTGTGTTTGTTTACTAGAATAGTCGTTTTTGTTTGTTTCTTGAATGTAGAAGTTTATGATTTCATCTATTGTGCTTTCTCCATATTCTAATATACAATCTCTAACATATGTAGAGTTTAGTATTCTATTTCTTTCTGCATATATGGCTTGACGCTGATTATTTAATACTTCATCATAGTCAAAGAGTTGTTTGCGAATATCATAATAATATGATTCCACTTTTTTTTGGGCATTATTTAAGCTACGATTTAAAATTGTTGACTCAATTGGCACGTCATCATCAATATTTAATGTATCCATAAGGTTTAAAATTTTGTCGCCTCCAAATATTCTTAAAAGATTATCTTCAAGGCTTAAAAAAAAACGAGAAGAACCTGGGTCACCTTGTCGACCTGCTCTACCTCTTAATTGGTTATCAATACGTCGAGACTCATGTCTTTCGGTTCCAATAACATGTAAGCCACCTAATTGAATAACTTTATCCTTATCATAACTGCAATTCTGATGGTAAATCTGATAAAGTTCTTGATATGTAGAATGAATAATATTATTGTTGTCTGATATGTTATTGAAATTATGTTTGATAATACAATTTTCTGTATATAGTATTATCTGATTAGCAGTCATATTTTTGAATGTGTCGTTGTATTTTAAATGATTAATCATTTTATCTAATGGGTCTTTAATTTCAGAGCTTGATTGATAGTAATCTGTTTTAACTTGACCATTGTTTAAAAATGAATTTTTAATAGTTTGAATTATAATTAATTTGCTAAATTGTTGTGGGTTACCGCCAAGTATAATATCTGTACCTCTACCAGCCATATTAGTTGCAATTGTTAAAGTTTTTGATTTACCTGCTTGAGCGATAATTTGTGACTCTCTTTCTACATTTTCAGGTTTTGCATTTAAAAGATTGTACGGTAGTTTATACTCATCTAGGAGTTTAGCTAATAACTCTGATTTCTCAACATTAGTGGTTCCAATTAATGTTGGTCGACCTATCTGATACATATCATAACATTCGTTTGCAATAGCTAGCCATTTATTATATTCTTTTTTATATACTAGATCAGGAAGATCTAAACGAATACATTTTTTATGGGTTGGTATAGATATAACATTAGTCTTGTAGATTTTCTCAAATTCTTGAGACTCAGTTAATGCTGTACCAGTCATGCCTGCCATTTTCTTGTAAAGAAGAAAAAAATTTTGGTATGTAATAGATGCTAATGTTTGATTTTCTTGTTGTACAGTGACCTTTTCCTTCGCTTCAATGGCTTGATGTAATCCATCACTCCATCTGCGCCCCGGCATAATCCTTCCTGTAAATTCGTCTACTATTACTACTTCATTTGCTTTCACTATATAATTACGATCTTTAATGAAAATGTTTTGTGCTTTCAGTGCATTTAAAATATATTGAGCCCATGGTTCTTCAAGTTGATAAATATTAGGTATGCCTAAAAATTGTTCACAAAATATAATTCCTGGATCTGTTAATATAACATTTTTGGCTTTTTCATCTATTTCGTAATGTTCGTCTCTGATTAATTGTTTAGCTAAAGTATTACTTGTTGTATATTTATCTGTAGATATATCAGATGGTCCAGAAATGATTAGAGGTGTACGGGCTTCGTCGATAAGAATAGAATCTACTTCATCAATAATACAAAAGTTAAAACCTCTTTGAACAATATTGCTTTGCTCAATAGCCATGTTATCTCTTAGATAGTCAAAACCTAATTCACTGTTTGTAACATAGGTAATATCTTTGTGATAATTTGCTTGTCTTGCGTAGGTAGTCATATTTTGTTGTATCAAACCTGTTGCTAAATCTAAGAATTCATAGATTTGTCCCATCCATTCAGCATCTCTTTTAGCTAAGTAGTCATTAACTGTTACTATATGAACACCGTGACCAGTTAAAGCATTTAAATAGGCTGGCAATGTAGCAGTTAAAGTTTTTCCTTCTCCGGTTTTCATTTCGGTGATATTACCTTGGTTTAAAATAATACCGCCAAGTAATTGCACATCAAAAAGCTCAATACCAAAAAGTCTACGACATGTTTCTTTAACAGTTGCAAAAGCTTCTGGCAGTATATGATCTAGAATAGGATCATTTATTAATATTTTTTTAAACTTGCTAGTTTGTTGTTGTAGTTTATAATTATCCCATTGCTTCATATTGGAGGCTATTACTTTAATCTCATTAATGGTATCTTGATGTTTACGTTTAATTTTATGATTCGGATTAGTAAAGATGTTAAACATAGTTTACTTCAATATAAAGTTGGTAATTGGATAGGGGGAAAAAATTTCGTTGATAGTTATTTTTAATTCTTGACTGATATATATATCATAAGACCTTCCCCATATAAGCTCATGTTTCAAAAAGCAGTTTTCTAAATCTAAATAGTAACCTGCATATATATTAGTGAGATTTCTGTGAATGTTAACTTGATTATTAATTAAGTTAGTACCGATAGGTTTATTTGTAGAAAATAGTTGGGATGCTAGAGTCTGTGAGCTCTTGGATTCAGCAAAAGCAATTTTTTTTTATCAAGATAATTAATTAACCATACTTGTCTTTGGCAATTTGTAGCTGTAATGTACTTAGAATTTAAAGTGACTTTTTTATCTGATTTTGTATATTGGTGTATTAACATAATATCTGTCAATTGGTTAAACAATATTGTACTGTTGCGTGTAAAAGATCCATTATTTGTAAGTAATATGCGAAGGTATATAGGTATGTATACATTAGTTCGAACTTTGTATGTAGATGTTTGACTAGTGGTACAATTCCAAACTTTTATAAATTTTGAATTAATATTAATATTCATTCTCATGGCTCATAAGCTTATAATCCTTGTTTATTTGTATTATAGTTTTAGTGGTTTTTTATATATTTGAGGTAATTTTTCGATTAGACTTGTACCGGTCATTTCGTTTGGTTGTTCTAGTTGTAATAGATCGATAATTGTTGGTGCTATATCAGCTAACGACCCTTTTGATTTTAAGTGTACACGTACAGCATTTTCACTTGAATTAATTGTATCACTCACCAGCATAAACGGTACTAAATTAGTAGTGTGTGATTTACATGCTTCTTTATTGTTGTCAATCATATATTCAGCATTACCGTGGTCAGCTGTGATTATCATAGTTGCTTTGGTCTCTTTTACAGCTTTTAAAAGGTGACTGATTTGTTTATCAATACATTCTATAGCTTTAATAGTACTGTATAAATTTCCTGTATGTCCAACCATATCAGCATTAGCGTAGTTAATAATAATTAGTCCATATATACGTTTATTGATTGCTTGAATTACACTTTGTGTAATCTGTTCAGCTGACATTTCCGGAGATTGATCATATGTTGTAACTGACGGACTTGATATAAGCTCTCTATCTTCACCGTCGAAAGGTTCTTCTACACCACCATTTAAAAAATATGTTACATGTGCATATTTTTCGGTTTCTGCTATTCTGAGTTGTTTTAACTGGTTTTTGGAAACCACTTCACCAAGAAAATTAGTTTTGCTAAGAGGTTCAAAAGCTACAGGTATTTGGAGAGTTGAGTCATATTTTGTGAAGCTACAAATATTAAGGTTTCGAAATACTTTAGTTGTGAAACCTTTAAAATTAGGTTTGCAAAATACCTGGCATAGTTGTCTCATTCTATCAGGTCTGAAATTAAAGAAGATAATTGAATCATTATTTTCTATCTTACCATGGTTAAGCCGTGTTGGAGTTATAAATTCATCTGAAATATCTTGTTTATAAAACGATTCTATTATTTTATGAGGCTCTTGAGGGTCAATATTATTATCTTCTGTAAGAATTTTATAAAAGGCTTCTGTCCTTGACCATCTACAATCTCTATCCATAGCATAATATCTGCCACTTATCGTGCAAATTGTACCAATACCTAATTCTTGAGTTTTTTCTTGGATTTCTTGTATAAATCGCAAGGCGCACTTGGGGTGAGTATCTCTTCCATCAGCTATGAAATGAATGTATACATTTTTAGCGTGTTGATTATATATTAAATGTAATAATGCAAGTAAATGTTTAATATGAGAGTGTACTCCACCATCAGAACATAAACCAATTATATGAATTTGACTTTGATTTTGCTTAGCACTTTTGCAGATTTTATTTAAAACTGTATTATTATAAAAGCTTTTATTTTCTATTGCTTGTGTAATTTTAACTAAATCTTGAAGTATTACTCTTCCTCCTCCAATTGTAGTATGTCCTACCTCTGAATTACCTACTTGGTTGTCTGGTAATCCTACATCTAGTCCTGATGCGCTTAGTTGTGTGTTAGGATATAGTTTTTTTAAGTGATTTATGGTAGGAGTCTCTGCATGATAAATAGCATTTCCATGATTCTGAAGGCCTAAGCCCCAACCATCAAGTATGGTTAATATAACAGGATTTATTGTATGATCTAGCATGAGAATTGTTGAATATGTACTTATTATGTAATATAAACTAATAGTCTTTGGTTTGTATTTATGTATTATAAGTATAACAAGAAACCGCAAAAAAATATTTTTTTGCGGTTTCTTGTTTGCAATGATATATTAGTCAGTTTTTAACTTAAAGTATTAATAGCATAGTCTAAATAAGTATTTGCTTCATTAGCTACTTGTCCAGATAGATTGTGGCTATTTTTAATATATTGTAAAGCTTCTATATACCAACTTGGTGACAGTTCAAAACTACGGTTGATTTCTTCTAAGCCGGCTACTAGATATTCATCCATTGGTCCTGTAGCACCTACTACTAGACAGTATGTTGTCATTCTAAGATAGTAACCAATATCTCTGGCACATTTTGCTTTTCCTATTGCACTTGATGCGTATGTTGGACCAGGCATTTGAGTTACAAAGGGAAATTTTGTGTATACTGCTTGTGCAGCTCCAGTAATTAGTCTTTGTGCACTATTAGTTAAAGAACGTGCAGCTTCCAGGCTAGCTGCTGCTCTGTCATAGCGTCCAGTGATGGCTTGCAGCTCAGCATTACTTAAGAAACGTCCTTGGCTATCTGCTGAGGCAATTGCTTCTGTGATAGGAGTTTTCATAAAAGATCCTTGTATTAAGTGAGTAAAAAGTACAATTGAATGTTTACTAAATATTACAGTTAATATAATTTAGTATTTATACTACTGCTATTGCGGCACGATCAAAATAAGCTCCTAATTCTGAAGTTAATGCACTGCAATCACCTAAAGGAACCCCGTTCAGGTCATTGGCTAGTGCTATTGATGCTTCTTTCATTTTTTGAATAGCCACAGCAACTGATGAACCAGGAGTTCCTAGAGCTTGATATGTTTCCCTTAGTCCGTTCAAGCAACGATCATCTAAAACACTGGAATCGCCAGCTACCATTGAGTAACTTACGTATCTTAATACTATTTCCATATCCCTCAAACATGCTGCCATTCTTCTGCTAGTATAAGCGTTACCTCCAGGTTGTATTAATTGCGGTTGTTCCGCGAATAGAGCTCTTGCCGAATTCGTAACTATTGCTGAGGCATTTGAGTTAATTTTATTAACTACATCTAATCGTTTTTGTCCTTCACTTACGATATTGGACAGTGCATCAAGTTGTGTATTACTTAAAAATTCTCCTCTAGCATCAGCTTGTGCTACTACTTTTGCAAATGCATCTAACATATCTGTGCTCTCCTTAGTAATAGTAGTCTAAGTATTTAATTTTACGTACGTTTATTTATATCTCACGTACTTTATCAGCAAGACTATTTTTGATTTCTAGTATAGCTAATAAAGATAGTATATACTGACTAAAATGAAAAATCTTTAAGAATTATTTTTTTGCTATATTTCTGTTTAATCACCTATTATCTCTGGCTGGTTAATTTCATCTGCCATTTCAAGAATAGCGCGAATAACAGGTTTAATTCTTGGATCATCTACAATATCAATATCTTCATATTTACGTCTTTTAGCTCGATTCGCAACTTGAACTGTGATTTTAAATCGATTAGATGTAGCTTCTAATAATTCTTCTGTTTTATAAATAATTTGGTTTGATTCAATTAGTTGTGAATATAGCATAAAAACATAGTATTGTGATGTCAGTTATTAGTCAAATAATGTGGATTATGAATATAGTAGTGATTCCTATTCCTAGTTCAAAGAAATTTATAGATGTTGATAATATATGTGTAATAATCATAACAGTAACTATACATATAAGAATTTAAATAGTACAGTTTGAAACTCTGTATCGGCATTTGTTTATTGTTTTAGGTTAACCATATCATTAAAAATCTATATATAGGGTATCTTTCATGAGCACATTAAGTAATTAAATGGCTCTAACAATTTGAATCATACATATTATATTACTGTTTATTTATATTATTCTATTTATTTTATTTTTTGAATTTATTATTAAGAAATATATGCAAGCATCAAAATATTGTACTTCTTTACTAGCAAATTATATTGGTCAGCCCTCTATACTGAATGAAAGAGATGCGTGTGGAGTGGGTTTTCTTGTAAAGCCATGTAAACATCCTTCTCATGAATTAGTTATTCAAGCCTTAAAATGTTTAACCTGTATGGAACATCGTGGTGCTTGCAGTGCAGATCGTAATACTGGTGATGGAGCAGGTGTAATGACACAAATTCCATGGGACTTGTTTAAAAATTCTTTTGATTTGGATAGTTATAAATCTCGCGTTGGTGTAGCAATGGTTTTTTTACCAGACAACAGTCTAGAAAAGATTCAAAAATTATTTGAATGGGTTATACAAGATGAAAAAATGCAGGTAATTGGATGGAGAACTGTACCAGTTATTGATGAAGTTTTGGGAACACAGGCTAAACATAGTAAGCCAATTATTAAACAGTGTTTTGTTTGTAGTCAAGATTTACAAGATGATCTTTTAGAAGCTACTTTATATGCTGTACGTAAAAGAATCGAAAAATTAGTATCCCAGCAGTTTCAGATTTCAAATAATCAATTTTATATATGTTCTTTTTCGTCAAGAATAATTGTTTACAAAGGAATGTTGCGTTCAGCTGTATTAGCGCAGTTTTATCAAGATTTATACAATCCTGAATACAAAAGTATTTTTGCTATTTATCATAGACGTTTTAGTACTAATACTATGCCTAAGTGGCCTCTGGCGCAACCCATGAGATTCATAGCGCATAATGGAGAAATTAATACTTTATTAGGAAATTTAAACTGGATGAAGTCAAGAGAAGAGCTATTCAAGCATAAATTTTTAAATCACAGGTTTAATGATATTAAACCTATTGTAAATTATGAGAATAGTGATTCTGCAAATCTAGATGCAGCAACAGAATTATTAATTTCTTCAGGCAGATCTCCTGAAGAAGCACTTATGATTTTGATACCTGAAGCTTATAAAAATCAGCCTGCATTAAGTGATTTTCCTGATATCGTACATTTTTATGATTACTATAGTCATTTACAAGAACCTTGGGATGGACCAGCACTAGTTGTATTTAGTGATGGGAAAAGCGTAGGAGCTACTTTAGATCGTAACGGTTTAAGGCCTGCACGTTATTGTGTAACTCGTGATGGTTTAGTTATTGTATCATCTGAAAGTGGTGTACTTGAATTAAATCCTCAAAATGTTATTCGGAAAGGAAGACTTGGTCCAGGACAAATGTTGTCTGTTAATATGTTGACAGGTATTTTGTCCGATAATTGGTCTTTAAAGAATCAAATAGCCCAAAAGTTGCCTTACGGAATGTGGTTGAAAAAATACAGGCAAACTTTAGAAAAACAACCATATCTTATTGAACATCGTCAATCAGAGCTTGATTTAATGCGTTTACATACTGCATATGGCTATTCTAATGAAGATGTAGAACTAGTTATTGAACATATGGCAAGTTCTGCGAAAGAACCAACTTTTTGTATGGGTGATGATATTCCTTTAGCAATTTTATCATCTAATCCCCATCTTTTATATGATTATTTTAAGCAGAGGTTTGCACAAGTTACTAATCCAGCAATAGATCCGTTAAGAGAAAGTCTTGTAATGTCATTAAATGTAATTTTAGGACCCAAAGGTGATTTACTATCTCCACAAGATTTTAAGTTTAAAAGTATTCAGTTATCATCACCAGTATTAAATGAAAATGAATTGAAAGAAATTCTGAAATCAGGACTGAGGTGTGAAAAAATTAGTACTTTTTACACAAAAAGAGATAGTGGTCAAATGGCTGCGGAACCGATTAGTCAAATTTGCAACCAAGCGTTGAAGCTGGTTCAAGAAAACACTGATATATTAATTCTGACAGATTTTAGTACAGAAATTCGTGAAGAAGAAATTTTTATTCCACCACTGTTAGTTGTAGGTGCTGTACATCATTTTTTAATTGCAAATAATTTACGTCAGCAAGTTTCACTGATTGTTGAAACGGGGCAATGTTGGAATACTCATCATTTTGCATGTTTAATTGGATATGGAGCTAGTGCAGTATGTCCGTATTTAGGTTTTCAAACGGCAAGAAATTGGTGGCATTATCCAAAAACACAAAAGTTAATGGCTAATGGTAAAATTCAAAAATTGAGTCTTGAAGTTGCTCAAGATAATTATCGTATTGCAATTGAATCAGGACTTCTTAAAATTTTATCGAAAATGGGTATTTCATTATTATCCAGTTATCATGGTGCTCAAATATTTGAAGTTTTGGGATTAGGCCAAGATATAATAGACTTAGCTTTTAAAGGTACAACCTCCAGAGTTGGTGGTATGTCTTTAGAAGAGTTATTTAGTCAGGGTGAAAATATATATGCTAGTGCGTTTAATAGACCATTGTCAAAAAAACTAGTCAATTTAGGCTATGTACAATATCGTCCAGGTGCAGAATATCATGTAAACAATCCAGAAATGTCTAAAACTTTGCATAAAGCTGTTCGTGCTAAGGATGTACAACTATATAATAAATATAAACTTCTTTTGGAAAATAGGCCACCAACTAATTTAAGAGATTTACTGAAAATTAAATCATTGAGTGAATCGATATCTATCGAACAGGTTGAGTCTGTTGACAAAATCTTAGAAAGATTTTGTACAGGTGGCATGTCTCTTGGTGCATTATCCAGAGAGACTCATGAAACATTAGCTATTGCTATGAATAGAATTGGTGGTAAGTCTAATTCGGGTGAAGGTGGTGAAGATCCTGCTAGATTTACTCATATTCATCAAGTAAATAATGCAGGTCTTACAGATAAATTTCCGCATTTGAAAGGTTTACAAAAGAATGATATTGCTAATTCGGCAATTAAGCAAATTGCATCAGGACGGTTTGGAGTTACTCCGGAATATTTAATGAGTGCTGATCAGTTAGAGATTAAAATCGCGCAAGGTGCCAAACCTGGCGAAGGTGGTCAACTTCCTGGTAAAAAAGTGAGTCCATATATCGCTCAGTTGCGTAACTGCAAACCAGGAGTTACTTTAATTTCACCCCCTCCACATCATGACATTTATTCAATTGAAGATTTGTCTCAATTAATTTTTGATTTACATCAAATTAATCCAAGGGCTAAAGTTTCTGTTAAGTTGGTTGCACAGGCTGGTATTGGTACAGTAGCTGCTGGTGTTGCTAAAGCAAATGCAGATATTATTCAAATTTCTGGTCATGATGGTGGAACAGGTGCATCTCCTTTAAGCTCAATTAAACATGCAGGTGGACCTTGGGAACTGGGTTTAACAGAGGTACATCAGTTGTTAGTAGAAAATAATTTAAGAGACAGAGTAGTTTTAAGAGTAGATGGGGGTCTAAGAACAGGATTAGATATTGTTTTAGCAGCTATTATGGGTGCTCAAGAGTTTGGTTTTGGTACAGTGGCTATGATTGCCACTGGTTGTGTTATGGCTAGGATTTGTCATACTAATAATTGCCCTGTTGGTGTGGCTACACAAAGACAAGATCTGAGGAACCGTTATCCTGGTATACCTTCAGATTTAGTAAACTTTTTTGTTTTTGTAGCGGAAGAGGTTCGTGAAATTTTAGCATCACTGGGTTGTCAAAGTTTAAATCAGTTAACGGGTAAATTAACTTTGCTTGAACAGAATAAACAAATTCAGCTGACTAAAACCTCAAGCTCTAGTTTAAATATGGATTCATTATTAACTTATCAGTCAAATCAGAAGATTATCTTCCAAGATGCATTATATAAGGCTCCTAATTCGAATGGTCCTGTCTTAGATGATGAGTTGTTAACAGATTCTGGTATTGTAAGTGCAATTTATAATCATGCTGTTGTGAAAAAGAATGTTAAGATTGTGAATACAAATCGCTCTGTAGGGGCTCGAATAGCTGGGCAAATTGTTAAACTCTATGGTAATTATGGTTTTAAAGGATCTATTAAATTAAGTTTTTATGGATCTGCAGGTCAAAGTTATGGTGCTTTTATTTGTAATGGGATGTTTTTTCGTTTATGCGGTGAAGCTAATGATTATGTTGGTAAAGGTATGAATGGAGGTGAAATCGTAATTGTTCCGCCTCCAGGGTCTCAATACAAGTCTGAAGAAAATGTAATATTAGGCAATACTTGTTTGTATGGTGCTACAGGAGGCTTTTTATTTGCTAACGGTCAAGCAGGAGAACGTTTTGGTGTTAGGAATTCAGTTGCGCAAGCTGTTGTTGAAGGTTTAGGAGATCATGCTTGTGAATATATGACAGGCGGTATAGTTGTAGTGATTGGTCCTGCGGGTAGAAATATAGCAGCAGGTATGACAGGTGGTATAGCTTATTTCCTGGATGAAAATGGTGAAATCCTAAATAGAGTCAATCGAGAAATTGTTAAAGTACAAAGAGTTTGCACTAAAGAGGGTGAAAATCAATTAAAAGAGTTACTTGATATGCATTTATCTAAAACAAATAGCTCTAAAGCAAGTTTAATTTTAGATCAGTGGGAAAATTTCTTGCCTTTGTTTTGGCAAATTGTACCACCTTCTGAAATAGATAATCCAGTTGCAAATCCTTCAATATCTCAATATAAATCAGTAAGTTAAGTGATTTATGAAGTTTTTTAAGTTAATCGATTAAATTGTTAAAATTGCTTTATAATGTCATTCAATAGTATTCGTTTAGTTAATTTAGCAGTATACTTCATAAGTTCTGAATAATAGAAATAGATTTATGGCTCATAATGTAAAAGTTTATGATACTTGTATTGGATGTACACAATGTGTAAGAGCATGTCCTTGTGATGTTTTAGAAATGGTACCCTGGGATGGATGTAAAGCAGGGCAGATAGCTTCTTCTCCTAGAACTGAAGATTGTATAGGTTGTAAACGTTGTGAAACAGCATGCCCGACTGATTTTCTAAGTGTAAGAGTATATTTAGGTGCTGAAACAACACGTAGTATGGGCTTAGCTTACTAAATGAATTGATGAAAGCGATCAGTAAAATTTAATTAATGTATAGTATTCCAAATACTATACATATTTTTAGTACTATATTAGGTTATCCTGTTTATTATTGATAATAAAGTCTTCATCACATTAGGATTATAAAAATATATGAAATTAAAACTAAATGATGTTCTTGGTAAAGCTTATGAAGATAAACAAGTGCTAAAAACTATTATAGGTATAGATAATTTTAATATCCTTAATTCTCTTCAAAAAATACGAGCAGCAGAAGTAGGAGGTTCCACTTATATTGATCTTGCTGCGAACGTAGATTTACTGTTAGCAGTAAGATCATTAGTATCACTCCCACTCTGTGTTTCTTCAATATGTATTCAAGAGTTGCATGACTGTTATGATGCAGGAGCTAATATACTGGAGATAGGAAATTTTGATGTATTTTACCGTAAAAATATATATTTGACTGGGCAACAAATTTTTAATACATCGAAGGAACTTAGACTTAGATGTCCAAATGCCTTAGTTTCTGTGACCATTCCTCATACCTTAACTTTTTCTAATCAATTATCTTTGGCCAAAAGTTTACAAGACTTAGGTGTAGATATGATTCAAACAGAAGGTTTTTCGAGTAAACTGATAAATACTTCTAATATGGCTAATGCATTAAAGTATGCCTCTGCTGCTTTATGCAGTACTTTAACTTTTGCTGATGCTTTGAGTATACCTGTAATTTCCTCTTCGGGTATTACTCCTTTAACAGCTCCAATGGCAATATCATTTGGGGCATGTGGAGTTGGAATAGGTTCTTTTTTTAATACTTGTCAGTCATCTTTAGATTTATCCAAGCAAATAAGTGAGATTATATATTCTCTAAAAACTGAATCTGGTACTAGTAAATGTATGTATAACGCTAGTATTAAAAAAGATTATATAAATATATTGAGCAAAGTATAGTGATATTAAAAGTTCAGTTAAGCTAGGCATAGGTGTAGTTGTTTTTTATGAAAATTCTTTCATCTAAGAATAAGAGTCAAATCCTTAAAATTTTATTTTTGCTATTAATGGTTGTCTTTTCTGTAATATCATGGCTTGTATTAAATAGACAATTTGTAAAAAAAAATTATTCTATCTTTGTAGAATTTGATAATGCTCATGGTCTTAAATCGGGGTCTTTGGTGAAGCTACGAGGTTTAGTTATAGGTTCAGTAATTGAAGTTAGCAATGAATTAAATTCAGTACTAGCATTAGTAAAAGTGAACTCTTCTCAAATGGTTATACCTAAAAATGTCCTTATCGAAACTAACCAAACAGGTTTATTAAATGATACTGTTATTGATATTATTCCATTAGAATTAGTTTCATATCCTTTTGGTACGGTTTTAGATCCATTGTCTGAGACATGTAATGATAAGCATATTTTATGTCATTTATCTTATGTGCAAGGAGATCGAGGTCTTAACTATGATGATTTAATACGTGCAACAACCAGAATTTCACAGCGTTTTGATGATCCAAGGTTTTTCAATTTATTCTATATGTTACTGCAGAACAGTGTTGAATTAACAGATTATATTGTTCATAATTTAGTTGATATATCTAATCTTCTCAATATCTTTTTAAAGAGATATATTAAGTAGGATAATTCTTAAAGTGACTACTATTTTATTTAGACTATTATAATAAATATTGATATAAATATGACTATTACGGAAAGAAAAACTTCTTCACTAGATTTTTTAAAGCCAGTGGTGGAACTAGAAAATCAGATTGCTTATTTGTCAGAGCTAATAATACAAAATAAAATTAATATAGATAGTAATTTAGATATTTTGTATAAAGATCTTGTAAGCCTTAAACAAGATATTTTTGCATCTCTAGAACCTTTGCAACGTTTACACTTAGTGCGACAGGCTGAACGACCGACAACTCTTGATTATATACCTTATATTTTAGATAATTGGATTGAATTACATGGAGATCGTGGTGGTGCTGATGATCCAGCTATGGTTGGTGGAGTAGGTAAATTGGATGGTCAAACTGTTGTGTTTATTGGCCACCAGAGAGGTAAAGATACTAAAGATAATGTAGCCAGAAACTTTGGAATGCCATCTCCAGGTGGCTATCGTAAAGCATTGCGTTTGATGCAGTATGCTAATAATTTTAATTTTCCTATTCTTACTTTTATTGATACACCAGGTGCATGGGCTGGAATTGAAGCTGAGAAATTGGGGCAAGGTGAAGCCATTGCAAAAAATTTGCGAGAAATGTTTGCGTTGAATGTGCCAATTATTTGTACAGTTATAGGCGAAGGAGGATCAGGAGGAGCATTAGGAATAGGAATAGGTGATATAGTTTTAATGTTAGAATATGCTGTTTATACTGTTGCTACACCAGAAGCATGTGCAGCAATTTTGTGGAAAAATAGTCAACAGTCTCCTGAAGCAGCAGAAGCTTTAAAAATTACATCTTCGGACTTAAAAGTTTTAGGTATCATTGATCATATTGTACCGGAGCCTCTAGGTGGTTCTCAAGCTGATCCTAAGTTAGCAGCTAATAATTTAAAATATGAATTGACGAAAAGCCTTCATAGTTTATATAAATTGAGTAGTGAGGAACGTTTATCTAAAAGATATCAAAAATTTAGAAAAATGGGGACATTTTATGAATATTAATTCTGAATTTTGACATCTTCCTTAATAAGTAAATATTTTTATTTTTAAAATATTATACTTGTGCTACGTAATCCCAAAATTATACCTGCACCAATAATATGTCCTAAGCTTGTAGTTGCTAATAGTTCTGTTAATCCAAATCCTTGTAATCCAGCTATAGACATAGAAGGACCTAAATTTCTAACTTGTATTGCGTATCTACCAATACCTATAGCAAAAATATTACTGGTTATCATAATAAAAGCTATTTGTGCTGACCAGTTTACAGTAGGATTAGCTAAAGCGATTGTATTGTTAATATCCATTTTATTTTATGTGATTTTTATCTTGCACTTTAGATATTCTAGATTACAATACTTCTTCTTTCAATATGAATATTATAAGAATTTACATTTTATATTATTGTTCTTTTCAAAAGTATTATGATATGGTACATATAAATAATTTATGAAACCCAGCCATAGCTGTGAAGTCCTTGTCCTAAAAAATTGACACCCAAATAACAGATCCATACTATAAAAAAGCCAATTGATGCAAGAACAGCAGGTTTTTTGCCTGCCCATGATTTAGTTAACCTTGAATGTAAATAAGCCGCGAAAACTAACCATGTAATTAAGGCCCAAGTTTCTTTTGGGTCCCAGCTCCAGTATGAACCCCATGCTTCGTTAGCCCATACGGATCCTGAGATAATCCCAAGAGTAAGTAAAGGAAATCCAAGGCCAATAGTTCTATAACTAAGATTATCTAAACTTTCAAGAAAATTCATACGCGACTCTAAATTTATAATCATATTATTTTTTTGCTCTATTCTAATTCTGTTATTGTTATGACTGTAAGTTGGTTGTGAAGTCATAGAAGATGTATTCACTAAATAGCCTATAGAATCTCCTCGTAAATTTACTCTTCTCCCTTGCGCAATAATTAAAAATAAGATAGATAATAATGATCCTATTAATAGTAAGGCATAGCTAAGAATCATAACTGTTACATGCATCATAAGCCAGTTTGAGCGAAGAGCGGGTACCAATGAATTGGCTTGCTGCATACCTGTAGGTAGAGATAGAGAAGTAAATGCTATGATAAACAAATCCACTGGTAAGCTAATAGCATGTACAATTTGGCTATTAATTTTTTGACTAATGGTTAGTTGGGCTAGTGTTAAACACCAAGTTAAAAATATTAAAGACTCATATAAATTACTTAAAGGGAAATAACCGTTTATAAGCCATCTACTTCCTAAAATAATTGCTAATATGAGATTTACTAATTGAACAAGGGATTTGTTAAGTATTTTTAATCTATGTACTTGGGGAAATGCAATGGTTATCCAAGAGCTTATAAGGCCGCAGAATAATAGAATAAAAGATATATTGATTAAGATGGTATTTATTGTAGTCCAGTTCATTATATTCTCCAGTATTTTACTTGTAGATATCTCACTTTAATTATTGATATAACAATATTATTATATCTTAATTATTGAAATGAAAACATATGTATTTTTTACTTATAGAAATAATGACTTTTTATGCTATGATGCATTGCTAGCTAATAACCGATTATTCAAAAGTTATTGATGGCCATATGTATTTTATACATATGGCCATCTTCAATATAGGTTAATCAGTAATCAGTTTATTTAACTAACCGATTATTAGCTTAGAGCATTGATAATATAATCAAGAGCTGCTGAGTATTCTACACCAGCTTGAGCCGACATATCGCGAGGTACACATAATCTATCACGTGTGAATGTGAAAGCTGCTACATATGATGCTGCTGGAAGGTTTAATGTTCTGTACACTTCACGCGCACCTGCAATAGCCCATTCATCAAGAGGACCAGTACCGCCAACTACTAAAGAGTAATTTACAATTCGCATGTAGTGGTCGATATCTCGGTAGCATTTGTTAACTTTTTCTTGACTATCACCAGCTTCACCAGGATTTTTAAGGTAAGAGTATTTTGCGAAACAAGCATCACCAGCTTCCTTTACAACTGCTTCATGATTTCCAGCTAGTTTTTCAGCAGCTTCTAGTCTTGCAGCTGCACGTTGAATATTACCTTGGATTGATTCAAGGTCTGATGATGATGGAAAACGACCAGCAGCATCAGCAGCACTGATCGTAGTAGTCATAACTGATTTCATATTGTTCTCCTTACTGTGGATGTATTTTCAAATTAGCTTAGGCTTATTTTAAAGCTTTATTGGAGGAGTATTTAAGTTAGCTAATAGCTGCTGCAACTCTATCACAGTAGCTTGCAATTTCAGAAGCTAATGCTGAACAGTCACCAGATGTGCAAGCCATTTTACGTTGCGATGCTGTATTAGTAATAAATGCAACAGCAGCAGCTTTCATAATACTCACAGCTCTTACAGAAGAATTAGTAGGAACACCTAGGGCAATATAAGTTTCTTTTAAGCCATTAAGACAACGATCTTCTAGAACAGAAGGGTCACCAGCTAGAAGTGCATAAGAAGCGTAACGTAAGATGATTTCTCCATCACGCAGGCAAGCAGCCATACGACGATTCGTGTAACAGTTGCCACCAGGAGCAATTAATCCAGGGTTTTCACAAATCATACCAGATACTGCATCTGATACGATACAGCTAGCATTAGATACGATAAAGTTAACGGCATCAAGACGAGTATTCCCGTCAGCAATGAATTTTTTAAGAGCTTGTAAATCACTGCCACCAACATAAGCAGCTTTAGCGTCTGAATTAACTACAACTCTAGAAAATGCGTCAAGCATGGAGCTCTCCTTAACTACAAATATAAAGGACTTAGCTGTTTCAACTGTCTTTTGATTTGATCAGCTGATGTATTAGTATCGAAACTATAATATATGACAGATTACTGAAATATCTAATAACAAATTAATAAACTGTTACAATTAAAGTTTCTCTTTTTGCTTATATATATGGCTGCTTCTGAGTTTTTCTTTAGTGTATTATAGATACTATATAATTCTTTGGTTTTTAACAAGAAATTTTATAATATTATCCTTAACCAACATATACTTAAGCATTAAATTTAAATAATTTCTACTTTCATCTGTTTTTAATTTAAGCAATTTATGTTGTACAACTGTAAGTTTAAATTGTTGCTCAAGGTTTAAATTATTTGGTTGGTTCATTAATCATACTTCCAATATATTTTTGCATATCAATTATGAATACAACTTATTAATATTATATTTCTCTCTGTTTCTTTATTATTTACTTTAATCAAATAATTTTTAAATTGATGTTCATAATTAATAAATGATTAAATAATATTAAATCTTTTCTACAGAAATTTATATTTCTCTTAGTATTAGATATGTATAGATCGAATTTTTGTGTATACAAACGGCTGTTTAAGTTATTTTCGTATTATACTATAGTTTGCATAGTTATTCTTAATTTAGGTATGCAAGAAAAAACTAAATATGTTGTTAAATACATAAAGTGTAAGTATGCTATATCAAACCATATGAATTTATTTTCAAGACTACTAAGAATACTAATAAGTTATACTGGAGAAAAAATATGTCTATACCAATACTAAGTTATTCGTTATCGACTCAAAATCAACGTGTAAATGGGTTTGAAGTTTGTCCTGGTGATGAACAGCCTAAAGTGTATACAACAGATAATTTACCAAACGCAAATGGTATGGATGAAATTATATGGGCAGCATATAGGCAAGTGTTTAGTGAACATCAAATTTTAAAAAGTACGTCTGAGTATTTTCTTGAGTCACAACTACGTTTTAATCAAATTAAGGTTAAAGATTTGATAAAAGGTTTATTGTTGTCAGATAGCTTTCGTAAGTTAAATTATGATGTAAATAATAATTATCGTTTTGCCGAAATGTGTGTTCAAAGAGTTTTAGGACGTGATATTTATAACGAACGAGAAAAGTATGCTTTAGCTGTAATAATTGGAGCTAAAGGTTTAGAAACTTTTATTACTATACTTTTAGAGAGTGAAGAGTATATGGATAATTTTGGTGATTCAGTTGTGCCTTATCAAAGAAGAAGAATTATTGCACAAAGAACTAAAGGAGAAGTCCCGTTTAATTTAAAAACTCCCAGAACAGCAGAAGCCTTTCTGAGTAAATCTGTAATGCCACAATTAAATTGGGCAGGTCCAGTTCGTAAGTTTAGGCCACAGGAACAATCTCCGAAAGCAGGAGATCCAGCATTATTCTTGTCTATGGTAAATGATGTAGCATAAAGATAATACTCTATATTAAATTATTGGTCAAAATAACAACTGTTTTTGACCTAATTAAAAGTTAATTTATTAACTACCAAGTTTAAATGCATCTACAAATAAACCATACAATATGCCTATTTTTATATAGTTAATTCTATTGATGAATACATGTGTCAGACTATTTTTAAAACGCAATGGATAAGTTTGTTGACTGATTCTTTCATAAAAAGTTACGATTACAGCTGCTCCTATAATGCCCCAATCACCTGTTTGACCTGGTATTGTTGATAATGTGGTAGATATAAAAAATCCAAGTAGCATATATAATATACTTAAACTTAAAGAATTGATTTTATTCTTATGAGTCTGACGTATTATATTAACAATGTATTCAGTTAACTGATTTAAGTTAGTTTTCTTCATACTACCACTCATGCATATAAATACAAGATGTTAAATATTTTGTTCACTGAGTCCTTTGATTAGATACTCAAAAGGTTGAATAATAATATCTTTTTTATCTAAATTAATTTTGTTTACATAAACGGTTTCTATTATGATCTCTTGAAGTATTTGAATACTACGAATAGTTGGTCCAATTGGTACTTCTAGCGAATTGTAAGTTTCACGTAGCCCATCTAATACTCGTTCATCTATGATATTGTTATTACCCGCCACAATTGCATAACTACAATAGCGTAAATAATATTCTATATCTCTTAGACATGCAGCATATCTACGCGTAGTATACGAATTTCCTCCAGGTCTTAATAATTCTGGTTGCTCGTCATATAATTGAGCAGATGTTTCCTTTACAATATTTGATGCTTGACTATTGATAATTTCTGAAACTCGTACTCTATCTAAGCCGGTATCAAAATATATACCTAATTCATTTAGCGCTGTGATATCTAAATATTTACCTGCTAGATCATATTTGTTCACGATATTTGATATGGCATCCTGCATAAATATTTGTGCTCCTGTATATTGCATATATTTTGTGTATCTATTAATAATGTGGAGTACATTATATTATTTTATGATATGTAGTATAGTCTGTATTTGTAAGGCTTACATGTTAACTACTACATGTCTTAGTTTGTTTTTTTAATGTATAAATTATTTCAACTAAAGTTGTTTTTATTATAATGCAAGTTACATTAAACTTAGTATTGATTTGTGTATTGATTTGTTTATTTTCTTATGTCAAAATTATATCCAGGTATTTCTGAAACTTTTGTGAAAAAGTATCATAGTAATATTGCTATCTCTTATCATCATAAAACTACAATTGATTGTAATATGTACTGCAAAATTAAAATTGAAGATAATATAATAATTCTTGAAGTATATTGTGATAGCTCAATTGGTAGTAATAAAGAGTTAAGCATTCTTTTTAAAGCAAGTAATTCAAAAGTTCTGATTGCGTTAATACAAAACCATCTCGATGTTATCTCGAGATTGTCATCAAAACATGCATTGTATATTGGTAGTGAACTTATAAAAGCTGAAATAGCACAATTGATGAAACAAGACTATATCCAAAATTGATTTGTTGTTTTATCTTTGATAAGATAATTTACTTATGGAGCAAGTAACTCAGTGGATAGAGTATCAGATTCCGGTTCTGAAGGTCGAAGGTTCAAGTCCTTCCTTGCTCGTTATTTTGATGAATCATAGATATTATTGACTTCCACCATTTTATATTCTATCATTTTAGAATTTATGGGGCTGTTAGGTTTCTACATGTTAATATATTTTCTGAAGTATTTTATAAAATAATTGTTTTAGTTATTTACATAAAAAAATAAATGCAAAAAACCAAATTGTTTCTTTTTCTCGAGATTTAGTAAAAGCTTAGTAGATTGATATCCTACAACAGTTTATCATAAGCTTATATAATCATTGAGTATCGGTAAATACATGCACTGTATATCTGATAACTAAATTATGTGCTGCTCCTAAACTACTAAAAAATTAAAGTTTATTGTAGTTTTAGGTAAAGTTGTAGATGAATTACAAATAGTAAATGTTCTTTATATATCTAGCATTGTCTAGATACCTTCTGAAATATTATTATTAACATGGACGTGGGTTCGAGTCCCACCAGTTCCATCTTAATATGTTTTTAGGTTTTTAATCTAAATATATAAGGTGACATCCAAATTTATATCTAGATGTCAAGTAAGTAGATTACAGATTCATAATTTACTTTGTTGTAAAAAGTGTTGTCATTGTGTTAATAAAAAAAACTGTATACTAAGTTTTATCTAATGTATTATACTTGCTATATGTTTATTATCGAGAATTTATAAATTTATTGAATTTATGCCTTTTATATCATACTTAACTAATTTAAATCATTGCATTGCTAATACAATGTTGCCGAGTTATGCTAACTCTCAAACAATTACAATTTTAGGTCTACACTTAGATTCATGTAATCTAAATTCGACTACTAATTTCAGGTCAAGTAAATTAGTACTTGCAGCTGAATCTTTATATCGTTTTTCTAGATTACAGCATAATAATCATCAATTATTTCAAGAGTTACTTAATAAATATTGGAGACAAACTATTTTCTTGTCAAATTCCAGTCCAGTAACGCAAAAATATTCAGCTTTGTTAGCAAAACAAGATACTATCTTACTTAGAGCTAACAGAAAAAAGTTTCTTACTGAATTAAATAAAGCTTTGCAGCACGGTAATATTTTTGCTGATATTAGTCAAATAGAATCAAATAATATAAAGTTTTCTAAACAACCAACTACTATACGTTATATATGGGGGAAAAATTTAAATATTAAGTTACCACAGTACCTTAACGAGTTTTTTGTCAATAGAAGATCTCCGAATTTCCCAACCTATTTGCAGGATATTTTACTTCAAAGATTGCAAAAAAATAACTTTCCAATATTTGTTGTAGCTAATGGTTTTAATCAAATTGTAGTTGCTGATCCTGCAAGTGAACTTATCCATCGTAATAATATTTTTAATAAAGTATACTATTGGTATTACGATCGTTTTCTTTGGACTAAAGATATAAATGCAGTTCATGAAGGATGGTTTTTTGTAAATCCTAAGGATGCTGAAGAATATGCTGAGTTTATTAAATCACGGTATCCTCGTTCTTCTAATCAAAATAATTTAAATGTATTGCCAACTAGTTTGTCTTCGTATTATTGTTTGAATCGCTTAGCTCCTCCAAGAACTGAGTTTCGTTTATTCCCTGACCTGGAAGAAGTTGGTAAAATTGTCATGTCATCAAGACATCGTCAAGGATTAAAGTTTGATAGTAAGCAGCAATATAGTAAAAAATATTTTCAAGGTCAACCAATTTATTTTATTGAATCAGTTCGATCTACGAATCGTGCAAACGGTGTTAAGTCAGAAATAAATTATTATTATCAAATTCCAGGTGATTCTACTGGTCAAAAGTATACAGCTGTTTTTTTTAATAAAAAAATTGCTCTTAAGGCCTGGTCTAATTTTCGTCATTCGAATTCTCATTTAAATTTACCTACAATACCAATATTACGTGTGTATAATTTAGAAGACTTTTTAAAAGATAATGAATCTAATGTCCAGCTAGCAAATAAAAATTTTTTGTTTATACCTTCTGAAGATGCTTATCAATATATAAAGTCTTCTATGTCATATTCGTCAAGTGATTCTAGTACAATGCATAAAAAGTTGATTTTATATAAGTTGACTTTAAGCCTTTGGATACAAAGGCTAGTTTGGTCTTTAACCAGCAGGCAGCCACCAAATTGGTAACTTATAGTTTTACTTATCCAGTTCTCTGTGAATGTTGATTTATTTTCGGGAGTAATATTCCACAACTAATAACTCATTAAGTTGAAGAGCAACCCATTCTCTATCAATGACCCCGTTAACTTTACCTACTAATTTTTTAGAATCTAGTTCTAAATGACTTGGAATATTAGCTAATCCAGGAAACATTAGATATTTAGTTACTAGATTTTGTGAGTTAGCTTGTGGTTTAACTGTAATTATATCGCCAGGTTTGCATTGATAACTAGCAATAGAAACTGTCTTATTATTAATGCATATATGGCCGTGATTAACTAGTTGGCGCGCAGCTGGTATAGTCGGTGCCATACCAAGTCGAAATACTGTATTATCTAATCGCATTTCTAGTAATTGCAGTAAAACTGAACCAGTAGAGCCTTGGACTTTTTTAGCTGTTTTGATATATCTTAATAGTTGTTTTTCATTAAGACCATAGTTAAATCTTAATTTTTGTTTTTCTTCTAATCGAACAGCATATTCTGATGGTTTTTTATTCTTATTGCCGTGTTCTCCAGGAGAAGTCTGTTTCTTAGATATTTTTCGGGTTAACCCTGGAAGATCACCTAATCTGCGACATAATCTTAATCGTGGTCCTCGATATCTTGACATATTTATTCCTCCTTAGTCTTTGTTTATGAAAAGTTTATTTTTTGGGAGTTAAGATCATTACCATATTTTTCCCGTCTCGTGATGGAGCTTGTTGAATATCTGAAACGTCAGACAAATCTTGTGCCATTTTTTCAAGCAGTCCTACAGCTAGATTAGCATGTTGAATTTCTCTGCCACGGAAAGTAATAGTAGCTTTAACTTTATCACTGGCTTGTAAAAAGCGTAAGGCCTGATTTAGTCTTACTTTATAATCATGTGCTTCTATCTTATAACGCATTTTTACTTCTTTCAAGTGTGAGTTATGTTGTTTTTTTTTGGCTTCTTTAGCTTTTTTTTCTTGATTAAACTTATATTTGCCATAGTCTACTATACGACATACTGGAGGTGTAGATTTATTACTTATTAACACTAAATCTAGGCTTTCTTTTTTTGCTGATTGTAATGCTTCTTCTAAAGATAAAATGCCAATTTGGTTTCCTTCTACATCAATTAAACGTATCTCTGAGAATGGTATACGTTCATTAATTAGGGGTAGATCAGTGTATTTTTTTTTAAAGTTTTTATTTTTTTCTAGCACTATTAATTTGTTCAGTTAATTATTAAAATATTGTAGGATATCTAAAACTTATTATACCATTAGATATGAAATAATAACATCAAGACGGTCTGTTATAGATTACATTATTGAATAGCTTAATGGTAACAAGCATAATATAATATAAATCAATAAAAGTGAAAATTACTTATGAAACATACATTATCTGTGTTGGTTGAAGATGAGTCAGGTGTTTTATCACGAATTGCTGGTTTATTTGCAAGAAGAGGGTTCAATATTGAAAGTTTGGCTGTTGGTCCAGCAGAACAACCAGGTATTTCTAGAATTACAATGGTAGTACCAGGAGATAATAGAACGATTGAGCAACTAACAAAACAATTGTATAAATTAGTAAATATTTTAAAGGTTCATGATATTACAAATACACCTTCTGTTGAACGTGAGTTAATGTTGCTAAAGGTACATGCCTCTAAGCAATACCGTTCAGATATTTTAGATATTGTCAATATTTTTCGGGCTCATATTGTAGATATTTCAAAAACATTTATGATTTTAGAAGTTACAGGGGATCCTGGAAAAATTGTTGCTATTGAGCAATTACTGTCTCAATATGGAGTTGTTGAAATAGCTAGAACGGGTAAAATCTCTCTAACTCGTGCATCTAATGTGAATACAGAATTATTACGCAAAAGTCTAACTTTGAAAACTTTACATTAATATTCTCTCCATTGACCAGGATCTTCTAAAAAAGATAGACATTCTATCACATCCCAGTCGATCTGTATATTTTCGTCGATCGTTTTCAAGTTAACTTGTATAATTGGATTAGATGGATAAAAGTTTATATCAACTTTAGATGTATTTTCGTTATGTTGTACTTTAATAAAATGGTAAGTAGAACAACTATGTACATAAGAGCAATTAATACATATACACATATTTGATTATAAATTAGTGAATATAGTTAATTATGTAGTGGGGGCGGAGGGACTTGAACCCTCACGATCCTAAAAGATCAACAGATTTTAAGTCTGTTGTGTCTACCATTCCACCACGCCCCCTTTCTAGGTTTGGTGCATATATAAGCTAGGCGGCACCCAGATTTGAACTGGGGATAAAGGATTTGCAATCCTCTGCCTTACCACTTGGCCATACCGCCTTTTTAATTGACATTCTCTACCCATTCTAACATATTAGAATTAATGTTACTATACTTTTCATTTTAATTGCCAAATTCTCCTGCAAAAAGACGACTTTTTAATATATCCTCGGATTGAATTGTGACTAAATCAGCTTTAGTTAGGATTTTATCGCCACTAGCAAAAATTCTGTTTGCTTGTCTCATTCTTGCTCTATCAATTGCGTTGCGAATACTGCGTGCATTAGCAAAATGCGGTTGCTGCATTCTTCGATTAGTATATTCTAGTAATACTATATCTGCATCAGGCGCAAAACAATATTGTTGTTCTTGCATCATTAATTTTGCGATTTGTAATAGTTCTTCTGCAGTATAATCAGGAAAATCTACATGATTAGTAACCCGCGAAGATAAACCAGGATTTGACTCATAAAATTTATCCATTCTATCTTTATAGCCAGCAAAAATAACAACTAGTTCATCGCGTTGATTTTCCATAACTTGTAGTAAAATTTCAATTGCTTCTGCTCCATAGTCCCTTTCATTGTCAGCTTTGTACAGATAATAGGCTTCATCTATAAATAAAACCCCTCCCATTGCTTGTTTCAAAACTTCTTTAGTCTTGGGTGCTGTATGACCTATATATTGACCTACTAGATCATCTCTCGTGACAGTTAATAAGTGACCTTTTTTAATATATTCAAGTCTATGCAAGATATCAGCCATTTTCATTGCAACAGTAGTTTTACCAGTCCCAGGGCTACCAGTAAAAGACATATGTAGTCCTGGGCTCCCAGAAACAAGATTTAGGCTTTTCCTTAAACGGTCTATGAGTAATAGTGCTGCTATTTCTCGAATTCTAGTTTTTACTGGTATTAGTCCTATTAGTTCTCTTTCAAGTTCATCAATAACTTCTTGTATTTCAGTTTTACTGTATTCTTCTTGTAAGTTTACAAGAGTATCATCCGAAAATTGTTGGTCCATATTGTATTATTAAAGTGATAGTAATTTATAGAAAATTACCTTAAATGATAATTTTCTATAATTTAATTCTTATTTATATATTTATCATACTACTTGTAGCTGATATTTTTTAGTAACGTACACCTTCCGGTTTTTCTGTAGCATAACTATGTATACTGTACTTTTGATTACGTCCAATATCTTCAGTGCGCAATAATGTGAAACCTGGTTCAGAAATTGGTCTGTTAATAATAAAAGATAAGCAACAGCTTTCAACTCCTTTTGTGTTATCAAAAGCATTAACTTTAATATAAACACCTGGATTAGCTTTACGACAACTAGCAATTTCATACATAACTGCAGCAGGATCTTGAATATCGAATAATGGAAGTCCCCATAATTCCCAATAAGCATTACGCGGGTGAGGGTCATCGGTATATTCAATATTAATAGACCAGTTTTTACTGATTGCATATCCAATTTGTTTAGATATTTGTTCGTCTGTTAAGTCTGGTAGGAATGAAAATGTTCCTTGTGTTAGTCTCACTTTTGTATACTCCTTGTTGGTGATTCGGCAAGTTAAGTTTCAAGCATGTTAATTTATATTATCTTTACTTGATGATATTACATTAAGTAAAAAGTAAGGATATTTAACTAATTTTTAGTTAATTTATACATTTGCTGTTGGAGTTTCTACAAAATCAGCAGTATCAGTAGAAGTATAGTTGAATGAAATATCTTTCCATAAATCCAAAGCTGTTTGCAGAGGTCCACAAGTTTTAGCAGCATCTCTCAGAATTTGTGGACCTTCATTTACATAATCGCGTCCTTCATTTCTTGCAAGAACCATACTTTCTAAAGCGACTCTATTAGCCGTAGCACCTGCTTGAATTCCATCTGGATGACCAATTGTACCACCACCAAATTGTAGAACTACATCATCACCTAAATAATCAAGGAGTTGATGCATTTGACCACAGTGAATACCTCCAGAAGCAACAGGTGTTACTTTCCTTAATGATGCCCAATCTTGTTCGAAGAAAATGCCTTGAGGTAAGTTTACATCAAGATGAGATTCAAGTAGTGTGTTATAGAAACCTTTGATCATTAGAGGGTCACCTTCTAGTTTACCTACTACAGTTCCTGCATGAATATGGTCAACACCAGCCATACGCATCCACTTACAGATAACTCGGAAGTTCATACCATGTTCTTTCTGGCGAGAATATGTTGAATTTCCTGCTCTATGTAAGTGCAAGATCATATCAGTTTTTCGTGCCCAAACAGCCATAGTTTGGATTGCAGTATAACCAATAACAAGGTCAATCATGCAAATTACACTACCTAAGTCTTTAGCAAACTCAGCTCTTTCATACATATCTTCCATTGTGCCAGCTGTAACATTTAAATAGTGACCTTTTACTTCACCTGCTGCAGCTTGAGCACGGTTTACACCTTCCATAGAGTATAGGTATCTTTCTCTCCATCTCATAAAAGGCTGAGAGTTAATATTCTCATCATCTTTCAAGAAATCCAGTCCACCTTTAAGACCTTCGTATACTACTCTTCCGTAGTTTTTCCCAGATAAACCTAATTTGGGTTTAACAGTTGCTCCTAGGAAAGGTCGTCCAAACTTATCCATACGTTCACGTTCTACAACAGTACCTGTTGCAGGTCCTTGGAATGTTTTTAAATATGCCACAGGTAAACGCATATCTTCTAGTCTTAGTGCTTTAACTGCTTTAAATCCAAAAACGTTTCCAATAATGGACGCTGTTAGGTTTGCAATAGATCCTTCTTCAAATAAATCAATATCATAAGAAATATAAGCAAAATACTGATCTGAAGAATTTGGGACTGCATCTACTTTATATGCTTTAGCACGATATAAATCACATGCAGTTAAAAGATCCGTCCATACTACTGTCCATGTAGCTGTAGATGATTCACCAGCTACTGCTGCAGAAGCTTCAATCGGATCTACTCCAGGTTGAGGTGTAACACGAAATAAAGCTAAGACATCAGTTTCTTTAACCACATAATCAGGGTCCCAGTATCCCATTTTTGCGTATGGAATTACACCTGATTCATATCGTTCGTTTTTGATCCTTGTCCGTTCTTCTACGGATTGAGACATGTATTCCTCCTTTAGTATAAGGCAGTTTCATTAGGTTTATTATATTACACATTATTGTTACTATGTAATATTTCAATAAGCTGCATATTTAAAATATGTATTTTTGTATAACCCTAATTAATAATGTAGCATCTTTTACTCATCAACTGATTATTACTTTATTTATAGTAATAATAAGTTTTACTAATGTAAAACTAAAATAACAAATTATGTTTAAGATCTATGTATTGTAAATGATCTGTGCTACAATGATGCAAGAAGGGAAAATATATATAGTAGGAAAATAATTGTGTTAGTTTCTCAGGTAAAAGATTCTACTTTTAATGAAGAAGTATTAGAGCATGACCAACTCGTTTTGGTAGACTTTTGGGCACCATGGTGTGGTCCATGTCGTATGGTTGCTCCAGTAGTAGATCAAATAGCTAATGAATATAGTAATAGCATAAAGGTAGTCAAAATTAATACTGATGAAAATCCTACTACAGCAACTGAATATGGAATTAGAAGTATTCCTACTTTGATGATCTTTAAAGATGGAGATAGAGTTGATACTGTTATTGGTGCTGTTCCTAAATCAACTTTAGCTACTACTGTGAATAAGTATTTAGATAAATGATGGAGGTTTTTGTGTCAAAAGTTTGTTCTCTAACTGGAAAGCGAAAAAACAATGCATATTCTATTTCTCATTCGCATGTAAGAACAAAAAAAATGCAAAATATTAATTTGCAAACATCTAGAGTTTGGATTCCAAGTAAAAGATCTTGGTTGAAAGTAAAGCTATCTACTAAAGCAATGAAAACCATCTTAAATAAGCATAAGTTATGCACTAATAAAAAAATAATTGTAAACTAGTGACATTTCTACCAACTTATGCTATGATATGTAGGAGAATTATTATAGGTCTACTTGATATCAGTTGATTTTTAGTAGTAGCAAGAACAATAAAATAGTAAATTACATAGAGAGTTTTGGGAGAGTAACATGGAAAGAGTTAATATTGATAGTACATTTGAAGATTTTAACAATCCCTTGGAAGATGAAAAACTTACCGGTTGGTCTGCTACTTGTTTAGACCAAACAATTTCTTATTATGTTGATTGTAATTACAATGAGATTAGTCAACATATGACTTTAGAAGATAAATCAGATTTTATAGAGATGTAAAAGTAAATCTAGTGTATATCTTATAGTCATAGTCTGTGATTTGCAATATTTCAGCAGCTTTTGTTTGATCAAACAAAAGCTGCTGAAATATTGCAAATTTTTCTTAGTATTGTTATAGTTTAGTTAGGATAAAGCTAGTATAGCTCAATTGGTAGAGCAGCTGATTTGTAATCAGCAGGTTACGGGTTCAAGTCCCCTTACTAGCTATCAATACTTGTAACTCTTAACTTACAGCACTTAAACCAGCACTCTGCAATACAGGTATATTAGCTAAACATAAATATGCAAATCCTGCACCTCCAACAGCGCCGACTAAGAAACCTGCTGTGAATTGACTCCAACCTTCGGGTGTTTGTAGTACATCTTTACTTTCTTCTTTATCAAACGATACATTACCATACATTGATAGACAAGTAGTAAGTATAATGATTAATCCTACAGCGGATAAAAAACCTGATAATAAAGCGACATCTGTGTTTCGTAAAGGACCTAGTTTATCGAATGGTCCAACTAGAAAATAACCATGCGCCATTCCAATTTCCAATCCACGCATTAGTGGAGTTACTCCTCTTCTGTAAGCAGGTAAATTACTAAGTAAACCTCTGGTGAAACTAGAAGTACTTATTGGTGTTGATAAATTACCTACGAATGGGTCATCGTTATATGGTCTTATAAAGTCTGTCATAGTTCTGTTTTCCAGATGAGATAAATAAGTTAGGTTATACCCTGTAGTATACGTTATGTATGATATACTGTATTTGTATGTTAGTGAACTTTTTATTGCAAATATTTAATATATATTACTGTGATTAGTTATATATTATTACTATAATGCTTTTCATCAGTAACTTCATGTAACATCAATATAAAAACAAATTTAATTTTTCAATTAAGAGGAAAATATAATGAGCATTTTTATTAGTTATGTCATTTTTCTAGCTATTTTTATGGGTTTAGCGATTGGTTTATTCTTCAGCTTACAATTTATAAAATTAATTTAGTTATAATTCTTTCCAAAGGATTAATTTTATAATATTCAATAAGTGAAAATTATCATGCTAGTGAGACAAGATATTATACAAGGTTCAAGACGTTTTAGTAATTATTGGTGGGCTTCATCAATCTTAGCCGGTGGTATAGGATTTTTTTTGGCAGGTTTGTCAAGCTATTTTAATATAGATTTATTACCTTTTACATCTTCTTCACAATTATTATTTATACCACAAGGTGTCATCATGACTTTTTATGGTACAACAGCGTTATTTTTAAGCATATTTTTGTGGCTGACTATAATTTGGGATGTTGGAGGAGGTTATAATAGGTTTGATACTACCCATGGATTAGTAACAATTTTTCGTTTGGGCTTTCCAGGTAAGAACCGTGAGGTCTGTTTAAAATATCCAATTAAAGAAATCAAATCAATTAAAGTAGTTATACAAGAAGGTTTGACTCCTAAAAGAGAAATTTATTTAAAGATTAAAGACAATAGAGAAATTCCTTTAACACGAGTAGGAGAACCAATGGTTTTAGCAGACATAGAAAAACAAGCTACAGAATTAGCACGATTATTAGGAGTTATTGTAGAGGGTATATAAAAGTATATACATCTTGTTTTTCAATATGCTAGTGTAGTACAATGTCTGTGGTGAGCGGGTATAGTTTAGTGGTAAAACCTTAGCCTTCCAAGCTAATGATGCGGGTTCGATTCCCGCTACCCGCTTCATTATTTTTTACCTATTAATTGTATTGCATCTGGCTGGATTCGAACCAGCGACGTCCTATTTAGGAAGGCGGATTATTAGAGTCGATATTTTCAGTTCTTGATAGAATACCTCTCTTACAAAACCGTACGTGAGACTTTCATCTCATACGGCTCCCACTCATACTTTATTCATTATTAGCTTTTACTCAATAAATTGAAGTATTTGACCTATAGTACAAAATAGTTTACTGTGCTGTCTATTGAACCATTTACTTAATAAAGTATTTATTCTTTGTTTTAAGTTTTGAAGATAATAATCTGTCAATATCTTTCTATAGTACCACTTCCAACTTTTTGTTATTTGGCTAATATCTTTAATCAATTTTTTATGTTGACTTAAGAGTTTGATTCTATAACGTCCTAGTTTATCTTTGTTGTAGAGCGTATTTCTAATCAATAATATAAGCTCATTTCCCGCCATTTCCATATAGTATGCTTTAGTATAAGTCATTATATTCTTCAGCTTATGGAAGCTAATGATAACTTTATCAAAATAACAATTATAAACAACACCTATATTATATAAAAATTGTTGTCCTATATTTGTGTGGCAAATTATGGACTGATTATCTGGTATGAACAAAACTAATCCATCATAAAGTTTATCTAGGCGAGATTGTGTATTACTTATATACTGTATATTTTGCTGGTAATAGTGCCAATCTATACCGGAATATAAAATTCTTATCAGCAAATGAACTATTTTTGTATTGTGTTTACAATAATTCATTATAGGTATTGAGTAGCATGATTGATTGAAATGCTGTTTTGATAAATATGCAAGTAACTTCTCTTTAATCTGTTTTGTTGTTTGCAGTTTATTAACAAGGTATCTAGTTTCTATAAGTTTTAGTGGAACAGGTTTTAGAACTGTATAAAGCAGCCATGTATGAGTATAATAGTAGTCTTTACGTAACTTATAATCATAATTTAATTTAGTTTGCCATTCAGCTTCTAAACACCATAATATTAGTTGTTGATCGATATTTTGTTGGTCAGTATTATTTTCTTTTGTAACTGGTTTGTCAGACTTTTTAGTATTGATTGTTATCTCTGCTAGTGAACGCAAAGATTTAAGTGATAACAATAGCTTTTGTAAACTATGTACTAGCGAATAATTGCACTCTTGTGATGCTTGATAAATTCTTTTCTGAAGATAAAAAAGTTTATATCGTTTGTAGTCAATCGTTATTTTATTAAGAATAATCTTTTTTTCTCTTATATCTTGAATAACGATAGTCATTTTTTTTCTTCGAATAGTGTTAATATCTTTATATGAGTGTAACACGTCAGCTTATTTCTATGATTAGTAGACTATTGGCTTTTTGTTACTTCTTTCTAAATGTAAGTATTCGTTACCTAAACTTATCTTTAATATCAGAAACTTAACATTTAGTTAAACCGTTCCATACCTTCTATTTTGATCGACTTAGACTCCTCTCTATATACTGTTCTTCTCTTTTAGAAATCATGCTTTGTTTAACTCATAATAACTGGCCTATGGAAGAAAGTTGCATATACTCAACTTATTCAGTACTTTATACAAGGGTTAGTATTCCTAGTCTTATCGATATCCATTTAGTCAGCTTAATTATTGAGGAACTAGGTGATTCACTCAATAATTAACTAAATGAGTTTGTTCATGATTTGTGAACAGCTAGCATAAATATATTTAGCTCAGAAGATATAGTTCTCACATCTAAGAGTTCTTTCAAAACTCTTTCTTTTTGTAGATGGGTTCTATGTAGTTAAAAGACTATATCCTTTAACATATAGAAAACGGGTCGCACATGAGTCCGCTGCCTTCGGCCTCTCGGCCACAGATGCTTACTCTTGCCATTATAGCATCAAATCGGTAATTTGCCAAACAATTTTATTCATTCATGCTATGGTAAGTGGCAACAGCAGAAGGAGAGACACGATTTAAATATCTGAAAATCCAGTACTTGAAAATAGTATCTAAGATTACAGGAAATGTTGAAATAAATAAAAAAATGAAATCTCGACTTTCTGGCAAACCAAAGTGCCTTAAAATAATTTCTAAAACAACTTCCCAGCCGTGTGGTGAATGAAATCCTACAAAAATATCAGTTAACAAAATAATAAGAAAAGCTTTAGCCGTATCACTCAATCCATATATTATTTCATTGATAAATGATTTTAGAATATATAATTCTCTACGGCCACTGACAATCAGAATAAATAATACAGTAAAAGACAGGATATCTGCGAATATATTTTTAATTGAATTTATACTTTCATTAACATATTCTTTTGTAATTAATAGTGCTTTTTCTTGTACTTTAGCTTTAATTAAATCATTAGATATGTCTGGGAATTTTCCTATTAAAATTTCAAAATGTAGTTTTTCTTCAAATCTTTGAAGTTCGATAAATGCCCTTTCCTCTTGAGATGAATTTAAAAAAATTCCTGGCTGTTTTATATTCCAAATGTAGTCTACTGTTGGTCCTATAATAAAATGTTTAGATACCTGATTAATGAGAATTGGTGTAATTAATATAATTAACAAATACTTCACTGAAGCAACTGTTTGATATCGAGATATACGAAATTCTTCTAAGGCTTCTAATTCAGCTTGTGGATTTAATTCTTGTTTGAATCTGTCAAATGTCTTAGTTAGAGATCTTGGTAAAGGACTTATTTTTTCAACTCGAGATTGATTGAGTTTCTTTAAATTCCAATATTTCATGTCAATATTAATGTTAACAAAAATTGTATTGATTAAATTATATTCAATATCTTGACTTTATTATGATTTTCAGGAGTTTAAATTTAATATGGAATTGTATCTAAAATATCGTTCATACTTTCTATTTATATGTCAAGTATATATGATACCATTAATATATAGTATATTTACTATAATCTTTTTCGTGGGACATTTTAAATCTAGCCGTTTCGATAAAACTTCCTTGGCATTTCAGACTTCTGAGATTTCTCAAGTACAGTTAGAGAAGCTAAAACATCAGGAAATTATAGTTAATGGCTTAGACAATAGAATGCAAAGAAATAAGATTATTAATCTTTTGAAGACCGAAATAAGTCCTTCTTATAGGCTAATAAATAATGCACAAAAACTGACCACTTGGGCTAGTAAGTTACAGGAATTAGGTATATTTAAGTCAATATGTATAAAACGCTATATTAACAATCAAAAAGAAATTATTTCTTGTAACCTTTTGATGAATCCTATTATAAAAAAGATTACAGTTATAAACTTATCAAATAAAATAGTACCATTATCTTATTTAAAATTGATTTTCCGTAGCCAATTAGGGCAACCAATGAATTTTGTAAATATTAATAGAACAAGCTCTCTAATAAAAAAATGGTATAGAAATAATGGTTACATAGATGTGAATGTTAAGATTAATTATAATAAATCAAATTCTAATGTTATTGAAATTGATATTAAAGAAAGTTTAATTCAGAAGTTTCATTTGATTATTTCTTCTCATTCTAAATCTTCTAAGCAAACTGCTTTTTACTATTCACTTAAAGATATTTTACAAATTAAAATTGGCAAACCACTAAATATATACCAATTAGATTACAATTTAAAACAGTTAAATCATAAAAATCTTATTCAGAAGGGATACTATAAGGTTGGTAAAGATAGCAATGAGTTGTTTGTATATATTACTCCTCTTCATGATCGATCTATTTCTCTTTTTAGCAGAAAATATGTAATCACTCAGCAATTTAAAGAGTTGTTGGAATCTTATTGGCATTATGGCTCATTGATGTTTACACTTAATCAAAATATTCGATCATTTAATCATAATACAATTGGTTCATTGTACTCTCTATTAATCAATAGACGGCAAATCTATTCTTCTCCAATAGATAAAATATCACAAGCTGATTTTGTACTATATCCATCATTGAATAGATATCTTATAAGTAACTCTTATTATACCAGTTGGTATTTACCAGATTCTGTTTTTAGTCCAAATACAAATTTTGGCTTAAAATACTGTTTTCATTACCCACAACAATATCATACAAATTTTGTATTTAAGACAAGTTGTCCTAGTCTAGGTCGTTTTATTGATATAAAGTATGAAATCTCTTTAGTTAAAATCTGTAAATTATTTTTCACGAGTATTAGTTCAACATTTAATAAAACAGTAGATATTTATAAAAAATATAATCAATATATTAGCAATAAAAAAATATATATATACCCTAAATGTTCGATTACTAAACATAGTAACTTCTCTATTAATATCCATCATTATTTATTAAATAATATAGAATTCCAAAAGTTTTTCGAAGTTAAGCAATCGACGCTTAAGTCTATATTATTTTATAATCATACATGTTTTTATAAACTCAAAAATAACTCTTTTAAAAACTACTCTTACTTTTGTCGAAAATATATTGAAAGTTCTTGTAATTTGACACAATATATTTTTGGGGTAAAGTTACCCCTTTATCTAGAGAATAATCAATATATAAGTAAAAAACTTTCAGAGCTTAATTTATATAATTTAGAAATTTCTCATTTAATACCTAGCAATACTTTTAATACCATACAAAACTTACATTATAGTAAAATAAAGCATATATTAAGAAAAACATGTTACATTAAAAGACATACTGTCAGAGTATATATTCAAATTATTGGTTTAACTAGTCCAGAAGAATTTTTCCCTTCTTCAGATAATACAATTGTGATCGATTCCAACTTAATACATAGTTATATAAAATCACTATTTTACTTTCCAGTCTATTCGAGAAACTGCAAAATAGATTATTATTTATATAACTATAAAAATAATATAATATATTTTTTTATGGACTACTTTCAAAGTCACACAAATACATCTGGTAGTCAAAATCATCCGAACTATAGCAGTAAGTATCATACCTATAATAATTTATGTTTAAAATTGAGTTATGGTGTAGGTTTACAAATTAGTACACCAGTTAAACAAATTCCAGCTCTAAAGTTAGAATATGGTTATGATATAAATAATAATTATTCCTTACATCTCAGCTTGGTAAATTACAATTAATAATATACATATAGTATAAATATCATGAAAACACTTTCTTTGTTAGATGCTTCACAATTACATAGTGGACAATGGACTACTTTGAGAACTAGTTATTTACTTACTAATAAATTCATTAATGTATATAAATCGAATATTCAATTAAATCCTGATAATTTATGTAATCAGTTAGATATTAGTTTACAAGATTATATTTATGTTAATAAAGAAGATCTTGGCAGTAATATTACTAGCATATCATATGCTACAAACAAAACTAATAATGCTTTACATAATCAAGAGCAAAAGCTCTATAAATGGTTAGGATTTGTTAATAAATCCAACCATATTGTATATGTTTATTGTATTAATCAACTTACAATTTATGAAAAATGTGTTTTTATCAATCCAAATTTACGAATACATATAAATACTATATATAAACATAATAAGTGTGTTTGTGTATCTTTTAGCTCAGATATTAAGAAAGCCTGAATATTTACAATTATTTTACGGTATGTAAATATTTCAGACTTATAAATCAAATTATCTATTTATATTAAACATAAATTAGTTTATTCTAAATCTTTTCTATTAGGATTTCTAGATGGATCATTTGACAGAAAACCAAAGAAGAATAAAGAAACAAAGAATAAAACTGTTGTATACACAAAAATCTTTAAAGTAAACATTATACTCCTTAAATATCAAAAATTATTTATCAATACTTTTATATATATACTCTGATCTATTTTATCTTAAAAAAAGAATTGTTGCATGAATTGAATAAAAATTGCAATACTTATATACTTATGTTTTTGAAGTAAATATATTTATAATGGAGATAAAAAAATTGGATGTTCTCTAGTAATTACTAAAATATTGAAACGTTGTTTATAATCATATTTTAAGTAACTTTCAACTATTATATAATCACCTTTTGTATACAAATTTGCAATGTTACGTCCTGTTTCTCCTGATGCTTTTGCTTTGATATAATAATATGGTAAACCTTTAGAAGCATTTAATATTTTGATAAATATAATAATTTCATTTTTTATAGGATTAATTTTAGGAAAAGTAGAAATTTGAATAGTTAATATAGTCGTTTGCATAAATAATTTAAAAATTAAGCTCTTGTTTATTTTTGTCAATCTCGTAGTTTAAGCTTTTTAGTTTTTTCATAACGCGTAAAAAATACTCTTGTAAATAGTCTTCTAATGATGTAATTTCTTCAGAATTAATTTGACATTCATTACAAATATTTTTCATATCATCATAGAATTTTTCTCCTCTAGACAATACTTCTGCAAAAGCTAATCTTTCAGATATATTTTTAGTCCATTCAAACAGTCCAGTTATATCTCTAGTAAATTGTAGTATAGGTAAAGGTATCGTCGAAGTTTTTGATCTTTGGCCTGACAACTTTTCACATAATTTAATAATATCAAATGAATTCCAGGATTTAAAACCAACAAGTGAGTATTGTTTATTTTCAAGACTTGGTACTGATAAACTACGAATTGTAAATTTTGCTATATCTTGCGTATCCATGTAAGCTATCTGACTAGATTCACTAGACACCCAAATAGATTGTTGATCTAATATAGGTAAAGCATATTGTGTAATTATACCTTGATAGAATCCACACAGGTTAAAAATTGTTGATGGCATTATTGAGCTTTGTAGCCTATGTTCAATCTGTATTTTTAGATTCATCAAAGGTATTTGAGAATAATTACGAGCATTTAAAATTGAGAAAAAAACAAATCTTTGAATACTTGCAGCTTCAGCTGCTTCAATTAGTCTAATTTTACCGTATAAATCTACAATTGATGCATTATAAGGGTCATATGGCCGTGCAGTTGATGCATCAATAATTGCAGTAATTCCTTTTAATGCTTGAGGAATAGTTTCGGGTATTTTTAAATCGCCATATATAAGTATTGCTCCCCATTCTTTTAAAAAAGCGGCTCTACGAAAGTTTCTTACTAAACAAGTAACACTAAATCCTTCATCTAATGCTTTTCTAACTATTTGTCTTCCTAAAGTACCTGTTGCTCCAATAACCAGTAAACTCATGTGTTGTACCTAACAATAATATTACGTGCATATACTATATTTTATCTACTGTATGGGTAGAGAGGGAATCGAACCCTCAAAACAATAGTCGTCACATTTTGAATATGATGCGTATACCAATTTCGCCATCTACCCGATAGTATACTCATGATTACATAAATTATATTATAAAATCAAGATTTTTTCTGTTTTTCTTTATCTAAAATCAAAAAAGAAGTATGTTACAATATATTCTAAAAACTATTTAAGTCTATTCTAAATCTGTGGTGATTTTTAATCAATACTTGAATTTGCCCGCTTCTTGGCTTACTAGATTATCAACTCGCTCCAAATTTATTATAATCAGTATTTATATTATCTTAGCAACTTTTTGTTCTTTAAGGATATTAATTATTCAACATATATTACTAATAATTTTGTGGAAACTTGCATTAGAAGAATATCCTATTGTTTACAAACGTTATTATTCGACATTGTTATTAATATATTTTTTTTATTGTATTTGTGTCATAACAACACCTTATTGTACTAGTGTATCATTACAAATACCTTATAGTTTTCAAATATCTATACCATTATTATCTATATGGAATTATATAGTAGGTTATAATTCGTGTATTTACTGTAATGTATACAATGTTTATCAATATCTATATATATATTTGCCTCTTTTATTGACTCGTAGCTACTTATTATTTATAAATTATTTTAGTATATACAGCTTTATTATTTATACCACATCTTCAGAACAGATTATTATAAATATCGTTAGCATATTGCTGGGAACACGATATCAAAAAACTTGTAAAGATAGTATTATAGTTATTACTTTATCATCAGAATTTATATCTATCTTGCATAATAAGTTTAGATATACACAAACTACTTTACTATTACGTGGCATAACACAATTACAAGCCATGAGTAGCATATTTTACTTGTCAAAACTAATTTTTGTTCAATACAAAAAGATTTGTATGATTCTGGTAAATAATATGCTGTATTCCGTATACAGTAAAGAACTCTTGTATTACAATATATACTTTTGGTTAATTACATAAACATGACTATATAAATATGAATCATGCTATTATTTATTGTAGTATAGCATTCACAATTACTACTAAGGACCAATACTTATGTGTAGTCGTTTTGTCAAAACTGATCAGTCAACTCAACTAGATCGTTTAGTTAATAAACCATATAAATATGGGTTTAGTACAGAAGTAGACTCAGATGTCTTTCCCAAAGGTTTAACTAAAGAACTAGTAAATTTAATTTCTGATAAAAAAAATGAGCCACAATATTTGCGAGAATTTCGTTTAAAAGCCTATAAATACTGGTTAAAAATGCAAGAACCAAAATGGGCATATTTAAAATATCCACAACTAGATTACAATGATATTATATACTATTCTGCACCTAAATTCAAAAAACAACTTAATAGTTTAGATGAAGTAGATCCTGCAATCTTAGAGACATTCGAAAAATTAGGAATTTCTTTAAATGAACAAAAACGTCTGACAAATGTAGCTGTAGATGCAGTATTTGACAGTGTTTCTATAGCGACTACATTTCAGAAGGAACTAAAAGAAGCTGGGGTTATTTTTTGCTCTATCTCCGAAGCTATCAATAAATATCCAGATTTAATAGAAAAATATCTAGGTTCAGTTGTACCTATTGGTGATAATTATTTTGCAGCTCTAAATTCAGCTGTTTTTAGTGATGGGTCTTTTTGCTATATACCACCCAATACTAAATGTCCGTTAGAACTTTCTACATATTTTCGTATTAATAATCGAGAATCAGGTCAATTTGAACGCACTCTAATTGTTGCAGATACAAATAGCTATGTCAGCTATTTAGAAGGTTGTACTGCTCCGCAGTATGATACCAATCAGTTACATGCTGCAGTTGTTGAACTAATAGCTATGGACAATGCTGAAATTAAATATTCAACAGTACAAAATTGGTATGCTGGTGATGCAAGTGGAGTTGGAGGTATATACAACTTTGTCACAAAAAGAGGATTATGTCTAGGTAAAAATTCCAAAATTTCTTGGACACAAGTCGAAACTGGTTCTGCTATCACATGGAAATATCCTAGTTGTGTGTTATCGGGTAACAATTCTGTAGGTGAATTTGCATCTGTAGCTTTAACAAATAACTATCAACAAGCTGATACTGGTAGTAAAATGGTACATCTTGGATCCAATACTAAAAGTCGTATTGTATCTAAAGGAATATCAGCTGGTAAATCTAATAATAGCTATAGAGGTTTGGTGAAAGTAGGACCTAAAGCCTATAACGCAAGAAATTACTCTCAATGTGATTCGCTATTACTGGGCAATAAATGTACAGCAAATACATTTCCTTACATTCAAGTTCAAAATTCATCAGCACTTATAGAGCACGAAGCATCAACTTCCAAAATAGGTGAAGAGCAAATTTTTTATTTCATGCAACGAGGTATTAGTTTAGAAGATGCTGTAGCTATGATGATTAGTGGCTTTTGTCAAGATGTATTTAATGAACTGCCCATGGAATTTGCTGTTGAAGCTGATAAATTACTTAATTTAAAACTAGAAGGAACAGTAGGATAGTCAAATGAAAGAAGCATTAATGAATATTACAAATCTACATGTTCAGGTAGATGGTACTTTTATTTTAAAAGGATTAAACTTGGTTGTTAATAAAGGTGAAATACATGCTATCATGGGTCCGAATGGATCTGGTAAAAGTACTCTTGCTAAAGTAATTGCTGGCCATCCTAGTTATAAAGTATTAGATGGCTCAATTGTGGTGAATGGTCAAAATATTACTGAAATCGATCCTGAAACTAGAGCGCATATGGGTATTTTTTTAGCCTTTCAATATCCAATTGAAATACCTGGTGTAAGTAATATAGAATTTCTTCGTTTAGCTTATAATTGTAAGCGTAAAGCTCATAATTTAGCTGAATTAGATCCTTTATCTTTTTTTCAATTAGTAAATGATAAGTTAAAAATGATAGGTATGGATTCGAAATTCCTAAACCGTAATGTTAATGAAGGATTCTCTGGAGGGGAAAAAAAGAAAAATGAAATTTTACAAATGTCTCTTCTCAAACCTGTTATATCTCTTTTAGATGAAACTGATTCGGGCCTTGATATTGACGCATTAAGAATTATCGGTGATAGTATAAATGAATTATTTAGTCAACAACAAAGTATGATTTTAATCACGCATTATCAAAGACTTTTAGATTATGTACAGCCTCATTTTGTTCATATTATGCATGAGGGGCAAATTAAATTAACAGGTGATGCATCTTTAGCGAAAGAATTAGAGACAAATGGTTATCATCTATTAAATATGAAAGTACCAAAATAAATCTATATACATTATAAGATTAATTAATATAAATGATATATAGAATATGTAGAGCATTATATATATTATTGTATAATCTCTACTTAATACTATTAGTCAGTAAATTATTATAAGTTTTAGCCTAAAACTAAAATCCTTGTTTTACATCAGCAATTGCTTTTTTAAGCAATTCTTCTGCATCATCATTTAGTTTTAAAGTATTTTTAATACTTTCAGCAAATTGAGGTTTTGAATTTCGTAGGTCATCTCTTAAAGCTTCAATAAATTTATTTACACTTGTGACTTCTACATCATCCAAGTAACCGTTAATACCAGTATAAATAATTGCTGTTTGTTCTTCGACTGGAATAGGCGAATTTTGAGCTTGTTTTAAGATTTCACGCAGTCTTTGCCCTCTAGCTAACTGATTTTGAGTGGCCTTATCTAAATCGGAAGCAAATTGTGAAAATGCTTCGAGCTCAGCGAATTGTGCTAACTCTAGTTTTAATTTACCAGCTACTTGTTTCATTGCTTTAATCTGAGCGGCTGACCCGACTCGAGACACTGAAATACCTACATTAATAGCAGGCCTAATACCAGCATTAAATAAGTCTCCAGATAAGAAAATTTGTCCATCGGTTATTGAAATCACATTAGTAGGTATATATGCAGAAACATCACCCGCTTGTGTTTCAATAATAGGTAACGCAGTCATGCTACCATTACCTAAATCATTATTTAGCTTAGCAGCCCTTTCTAGTAATCTAGAATGCAAATAAAATACATCACCTGGATAGGCTTCTCTACCAGGTGGACGACGTAAAAGTAAAGACATTTGACGATATGCCTGTGCTTGCTTCGTTAAATCATCATAAATTACTAGAGTTGCCTTACCTTTGTACATAAAGTATTCAGCTAAAGATGCTCCTGTATATGGAGAAATATACTGTAGAGTTGCAGGATCATCGGCATTAGCTGCAACTATAATAGTATAATCAAGAGCTCCTTTATCCTCTAGAGCTGAAACAACTTGTGCGACAGAAGAAGCTTTCTGGCCTATAGCAACATATATACAAATAACATCTTGACCTTTTTGATTAATGATAGTGTCTAATGCTACTGCCGTTTTACCTGTTTGACGATCACCTATGATTAATTCTCTTTGTCCCCTTCCAATTGGTATCATTGAATCAATAGCTGTGATCCCAGTTTGTAAGGGTTCACAAACTGATTGACGACCAATAATACCAGGTGCTGATGATTCAATTAACCGTGTATTAGAACTAATAATATCACCTTTGCCATCAATAGGTTCGGCTAAAGGATTGACAACTCGCCCTAAAAAGTTTTCTCCAACAGGTATTTGAGCAATTTTACCAGTAGCTTTTACAGAACTACCTTCAAGAATATCGCGTCCATTACCCATCAAAACTGCACCTACATTATCGCTCTCCAAGTTCAGAGCTACACCAATAGTTTTATCTTCAAATTCTAAAAGTTCACCTGCCATAACATCATCTAGTCCATAAACTCTTGCAATGCCATCGCCTACTTGTAATACTGTACCAATGTTAGCAACTTGTACTGTCTGATCATATTTTTCAATCTGCTCACGGATAATATTACTAATTTCATCAGGTCTTATATTTAACATACTTATCTTTTATATTTATTAATATAATATTATTTATAGTAAATAGAATACCATTGATTATTACACTTAGCTTAATCAATTGTGTATTATACTTTACTAGCGCCCAGGAAAGAGCCTATTTCTTGTAATTGTCCTCTCAGACTTGTATCAATAATTTTTGATCCTATTTGTACAGTAAATCCAGCGATTAAAGTTGTATCAATAGATATATTTAATTGCACACTTTTTTTTCCTGTAATCTCTTTTAGTTTATTAATTAATGCTTGTTTCTGTAGATCTGTGAACATATTAGATGCTATAACATCAGCCACTATAAAAGATTCAAGATTAGATACAATCGTTAAGTATCGATTTAAAATTGCCGATATATAAGATATTCTTTTACGATCAATTAATAAGCACATAAAAACTAAGATTTCATTACTTAGCTGATTACTAAATAATTGTTTGATTATTTCTTTTTTTGATTTTACGTTAATTAATGGATTATTAAAAAATGCTACCAACTTATTAGATTCAGATAAAACTTGTAGAACTATATTAACATCTTCTCTTATTTTATCTATTTGATTAGACTTTTGTGCAATTTCTAATAAAGCTTCAGCATACGGTTGGGATAACTTATGCGCTAATGTTTTGGTACTCATAACTGAACCCCAAGTTTGTTTATATTTTGATCAATAATTTTGGATTGAGTACTATTGCTCATTTGTTGTTCAAGCTGTATAGTAACTTTATGAATTGCAAGAGTTACTATTTGTTTTTGAATCTGTTTTTTAATTTCTTGTTCAGCATTAGCAATACTATTTTTACCTGCGGATGTTAATTTTTCAATATCTATTTTACCTTGATTAAGTATTGAATCTCTGACTTTTTGAGCTGTTATATCTGCTTCCTGTTTAATTTGTGTAATGACCAGTTGTGTTTGAGCTAATTGCTTTTCTGCTTCTTCTAAACGTTCATTTGCTTGTTTCAATCTTTCTTCCGATTCTTGAATAGCTAATAATACTTTTTCCTGACGATTTACTAAAGTTGAACCTAAAAAATTTTTTAGTATGTATATCAGACCTGACAATAATAGAACAATATTAATTACGTTTGCTTCTAAAAAGTTAGTATTAATACCAAAACTCTTACTATTAGCTAATTGACTAAAAATCTGCAAAAAACCATCCATTTGTTAAATTTTATGTATAAAATAAGAATATTGAACTTATTCCCCAATTAATAATTATTCAATAATTTTAATTTAATTTGCTCACTTAAAGTTTCTACTTGATTCTCTAAAGTTTTAATCGCTTCCTCTTTTTGTAAAACTAATTGTTGAGTAGCTTCAGCAATTAATATTTCGGCGTCTTTTTGTGCTTTTTTTATCTTGACTAAAACTATCTCTTGAGCATCTTTTTGAGATTTTCTAATTAGCTCTTGAGCATCTTTACGGGCATTAGCAAGTTCCTGTTCATACTGCAAAGTCAGTTGATTAGCTTTGTTTAAATATGCAGATGCAGTAGTTAAACTATTGCGAATATATTCATCTCTATCATCTAAAACTTTAGCAACAGGTTTATAAAAAATATTATCCAAGATAACCATTAAAATTAAAAACTGGAAGGCCATCAGTGGCAATGTGGCATTAAAATCAAATAGACCTCCTTCAATTTCTTTACCTGTAGATTCAGATAGGATAAAGCTTAATAATTCTCTCATGATATTAATAATAAAATATAACTTTATAAAACGCTTAGACAAAATACTATATGTCTATAGTAGATAGTCTAAGCGTCTATTTCAAATTATCCTGTATAAGGGTTTGCAAACAATAGTGATAATGCTACTACAAGACCATAAATCGTTAAAGATTCCATAAATGCTAAACTTAGTAGCAGTGTGCCACGAATTTTACCTTCTACTTCAGGTTGTCTTGCAATACCCTCTACAGCATTTGCAGCTGCAGAACCTTGACCAATACCAGGACCTATTGCAGCTAAACCAACAGCTAAACCAGCAGCTATAACAGATGCAGCAGAAATAATTGGATCCATAATTAATGTTTCGTTAGATAAAAAATAAAAGTATAATAGATTGTTACAAAGATTCCCTTTACATTATAAAGTTAATCGTGTTCTCCATGTCCTTCCATAGCTTCACCAATATAAGCAGCTGATAATGTTGAAAAAATCAAAGCCTGGATGGAACTAGCAAATAAACCTAAGATCATTACTGGAAGAGGTATTAATATAGGTACTAATAAAGTGAATACTGACACAACTAATTCGTCAGCTAATACATTTCCAAATAGACGGAAGCTTAATGACAAAGGTTTAGTAAAGTCCTCCAATATATTAATAGGAAGTAGCACAGGAGTAGGTTCAATATACCTAGCAAAGTAACCTAAGCCATTTTTACGTAAACCCGCATAAAAATATGCAAAAGATGTTAAGAGTGCTAAGGCTACTGTGGTATTTATATCGTTTGTTGGAGCGGCTAATTCTCCTTCAGGCAATTGAATCAGTTTCCAAGGAATTAGTGCACCCGCCCAGTTACTACCTAGAATAAACAAGAAAATTGTCGATATATATGGTACCCAAGCACGATATTCATGCTCTCCTATCTGATTTTTTGCAATATCTTGCAAAAATTCTAATATATATTCCATAAAGTTCTGATAATTTTCAGGAATTCGTTTTAAATTTCTAGTGCCTGCAAATGCAACTGATAGTAATGTAAATACTACAAGCCATGTTACAATAAAAACTTGTCCATGAACTCGATAATTGCCTAGTTGCCAATATAAATGTTTTCCAACTTCAACTGATGATATGTTGATAAATACTGCTGTGTTATCCAACCAGTCAATACTATCTTGATACAAATTGTGTACCATATTTATACCTTAACGATAAAATTAAAGACATATAAAAAACTATTATCATAAATCTGTTTATTTAAGTTTATATTTATACATTATCATTATTATTAAATTAATAACATAAACTTAAAACTTTTCGTCTAGTTAGATTTAGATGATTCTATTATCTCATAGTTATACTATTACGATTAAACACAATAAAAAGCAAGAACTAGATAATATTATCAAGTTCAATTATATATCTATATAAAGATTATTTAGCATTATTTCAAGAATAAATCTAAAGTTATGTTAACTTTTTATCATATTTGCAACCTCTTCAGAAAAGCTTGGACTTGTATTTGTAATACCTTGCCCTAGTAAAAAACGAACAAAACGACGGACTTGAATATTTTCACCCATTAGAGCAATATTTTCATTAATTAAATCACGTACAGTAATATCATTATTACGAATAAAAGTTTGATCTAACAATGATAGTTCATTAAGACGCTTTTTCACGCGGCCGTCAATAATTTGTTCTTGCACAGCTTTTGGTTTCTTCAAAATGTCATCTTTACCTGCTTCAATTAGCTTTTCCTTATTAATTATACTTTGAGGTATAGATTCTAAATCAACATATTCTACTTGAGGAGATGCTGCTATTTGCATTGCAATATTCTTTGCTAAATTATGAAACTCAGAACGTCGAGCAACAAAATCTGTTTCACAGTTAATTTCTACCATGACACCGATTTTAGATCCTGCATGAATATAGCTTTCAATAAGACCTTCTGCTGTTTTACGACCTGATTTTTTACTTGCTGATGCCAATCCTTTTTGTCTTAAAACCTCAATAGCTTTATCTAAATTACCATCTGTTTGCTGCAGTGCTTTTTTACAATCCATCATACCTGCGCCAGTCATACTACGTAATTCTTTAACATACTGTGCAGAAATTTCGACTGTCATAACTTATATCTCCTGAAATATTATCTCAAATCTATGTTAATACATTATCATTTTGCAATCCGTCAATAATAGCATCAGCCAATTTACCTATTACTAATTTAATAGATCTAATAGCATCATCGTTAGCTGGTATTGGTATATCAACGATTTCAGGATTACAATTAGTATCTAAAATACAGATAGTTGGTATGCCCAGTTTAATACATTCGTGAATTGCTGTAACTTCTCTTTTTTGGTCCACAATAACAACCAAATCGGGAAGACTATTCATATGTTTAATACCATCTAAATGTTTACGCAACTTATCCAGTTCTTTTCTCATGACTGATGCTTCCTTCTTCGGCAATCTATCAAGTAAGCCATTATTTGCTTGTGATTCCAGTAATTTTAATCTATCAACTCTAGACTTTATAGTAATCCAGTTTGTTAACATACCACCTAACCAACGTTGATTGACATAGTATGAATTAGAGCGAATAGCTTCTTGTGCAATTATTTCAGCAGCTTGCCTTTTGGTACCTAAAAATAAAAACTTTTTCCCTTCGGCAGCACATTTCCTCACAAAGTCACATGCTTCAGTTAATAATTGTGCTGTTTGAACCAAATCAATAATATGTATTCCATTTCGTTCCGTATATATATACGGAAACATTTTAGGATTCCATCTTCTAGATTGATGACCAAAATGAACACCTGATTCTAATAATTCTTCTAAAGTTACTACTGCCATAACATCTCCGATAAAATTTTAGGATTATGATCCCGTATACGTATAATAACTAAATTCAAAGTTATTAATTGGATGGAATATGATAATCTCTTGCACTCCGATCATCTAAAATAATATCATCAATTTCAGATATTGTATTAGTATTTTTTAAATTTGTGTCTGAAAATTGAAGATCATCTATATTTTTACTTAACAACTGCTGGGATTGATTAACATTTTTATTATAAATATTAAAACCTGTTCCAGCTGGTATTAAACGTCCAATAATAACGTTTTCCTTAAGCCCTTTTAACCAATCTAATTTACCTGAAATAGCAGCTTCAGTCAGTACTTTAGTCGTTTCTTGAAAACTCGCAGCTGATATAAAACTATCAGTATTTAATGATGCTTTTGTAATACCAAGTAAGATTGGATAATATGTGGCTTCTTGTTTATTCATAATATGCATTGTACAATTGACAGCATGTATTTTTTGTAAATCGATCATTTCACCTGGCAAACAATCTGTATCACCTCCTAATTCAATTTTTACTTTTGATGTCATTTGACGAACTATAACTTCAATATGTTTATCCGATATATCAACACCCTGAGATTGATAAACAATTTGCACTTCTTTAACTAAAAAAAGTTGAATTTCTTGGATACTTAGAATAGCAGCATTATATACACTTAAGCCTAAATTTAAATAAGATCTAAAACTCTCTTCTAATAGAATATGTGGATTAAAACTACTTTCAGATTTTTTTCTTGCTTCTAATATTTCTTCAATCCTTGGTAAACCTTGTACAATATCACCAGTTTTAGGTCTTTCAAAAATCAATGTGGCTAATGTTTCACCTGTTTGTACAAGATTTGCATTGTTTACATGTAAAATTGTACCTGAAGATACTAAATATGGTCGACCAATACGTATCACTACCTGCGATGTACTAACATCAGTGACAATGCCTGATTCTATTGAATAAATACCTTCAGCTATTTCATCACCAGCATAAATCCAATCATTCATTTGAACCTTAATAACTTGTCCTTGTAAATTGAAGACCTTTGTATCCATATCTGTTGCAACTAGTAATCTTCTATTATATTGCTTAACATTATCTATACATTCAACAAAACCTTGCACTTTCGAGACAATGTCCGTTCTCGCTATAATTGTATTTTTATCAATTCTTTCAGCATCTTGAACCAAAATTTTTGTATAGCAATCAATATTGTCAGAATTATACAACTTATCATGTCTCAAAGATAATGTTTCTGCAATGATAAAACGTAAATAAAAAATACCAGATTTTCTCTTATCGTGTTCAAATTTTACATGACAATCTAAAAGGTTATCTGTATTAGCAATATTAATAGATAGGTAAGTTTTAACAAGATTCACCCCTTTTACTGATTTAACTCTATCCCCATCTTTAAAAGCTGTTTTTTGTATTATTTCTAATTGTAAATAATCGTGTCCTTGTGTGTTGCAATCAAAGACATACTTTTGCTGAGGAATAGAATATACTATTACTGGTCTAATAAGCAGATAATAGTGAAGATTTGATTGTATAGATTCCCAATAAACTAATTTATTGGTAGTTATACCTTGTACAATAATCTCACCCGGTCTTAGAAAGCCTCTAGTTTTTGAAGTGTTCATAGAATTTTCAGTGATCATATATATATCACCAGGTTTAATCACCAACTCCAATACAAGACCATCTTTTTCTATTACCTCAACTATACCTGAATTTTGAGCAAATATATTTTTGATTATTTCAGTGCCTGCTTCAATAAAATCACCATCATTAACTAATAACAATGAAATATCTTTATTGATCTCATGTGTTTCTTCAGAAATCCATAGAATGTATCCCGGACCTAAAATACTATATTTTTCTTTAGAGCTAAGAATGTCTGAATTATCTCTAGCAACCGGTAAATCAAGATATTTTACTATCCCTCCTGTTTGAGTTAAATATGTATCTGATATAAGCTCTGCAAGAATTTGTCGATCTTGAATTATATCATTGGGTTGAATATGTAAAAGAAATTTTTCGTAATTGTTGTTATCTAATTCAAGTATATAAGAACCATTAGATAAATCATTATCAAAATAAACTTGACTATTAGTTAATAACTTGGAATCAAGAATTACTTTGAGATCTTGAGTTAATACATCTTGATCTTTATATCCATTCCCTAATTCAATCTCACCACTATATTTACTAATAACTTCAATAGTCGCTAAAACTGTATTATCACTAATACTATCTCCTGACTTCACTAATAAATTTGCATTATCAGGTATTTGATATGTTTTACCAGATAAAACCCATACTAAACCACCATCTTTAGCTATACGAATTGTATTTTGTTTATTTTGAATCTCTTCAACAGTTAAATTTGTAAATTGTACTTTACCAGATAAATCTGCAAGAATTGATTTTTGTGCTCTTTCTGTGATTAATCTTTTGCTTAAAGGATATTCTGCAATAACTTGACCTTGTGTAACAAAAGTATGGTTTTTTTTAAACAGTATCGTACCTTTACTTACAGTAATTATGTTTTCCTTATCACCATCAATAGATTTCAGTAAAATAGTACTTGTATCAGTAACTAAAAATGCAGGTTCTCCATGACGAGTCCGAATAACATTATAGTTATCACCTAAAGAATATTCCAAATAACCGTTGATCGAAGCATATATACATTGCGCTAGTTCTCCTGTAAATACTCCTCCTGTATGGAAGGTGCGCATTGTTAATTGTGTTCCTGGTTCTCCTATAGATTGAGCTGCAATAATGCCTACTGCTTCTCCAAGATCTACTAATTGACCGTGTGCCAAGTTCCAGCCATAACACAATTGACATACAGAACCAACAGAATTACACGTTATTGGTGAACGCACCAACACTTTACGAATTTTTTTTTGAATTATATAATTGGCAAGTTGAGGACTTATTTGCTGATTAACTTGTGCAATCAATTTATTTGTTGTTGTATCATATATATTATCAGCTAACGTCCTGCCAATTAAAGATTGTTGCAATGGAATTAACGGTTTTTGATTATCGATCATATCTTCCATTAAAATACCACGACGTGTTTTACAATCAAATTCGCGAATAATCACATCTTGAGATACATCAACTAATCTACGAGTTAAATAACCAGAATCAGCTGTTCTCAAAGCTGTATCTACAAGTCCTTTACGAGCACCATAAGATGAGATAAAATAATCAGTCACAGTTAACCCTTCTCGAAAGTTACTTGATATGGGTAAATCAATAATTTGACCTTGAGGATCAGACATAAGCCCCCTCATACCAACTAGCTGTCTAACTTGTGAGATATTGCCTCGAGCACCTGAAAAAGCTATCATATAGATTGAATTTAAAGGGTCGGTATCTTTAAAGTATTTAATGACTTCTTTTTTCAAAGACTCACTAGAATTATTCCATGTATCTATTACTTTCTGAAATCTTTCAACAGCTGTAATTTCTCCTCTATAGTATTTATTATCTGTTAAAGTAATCGAATTAATAGTACTGTCTAACAGTTCTTTTTTGGCTGGAGGTATTCTTAAATCTTCTAAACTTAAAGAAATACCAGCTTTAGTTGCATAATAAAAACCTAAATCTTTAAGTTTATCGGCCATATTAGCCGCACGTGCAATACCGTAATTACGAAATGCCCATACAATCAACTCTTTAAGTTGAGATTTATCAATAACTTGGTTCGAAAAGCTTGGTTGTAATAGAGTTTTCTTTTCTTCCATGATTTATAATTGAAATGTAGATTTTTTAATTAATTAATGCTTCTTGAACAACTTTATTAAACAATATGCGCCCCGGTGTTGTTCGTATATATTGAACTCTACAATAACCATGATGATCTTCTTTTACAATTTTATCTCGAAAAATTTTCGTAGTATAATTTTGATCGTCTACATATGTATTAAGTATAGTATCTTCTCGTCGAAGAGAATCTACAGTTCCATCAAAACGAACCCATATATAAGCATGTAAGTCTATTATTCCTTGTTGATAAGCTAATAACGCATCCTCCAAGCTTGAGAAATAATGTCCTGATCCATGTTGACTAGATGGATTATCAGCTGTCAAATAATAACAACCTAAAACCATATCTTGACTTGGCATTAAAATTGGTTGTCCTGTGGCAGGCGATAAAAAATTATGTGGAGCAAGCATTAATAAGCGTGCTTCAGCTTGTGCTTCTAAAGATAATGGGATATGTACAGCCATTTGATCACCATCAAAATCGGCATTAAAAGCAGGACATACTAACGGATGGAGTTTAATAGCCCTACCTTCAACCAACAGAGGTTCAAAAGCTTGAATACCTAAACGATGCAAAGTTGGCGCTCTATTAAGTAATACAGGATGACCATGTATAACTTCTTCTAATACTGTCCAAACAGTTAATTCATTTTTTTGAATCAGTTTTTTGGCTGCTTTAATATTATTTACTAATCCCTGCAGAATTAAACGATGAATAACAAATGGTTGGAATAGTTCTAGGGCCATCTCACGTGGCAAACCACATTGATGTAACTTCAAGTTTGGTCCTACTACAATAACTGATCTTCCTGAATAATCAACTCTTTTACCAAGTAAATTCTGCCTAAATCTACCTTGCTTACCTTCAATAATATCGGATAATGATTTTAAAGGTCGATTATTAGCACCGACTACTGTTCTTCCCCTACGTCCATTGTCCATCAAAGCATCTACAGCTTCTTGTAACATTCTTTTTTCATTACGAATGATAATTTCTGGTGCTAGTATTGATTTAAGACGTGAAAGTCTATTGTTGCGATTAATAATTCGCCGATAAAATTCGTTAAGATCTGCTGTTGCAAATCGTCCTCCATCTAATTGAACCATTGGTCTTAAGTCAGGAGGTATGACAGGTATTACTGAAAAAACCATCCAAGCTGGATTTGAACCAGTTGCTAAGAAATGATCCAATAGTCTAAGTCTTCTCATTTTTTTATTAAACTTTGGTGAGGTATGTTTAGTATGTTTAGGTGGATGCAGAGATTCCTCTCTTAACATTGAAGCTGTTGCAGATAAATCTAGATCATATAATAATTTTTGTACTGCTTCTGCACCAATACTAACTTCAATACCAAATAAATTTGAAGACTTAGGATACAATTTATCTTCTAGTGAACGCCATTCATATCCTTCTAAAAGCTGTTTATAATGTAAATACTCATATGTTCCTGGTTCAGTAACAACATATGAGTGAAAGTAAACAATTTTTTCAACTTCCTTAATAGTAAAATCTAGTGCTAAAGCAATATAACTTGTACTACCTTTAAGATACCACACGTGTGTTACAGGTGCTGCAAGTTCAATGTATGCCATTCGATGTCTACGGACCTTAGCTTCTGTAACTTCTACTCCACACCTCTCACACACAATACCTTTATAACGAAAACGTTTATATTTACCACAATGGCATTCCCAATCTTTCACTGGCCCAAAGATTCTTTCACAGAACAGACCATCCATCTCTGGTTTTAATGTTCGATAATTAATTGTCTCAGGCTTTGTTACTTCACCTACAATTTGACCGTTAGGTAAAGTTCTTTGACCCCAAGAGCGTATTTTCTGTGGTGATGCTAAGCTAATTTTTATATAATCAAAATATTGTTCAAATTTTGTCATAATTACTGACTATGCATTGTGTTTTAGTATTTATTACATTATTTAAATTTCTTGAGTGATATCAAAATCGTTAAGAATATCTTGATTTTCATATAAGAAATTATTTTCATCATCACTTTTATAAGCATTGTTGTGCTGATTAATATCTATTAAAGACATATCAGTTTTGTCACTTGACATTAGATCAATTTCAATTCCTCGATTTTCACCATTGTCCAATAGTTCAAGTTTATGTGCTGCAATATCTAAACCTAAAGACTGTAGTTCTCTCATGAGAACTTTAAAAGATTCTGGAGTTCCTGGTCTTGGAATCGGTTTTCCTTTTACAATTGAATTTAAGGCTTCATTCCTACCTTGCATATCATCTGATTTTACAGTTAGTAGTTCTTGCAAGGTATATGCGGCACCAAATGCTTCTAAAGCCCATACTTCCATTTCACCTAAACGTTGTCCTCCATGCTGAGCCCTTCCTCCTAAGGGTTGTTGAGTTACTAAAGAATAAGGTCCTGTCGATCTGGCATGAATTTTATCATCAACTAAATGTACTAGTTTTAACATATAAGCTTTTCCGACAGTTACTGGATTATCAAATGCTTCTCCTGTTCTTCCATCAATTAATTGAATTTTACCGGGATGTTGTTTACTAAACAACCATTCTTTATTATTTAGTCGACTTGCTTGATATAATTTGTGATTAACTAATGCCCGAGATGCTTCTGTTCCATACATTTCATCAAAAGGTGTAATTTTAAATCTTTTCATCAAACAATCACCAGCTAAGCCTAATAAACATTCGAAAAGTTGACCTACATTCATGCGAGAAGGAACACCAAGCGGGTTTAAGACAATGTCAACAGGTGTACCATCAGGTAAATAAGGCATATCTTGTCTAGGTAAAATTCGTGAAATAATACCCTTATTACCATGTCTACCAGCCATTTTATCACCTACTTGAATTTTTCGTTTCTGGGCAACATATACACGGATCATGGCATTAGTTCCTGGGGGTAATTCATCTCCTTTATGTCTTGTAAACACACGAATATTAACAATTCTTCCTTTAGCAGCATTAGGTAACCTTAATGAAGTATCTTTGACATCACGTGCTTTTTCTCCAAAAATAGCTCTTAATAGCTTACCTTCTGGTAATTGATCAGACTCACCTTTTGGCGTAATCTTACCAACTAAAATATCACCTGATTCAACCCATGAACCGATAGCAATAACTCCATTACGATCTAGATTATTTAAAGAAGCTTCACTGACATTGGGAATATCTCGTGTTATTTCTTCAGGACCAAGCTTTGTTTGCCGACATTCTATTTCATATCTTTCAATATGAATTGAAGTGTAAATATCATTATAAATTAGCCGTTCACTAATTAAAAAAGCATCTTCATAATTATAACCTTCCCAAGGCATATAAGCTACGTATATATTTCTTCCTAAAGCAATTTCTCCACCATCAGTTGACGCACCATCTGCAATTGTTTGGCCTGAAAATACAGTTTGTCCAGGCCATACAATAGGTCTTTGATTAATACATGTATCTTGATTAGAACGATAATATTTTTTTAGTCTATAGTGAATAGTCTTACCTAAATTATCCTGTATCCCTATTTTAGTAGCAGAAACATATATAACATAGCCGTATGTACGACTAATGACAATCATTCCAGAATCACGTGCAATTTTGGCTTCTAAACCAGTTCCTACAATAGGCTTTTCTGGATATAATAGAGGAACAGCTTGTCTTTGCATATTAGATCCCATCAAAGCTCTATTAGCATCATTGTGTTCTAAAAAAGGTATTAAAGATGTAGCAGCTGAAATCACTTGAATAGGTGATACAGCAATATAATCTACTTTCTGGGCAGTAGTAGTTAGAAATTCCTGTCGGTATCGAATAGGAATCTTATCTCCTATAATATATCCATCATTATTAATTAATATATCAGCTGGAGCAATTTTTAAATTATCTTCCTGATCAGCTGTCATAAAAATAGGTTCATTGTCTGATACTACTTGACCATTAATAATTTTAAGATATGGAGATTCTATAAAACCATATACATTAATCCTAGCATAAATACTTAAAGAACCTATTAAGCCTGCGTTGGGTCCTTCAGGCGTTTCTATAGGACAAATTCTACCATAATGACTAGGATGTAGATCACGCACAGCAAATCCTGCACGATCTTTATTAAGACCACCAGGCCCTAGAGCACTAATTCTCCTTTTGTGAGTTAATTCAGCTAACGGATTTGTTTGATCCATAAACTGGGATAGTTGACTTGAACCAAAAAATTCCCTAACAGAAGAAATAACTGGTTTAGGATTAACTAAATTTGAAAGACTTAACGAATCTAAATCACATATGATCATACGTTCACGTATAATTCGTTCTAATCTGTTTAAACCTATTCTAATTTGATTTTGGAGCAGTTCTCCAACTGACCTTACCCTACGATTACCTAAATGATCAATATCATCTAATGTACCAGCATTCTGTTCTTTTAAATTAATAAGATAATCAATAGCAACTATAATATCCTGTGGTGATAAGACTCTGAAAGATTTTGGAATATCAAGACGCAGTTTTTGGTTAATTTTATGTCTACCCACTTCCCCAAGATCATAACGTTTAGGATCAAAAAAACGAGAATATAGCATTTGCTGCGCCATTGAAACAGTTGCAGGTTCATTAGGTCTTAACTTAGCATAAACGATCAGTAATGATTCTTCATCAGAAATATCTTCTACTGAAGATTTTCCAATTTCTTTTTCAAGCTCTTTTTTTTCATATATCAACGAGCCATTAATTAGAAAAGTATACTTACTCAGACCTTTTTTTATATCAGCTTGATTTAATCCAATTGCCCTCAAAAAGACATAGGCGTTTACTTTATGTGTTTTATCTATACGAACCCAAACTTGCCCTTTAGCATCTATCTCAAACTTTAACCAAGAGCCACGATTTGAAATCAAGCTAGCACTAAAAATATACTTATTATTTTTATCAAGTTCTTTTTTATAATATATGCCAGGACTACGTATAATTTGGTTTATTATAACTCTTTCTGTGCCAGAAATTATGAATGTACCACGATTCGTCATCAAGGGCAAATCACCAACAAAAACAGGTCGTTTTTTATATTTTTTATATACAGAATTAATATCCTGGTAATTTATAGAATCAAGGTTAGATAAATTACTTTTACTATTGAAAAGCTCTATATCTCTACGAGTTAATTTAGATGGAACATATATTTGTGCACTATAAGTTCGGTCACGACTTTTTGCTTTTCGAACACTGTAACGAGGAAACTTCAATTTATAATCTTTGCCGAAGAACTGAAGTTCTAGTTTTCCAGTTGGATCAGTAATTGTAGGAAAAAAGTCTAATACTTCACAAAGACCTTCTGACAAAAACCAGCGAAAGCTATCGATTTGGATATCCGCTAAATCCGGGAATGTAGAATGAACAAAATTAGTGTGTAATGCTACCATATATTATGTTTTCCTTACTTAATTACTATAATAATATGCGTATTAGACACACTAAAGTAGCAATACTTTAGTTGTTAATTACACTAAAATTTAAGTTATATAGCTTGTAATAATATCGTTTATATTTTATATTAAGTAAGAGCAGACTTTCAGGACATCCAGTTCAATTTAATGTAAATTGTTGAGAGCTGGTATAAGTATAGTGATTGATATATATTGAAATATAGAATACAAAAAATTTATGTTACTATTTTAAAATCATTATGATAAAAGTCTTAATTGTTTAGCAATGAACGCTTTTTTTCTTGCTCCATTATTTTTGTGTAACACTCCTTTTTTTACTGCTTTATCAATTTTACTATCAAGTAAAGATGCTATCTGATACATATCTTGCTTATTATCTTTCTTATTGTTATTTTTTAAGCTGATCAACAATTTTTTAGTTAAAGTTTTAATCATAGACTTATATACTTTATTTTGGGTATTTTTTCTAGTTGCTACAGAAATTGATTTCAATACAGATATATTTTTTGCCATATCACATCCTAATATTTGTACTACACTACATAGTTATATAAACATATACAGAAATTATAACATCAAGGTTAAGAAATCTACAATAGATAAAAGACCAAAAATTAGCACAGGAAATTTTTACAATACTTGATAGTTGACATAAAATCATGCAATACTATTTGTAAGTAAGAGAAATCATTATTAAGGTCTATACAATGGGAAAAAGTAAAGGTGCTCGAGTCACCATAACGTTAGAGTGTCAGTGCGATAATATATCTAAACCAACAAAACGTAAAAAAGGTACTTTTAGATATACTAGCTCCAAAAATAGAAGAAACACACCTAATAGAATTGAGTTAAAAAAATTTTGTCCACCATGCAATTGTCATGCAACATTTAAAGAAATTAAATAAGGTAAAGATTTTACTATGGCTTTATATAATAAAAAACTTTCTCCTTTCAGTAATACTGAAGTCTTAGATTACAAAGATATTGATTTGTTGCGAAAATTTATTACAGAACAAGGGAAAATTTTACCTCGTCGTTCTACCGGATTAACTTCTAAGCAACAAAAAAAATTAACTAAATCAATCAAACAAGCCAGAATTCTAGCTTTATTACCATTTTTGAGTAAAGACTGATCAATAAATATATTCAATAAGTTCATGTAATACAATAAGTAGTATACAGATTCTAGATTGATTATAAAGCATACTTTGTCTTGATTAATCTTACTAATTCTGTAATGCTAATCATGTTATATTATATAAATCTCCCATATATAATTATAATATAATATTTATTATACTATTATTATTTGATAAGTTTTGGCTCCACTTTATCAGTTTTTCAGATTTAAGCATGTAGCTAATCAAAGAATAAAATACTGTGTACATGCTTTTTGTCATAATACCTATAAAATTTTTTCTTGTTCAATTAGATCATAAGCTTTAATAATATCTTTACATTCCCAAAAACTGAAAGTGCCAGACATCACTCCACAGTCATGCCCATCTAATACTTCTTTCACATCTTCTTTAATTCTTTTTAATGATGTTATTTCTCCTGTATAAATGACATCTTTTTTGCGAAAAACTTTAATTTTTGAACCTTGTTTTAACTTACCTTCTGTTACTGTACATCCAGCAACTACGCCTTTACTTACAGAAAAAATATTTTCAACTAATGCTGTACCTATTTGCTTTTCTGTGTATTCAATAGGGACCAACTGTATCATAAGATCCTTTACATAATCTAATAAATCATAAATGATATTAAACTGGACTGCATACACATTAGACTTTACTGCTAGATGTTTGATTTGAGGAGGTATTTCAAGAAAGCTTATGATATTAGCATTGCTTACAACTGCTAAATTAATATCACTTATAGTAATTTGCCCTACACCTGCTCCAACAAGATTAATTTGTACTTTATTTTGAGGAATACTCATAAATGCACTAATAATTGCATCAATTGTACCTTCAGAATCAGTTTTTAAAATTAAATTTACAACCTTGGTGTTTAAACTATGGATATTTTTTACTGAAGAATCTAATGTTAAACGAGTATTAAGTTTTTTATAATTTTTAGTATACTTATCTTTATTTTTTTGATATTCTGCTAGTTGTTTTTTAGCCACTTTTGAATCTGTAATACCTTTAAAAGAACTTCCAGCAGTTAGAATTGATTTCATTCCATATACATTTATGATAGAAGAAGGACCTGCAGCATCTACACGATTATTAGTTGACTTAGTAATTGATCTTACTTTAGATACAACCTGATTGCTTAAAATATAATCACCAACTTTTATTGTACCATTTTGAACCAAAAGTTTAGCAACAGGTCCTTGTTTAGTATCTAAATAAGAATCGAGTATTGTACCTTCTGGATTCATATTAAAATTAGCTTTGAGTGTTTGAGATTTATTCATATTGCATATAGTTGCAAGTAACCTATCTACGTTTTTGTTAAGCAAGGCACTGACTTCAATCATGGGTATTACACCTCCCCATTCTTCTGAAAGAATATCGAAATTTGCGAGCTGTTGCTTAATATTTTGTGTATTAGTTGAATCCTTATCTATCTTATTAATCGCAACCACAAACGGTAGTTTACGTTCTTTGAAATATCTGATAGCTTCTTTACTTTGTGTTTGTAACCCATCATCTACAGCTACAACTAATACAGCAATATCAGTAATTTGAATACTACGATTTCTCATATCAGCAAAAGCCTCATGACCTGGAGTATCTAAAAATATAATTTTTTTAGATATTTCTTCTATTTCTACATATACTTCATGGGCTATAATTGCTTGAGTAATTCCTCCATATTCAGTACGTACATTATTAGTTTTGCTGATAGCATCTATTAAAGTAGTTTTACCATGATCAACATGACCAAAAATTGTCACAATTGGTGCACGTTCTTCAACAGATTTGTTAAGCTCTAATTCATTATTACTATCTTGATATTCGGGAGTTGTAACATCATGATTTTCATCATGTATATTTTTTGTTTCCGTTGTTGTAGAAAAAGTTACATTATATCGATTTGCGATTGATATTGCCATCTCAACATCTATAACTTGATTAATTGTTACTGAAATACCTTGTAAGAAAAGAGATTTAATAATCTCAGGAGCTGGAATAGAAATTAAATTTGCCAATTCTTGTATAGATATTGGATTAATCAAAGAAATTTGATGAGAAGTAGTTTCTAAATTCTTATTCTGTTGAGAATTAGTGTCATGAGAAAATTCATCGGATAAGTTTTTAAAAGTGGATTTAGAAGTTGTAGTATTTTTTTTTAAGGTCTTTTTTTTAGTAAGTTTAGGGGGACGCATTAAGGAAATTTCCAGATTTTTATCTATTCTTGTTATACCTTGATATTGATTTTCTAACCTTTCATCTTCATCACTAATATGTATTTTTGAACGAGTTTTTTTCCTGATTTTAGCTTTATTTTTTTTAACTTCTAATGGATCTACTAAATTATTGTAGTGTTTACTTTTTTTCTCTGATTTGTTTGTAATAATATTATTGATATCATTTACCAGAACATCTGGAAGTGTCTGTATAGACTCAGAGTGATTAGAAACATGTAGTTGTGAATAATGTATCAATTTAGGATTGTCTAGGTTTAACAACGAAGATTGCATATCTCTTTGTGGTTTCATATGATAAATCAAAATTTTAGATGTTAATAATTAATGGTCAAAATTATATATTTATAATTGGAATTTTAGTTTCTATTAGGAAATATAGCAAGGTAAAATATATATTAAGACAATAAAAAAATAATCAGTATTACCCTAAAAAGTTCATATATTTCTTCATTTGTACTCATTTTATATACAATAGTTATAAATAATATTTATATATATAATACATATAAAAGACGAAGGATTAAATTATGCCAAGATCGCAAAAGAATGATAACTTTATAGATAAAACATTTACTGTATTAGCAGATATAGTATTAAAAGTTCTACCAACTAGCAAAGAAGAAAAAGAAGCTTTTTCTTACTATAGAGATGGCATGTCTGCACAGTCAGAAGGTGAATACGCAGAAGCATTAGAAAACTATTATGAAGCTCTAAATTTGGAAGAAGATCCATATGATAGAAGTTATATACTATATAATATCGGTTTAATCTATGGAAGTAATGGTGAACATATTAAAGCTCTAGAATATTATCATAAAGCTTTAGAATTAAATACTCGTCTGACACAAGCATTGAACAATATTGCAGTGATATATCATTACCAAGGAATTAAAGCTTCTAATAATAATAATACTAATATTGCAACAAATATGTTTGACAAAGCTGCTATATACTGGCGCCAAGCGATCTATTTAGCCCCTAATAATTATATAGAAGCTCAGAATTGGTTAAAAACCACAGGAAGGTTAACTCAAAAAGAAGGATATTAATAAACTTCTAATTTTAGTACAAATCATTGTATTTTAATATACAATGAGTTATATCGAATTAAGGTCTATTGTGTATCATAATATACACACGTAAGATGCTATATAATTACATAACATAATTTTGACTTTTATCTACTGACAAACAAGAACAATATGACTATGGTTACAACAACTAATAATGGTGCTATTACACAAATTATAGGTCCTGTACTAGATATTGAATTCTCTAATGGCAAACTTCCAAAAGTTTTTAATGCATTAAAAGTACAAGGTCCTGATGGAACAATTACCTGTGAAGTACAACAACTTTTAGGTGATAATAGAGTGCGTGCAGTAGCTATGAGTGCAACTGATGGACTGAAAAGAGGTTTAGAAGTAATTGATACTGGTGCACCTATTACTGTTCCAGTAGGAGTACCAACACTAGGAAGAATTTTTAATGTTCTTGGCGAACCAGTTGACAGTCTTGGATCAGTTGTATGCGATTCTAGTTTACCTATTCACAGGCCTGCACCATCATTTACTCAATTAGAAACTAAACCATCAATTTTTGAAACTGGTATTAAAGTTGTAGATCTATTGGCACCATATAGAAGAGGTGGTAAAATAGGATTATTTGGAGGAGCAGGTGTAGGGAAAACAGTACTTATTATGGAACTCATCAATAATATTGCTAAAGCACATGGAGGTGTTTCCGTCTTTGGTGGAGTAGGCGAAAGAACTAGAGAAGGAAATGATTTATATGAAGAAATGAAAGAATCAAAAGTAATCGATGAAGATAATTTATCAAACTCTAAAGTTGCTTTAGTGTATGGTCAAATGAATGAGCCTCCTGGAGCTAGAATGCGAGTAGGTTTAACAGCTCTAACTATGGCAGAATATTTTCGCGATGTCAATAAACAAGATGTCTTATTATTTATTGACAACATTTTTAGATTTGTGCAAGCTGGATCTGAAGTATCTGCATTACTGGGTAGAATGCCATCAGCCGTTGGTTATCAACCAACTCTAGCCACTGAAATGGGAGCTTTACAAGAAAGAATTACATCGACTACTGAAGGATCTATTACATCAATTCAAGCTGTTTATGTTCCAGCAGATGATTTAACTGATCCTGCACCAGCTACTACCTTTGCTCATCTAGATGCTACAACTGTACTATCTCGTGGCTTAGCAGCTAAAGGAATTTATCCTGCTGTTGACCCTCTGGATTCAACATCAACAATGCTACAACCTAATATTGTAGGAGAAGAGCACTATGGCACGGCACAACAAGTAAAATCTACATTGCAAAGATATAAGGAACTTCAAGATATCATTGCTATCTTAGGTTTAGATGAATTATCGGAAGAAGATAGGTTAACTGTAGCAAGAGCTAGAAAAATTGAGCGGTTTTTGTCTCAACCATTCTTTGTAGCTGAAGTATTTACAGGATCTCCTGGCAAATATGTATCTTTAGAAAGCTCTATTAAAGGATTTCAGATGATTTTTCGTGGCGAATTAGATGATTTACCTGAACAGGCTTTTTATTTGGTTGGTGATATTGATGAAGCTATTGAAAAAGCAGAAAAACTAAAAACATAATTGATTTTTACTATTACAACATGACACTAAATATACGTGTAATTGCTCCTGACAAAACTGTATGGGATGCTACAGCAGAAGAAGTTATCCTACCCAGCAGTACAGGACAATTGGGCATTTTAACTGGACATATACCTTTACTGACAGCTTTAGATATCGGTGTAATGAGAGTTCGTATTGACAAAGAATGGATACCTATTGTTTTGTTAGGAGGATTTGCAGAAGTTGAGAATAACACAATTACAATTTTAGTAAATGGCGCAGAAGAAGTAAAAAACATTAATGCAGAAGAAGCTCAAAAAAATTTGGATAATGCATCATTAATGTTAACTGAAGCTACTAGCTCAAAAGCAAAAATCGAAGCAACTCAGAATATAAGAAAAGCACGAGCTCGATTACAAGCTTTAGCTACTTTGAATCAATAACTTAGATTCAAACATCCGATAAATATCAATATCGGATGCCAAAAGCATGATTAGAATAATTTTCTGATCATGCTTTTTAGCATACTTAAAATATACGGCTTATGTTTAACAAGATATACTTAACTTAAACCTGAACAAATATAATCAAAATATAAACCCATTTCTTTACCTGCATCCGCGCCTACTAGACCAACCGTTACTTCTTTCATAGCTTGAATAGCCTGTATTGTAGCTCCAATAGGCACACCTAAAGAATTATAAGTTTCTTTAAGACCATTCAGAACTCTTTCATCTAAAATAGATGGATCACCTGCCAACATACCATAAGTAGCATAACGCAGGTAATAATCTAAATCCCTAATACAAGCTGCATAACGTCTAGTTGTATACATATTACCACCAGGACGTGTAATATCAGAGTAAAGTAAAGATTTAGCCACTGATTCTTTAATAATAGTAGCAGCATTAGCTGCAATAGTAGCGGCTGCACGTACTCTTAACTCACCTGTTTGAAAATAACCACGTAGTTTCTCTACTGAATTATCATCTAAGTATTTTCCTTGTACGTCAGCAGCATTAATTACAGAAGTAATAGCATCTTGCATAGTATGTTCCTTGTGTATTTTACTTAATATTTATATAAAATGTTTGTCAAGCTTACGATTGACTATTGCATTGCACCCAAAGTATAATCAAAATAAAATCCAGCTTCTGCAGAATCTTCTCCCGATAACAAAGAACACGCAATATTTTTCATAGACCTTACACCTTCTGCAACTCCTGAGATAGGTGTACCTAGTGAGTTATACATTTCTTTCACACCAACTAGACCAATTTCTTCAATTGGAGTTACATCCCCAGCAACAATTCCATAGGTCACTAATCTTAGATAATAATCCAAATCACGCAAACATGTTGCAGTCATTTCTTCACCATATGCGTTACCACCTGGTGATACTACATCAGGTCTTTTTTGAAATAATTGTTGTCCTCCTTGTTTTACAATTCTTTCTCGGTTTTCAGTCAAAATTTGTGCAATACGTAGACGACGTTGACCAGATAATACAAAACTTTTGATTCTTTCCAGCTCACCAGGACTTAAATAACGAGCTTCTGCATCTGCGTTTACAATTGATTTAGTAACAATACTCATAAATTGAACTTCCTTAATCAAATTATTATTTTTAACTATGCATGCTTGACAAAATCGTCAAAGTGTTTGTGAAGAGATAAATATTTACTTCACAAACTTATGAACATATTTTATCGCATCTTACGAGTTTCAGTATTATATTTTTAGCAAAGTACTAAAGCAAGAAAGTTATTTTACTGGTTCCCCTGTACAGGTCTAAAACTAGGAACTACTATCGTATCATTTTGTTTAGTTAATTTTTGGTGTAATTTTTCTGTATTTGGAAAATTAGCTGCAGGTAAAGTTGGAAAACGGCGATATGGTACAATATTTGTACCAAATATTGCTCTATATTCTTTACTATTGACTAAACTGCTAATAAAAGCTTTCAATCCTTGAGAGGCTAAAATCTGATTATAATATCGGATTTCTGCTTGATTATTTGGTGCTCTACCTAAGAAATGTTTTGTTCCAAGTTCTATGACTTTTGTATTTGGATATGGATGGTAAAATTCTTTAGCATACAATGATGAAGCACCTAATCTTTCAATAAGTTGTTGAACAGTTATTTCTGATCCCAAAAATGCACGTTCTAGATCTATTAATTCATAACCTAAACTGAATGGGTTTAAATCACGTTCAAAAATTTGTCTATAACTGGCTCTTAATATCATTTCAGCACTTGATTTATTTTTGTGATCAAGTTTAAAAACTACGACTTGATCTCGTGCTGCTGAAACACCTTGATTAACTCTACGAGTAATACTATTGATACTACGAGCTTCTTGTATGGCCCCTAGTTGTACAAAACGATTCGGTTTAGACACTAAAGAAGTAAGTGATGGTATTTGTTTAATCTTTCTACTAGAAACACCACTTGATGTTAAATATCTTTCATATGGTACTGTATCTTTACTAAAACTTTCTTCATACTCTACGCTATCAATTATAGCGTCAACCATTTTATAATAATTTTCTTTGTACACTATATCAAAATATTTATTAATTTCTTGACGGCCATAAGTAGGCCTTCCTAAAAGCCTATTATGTATATATTCTATAGCCTTACAAATATATAATTTTTCCCAATACAAAGATCTAAATACTGATGACTTCGCCAAATATCTAATAAAATCTTTCACTGTAATTGAGCCATCTCTTAACTTGCTTTCTATAGGCTTAAAAATTAAAAGTTCTTCTTCATAAATCTTTCTACCAAATATTCGTAGATAGCATGCGTTAATGACAACTTCACGTGATATACTTAAATCTCCTTTATCAGAACTTAACAAAGGTGACATTTTAAAAATTTTCGGACCTAATGTACCAGGTTGTTTTGCTCTGACTTGAGGATTGCTTATCTGATTATAGATTCCTGGACCTTGACGAATAAGTAATCTCCTTGTATCCTTGCCGAAAGGCGCAGGATTAGCATTTGGATTTTCCGTATCTTTTAAAAAGATAGCACCAAATTGAATTAATAAAGGATCATTACCTCTTCCGTAAGGATGTTGATCAGGCAAAGCTTGATTATAATCACTGAATAAAGTAATAAACTGAGGTACTTTACGAAAAGGAGCACTGTAATTAAATAAGTTAATTTGAGGACCCCAATTTCTACACTCTTGTGGCTCTAATCCTAAAGAACGTAAATATGGCACTGTTTCTTCCCCAAAGTAATCAGCATACTCATTTAAATTAATTAGACTGTCTACTAAACCAGTTAATCCTCTCTGTGAAACAATAGCAAAAAACTTTTGAAATTCTTGAAGTGAACTTGGTCCACGACCTAAAAAATGTCTAAATGCAAGTTCAACTGCTCTACTATTAACATAAGGTTCAAAAAACTGTTGTCTGTAAGTTTGCGACTTACCTAGAGAACGAACAAATTCTTTAATAGATAACTGTCCATTTTTTACCTGAGATTCTAAGTTAGAGAATGAAATACTATAGCCTTTCTGTATATCTCTTTCAAATATTTGTCTATAACAAGCTTTTATAACAATATCTTTTTCATTAGATGATAAGCTAGGTTTCATGACAAACTTCTGACTATTGTTTCCAGCTTCAAAATATATACGTGGTAATCGTAAGCCTTGCACATCTCCAGAATCGCGTTTTCTCAGTATGTCAGTATATCCAGATGCTTCGAATTCACTAATAACTACATTGAAATATTGAATGACTAGATTAGCTGATTCTTGATCATCTTTAAAAAATGTTACAGCTATTTTACGCATTTCACGTAAAGCAACACTAGCTGCTGCACTAGAGCAAGCATTATCAATTAATTCGCGCAGACCTCGAATATTAACAGATAAAATATTAGGATCTCCAGCAACGATAGCATATGTTAAATATCTTAAAAACCAATCTAAGTCTCGCAAAGATTTTTTCATACGAGTTAAACCATATTTATTAACATTAATTGGTTTAAATCCTGGAGGTATGGTATCAGTAGAATTAAAAATGTTGGTATTAGACACTTCTGTATTTGATCCCCTCGAAGACATTTGATCTGCTTGTGTTTTATTTAGAACATTACCAGAAGCTGGATTATCTAAAAAAGAAGCTTGAGGTCTTTCTAAATAAGAAATTGCTGAACCACCAGTAAAAATTTTTTCTGCTGCTTTGGCTACTAACAAGTTAGCATTCTGTGTCAATATATTAGCTATATCTAATCTTTGGTTACCTGAATTTAAAAATGCTATCAACTGATTTAGCTCACCCAACTGAAGAAATCTATCTTGTTGTTCTGCCTGTATAATAGTTGAAATAGCTGCAGTCCGGTAAAGCTGTGGTTGGGCTACCGGGCTTCCACCACTTGCCTTAACACTCATAAGTTATCTCTCCTTAACTTGATTAGTATACATTATTACGTGTTAACACCAATAATATAAAATACATATATTTTTAATCAATTTGTAATTAGTGCTAATATTATAATTGTACTTATATATTATATATAGAAACAATACTAGCTTGAATAAAGATATCTTTTGTAATACTTAGATTTTAACTTCATTCATGAACAAAAATACTTATAAAAATGACAAGGAAATGTCAATCTCTGAACATTTACATGAGTTAAGACAAAGAGTGCTAATTACTTTACTTTTATTTGGAATTTCAACACTAAGCAGTTTTTGCCTACTTAAAAAACTAACCCTCTTTTTGCAATATCCAGCACATGGTGTAAAATTTTTACAGCTAGCACCTGGTGAGTATTTTTTTGTATCAGTCAAAATTGCTTTTTACACTGGTACACTTTTATCTTTACCAATTGCTATTTATCAGATAATTATGTTTATCCTACCTGGCTTAACTGGCACAGAAGCTACAGTAATTGTACCATCTCTTCTGGGTTCTATATGCCTATTTTTTGGAGGTATCTTATTTGGTTATACTGTTTTAGCACCTGCTGCTCTAACCTTTTTTATTAGCTACGGAGCTGATATTATTGAACCGATATGGTCTTTTGAACAATACTTTGATTTTATTCTTTTACTTTTAATAAGTACAGGACTAGCATTTCAAGTACCAATTATACAAATACTTCTTGGTTATTTAAATATTGTTTCCTCGAAACAAATGATTTCAGCATGGAAATATATAATTGTTATAGCTACTATTTTAGGTGCAGTATTAACTCCATCAACAGATCCTTTTACCCAAATCCTGATGTCATTTGCAATCTTAACATTATATTTTAGTGGTATTGGCATATTGATAATCTTAAAAAAATAACTCAAAACATAGCTATTCTATAATATAATAAGTAAGTATTATCACTTACTTATAAAAAATTTAATGATATATGTGATTTATCCGGTTATGACATTAATTAATGGTTAAAACCACTTTTAAGGTTATACTTATACTACAGACAATTATCTATAATTAAATCAGCAATATGGTATTGAATTATCCCGCAGTCCGCAAAAGAAAACACAATATAATAATATATTTTATCTTAAGTTTCATAACATTATTATTTATACGTCTGACTTACGTTAATGCTTTTCCTATTTATGCACAGCAGGCTTATGAAAATCCACGAGAGGCAACTGGTCGTATTGTTTGCGCTAATTGTCATTTAGCACAAAAGCCTACAGATATAGAAGTTCCAAAATCAGTACTTCCCAATACAGTATTCGAAGCTGTTGTAAAAATTCCATATGATAGTCAAGCACAACAAATACTTGGCAATGGAAAAAAAGGTCCGATGAATGTTGGTGCCGTTGTTATTCTACCTCAAGGTTTTAAACTTGCTCCAGCCAATCGAATGTCAGAAGAGTTAAAAAACAAAACAAAAGGTGTATATATACAAACTTACAGTACAAAACAAGATAACATTTTAGTAGTTGGACCTGTACCAGGTGATAAAAATAAAGAAATTATTTTTCCGATATTATCGCCTGACCCATCTATAAATAAAAACACAGCTTTTTTAAAATATCCTGTATTTGTTGGAGCTAACCGTGGTCGCGGACAAGTTTATCCTACAGGAGATAAAACCAATAACACTATTATTACTTCTAGTATCAGTGGTAAAATTATAGAGATTACAAACCGTGAAAAAGGTGGTTATGAAGTTCGTATAGCTAAAGGTAATGATAGTGATAGTATAGTGACAGAAATTATTACTCGAGGTCTTGAGCTAAAAGTCAAAGAAGGCGACAATATTATTACGGGTCAAGCCTTAACTAAAGATCCTAATGTAGGTGGTTTTGGTCAGAATGAAACTGAAATAGTGTTACAAAGTCCTGCTAGAATACAAGGTATGATAGCTTTCTTCGTGCTCGTAACTATATCTCAAATTTTCTTTGTCTTAAAGAAAAAGCAATGGGAAAAAGTCCAAGCAGCTGAAATTAATTTTTAAATTTTGTTACATTTAGGTGTAAGAAACTTTTTCTTGCACCTAAATATAAAATTATAATTATATTGAAGTTTTAGCTTTAACAATATCTCTAACCGCTTGTTGAATCTGGTGCGGATGAATAACTGTTTCTTTTTCTAAACTTCCATTATATGGTGTTGGAATGTCTTGTGAAGATAAACGTACCACAGGATGATCGAGATAATCAAAAACTGTTTCATTTATTTGAGCTATTAATTCTGCACCAATACCAGCAGTTTTCATACACTCTTCTACGATAATAACCTTATGAGTTTTACGTATAGATTGAGATATAGTTTGCATATCTAAAGGTTTTAAAGAAATTAAGTCAATAATTTCAGGATTATATCCTTCTCCAACTAACATATCTACTGCTTGAATAACATGATGTCGCATTCTAGAGTATGTCAATATTGTAACATCTTTTCCTTCACGGACAAGTTCCGCTTGGTCTAACGCTAATAGGTAATCATGATCAGGTATATCAGACTGTAAGTTATATAATAGTACATGCTCAAAAAATACAACAGGATTATTATCTCTAATAGCTGACTTTAATAATCCTTTAGCATTATAAGGTGTAGAACAAGCAACAATTTTTAAGCCAGGTATTGCTTGAAAGTATGCTTCTAATCTTTGAGAATGTTCTGCTCCTAATTGTCTTCCTACGCCACCAGGTCCTCTGATTACAATAGGAATAGTAAAATTACCACCAGAAGTATAACGAAGCATACCAGCATTATTGGAAATCTGGTTAAAAGCAAGTAATAGAAAACTCATGTTCATACCTTCAACGATAGGTCTCAAACCAGTCATTGCAGCACCAATAGCCATACCAGTAAAACTATTTTCTGCTATTGGTGTGTCGAGTACTCGTAGATCACCATACTTTGCGTGTAAACCTTTTGTCACTTTGTATGAACCACCATAGTGACCAACATCTTCCCCAATCACTAAAACTGAAGAATTTATTGCCATTTCTTCCTCAATTGCTTCTCTTAAAGCATCGAACAATAAAGTTTTTGCCATAAATTTAATTAATCAATTAAAATACTTTTTTACTCATTGCAATAATATTGTTTAATCATCTGCAAATAAATATTTATGTAAATCGGTTATACTGGGTTCTGGGCTATTGATGGCAAATTCTACAGCATCCTCGATTTGCAGTTTAACATTACTTTCAATTTCAGCTAAATCTTGTACTGATGCAATTCGCTGATCAATAATATAGTTATATAAACGTTTAATAGGATCTCGAGCTATCCAAGCTTCTTTTTCATCTCTTGATCTTAATTCATCTGGATCAGCTAAAGAATGTCCTCGAAATCTATATGTTAATGCTTCTATAAGAGTAGGTCCCTCACCACTTCGAGCTCGTTCAATTGCTTGGATAGTGACTTTTCTAATAGCTAGTACATCCATACCATCTACTTCAATACCTGGCAGACCGAAAACTTCTGCTTTTTTATGTATTTCAGGTGTAGATGCAGAACGATGATGTGCCATCCCAATTGCCCATTGATTGTTTTCCACTATAAAAATCACAGGTAGTTTCCACAAAACAGCCATATTCAAACACTCAAAAAATTGCCCATTGTTACTAGTACCATCACCAAAAAAGCATGTTGTAACAGCAATTTTTTCACGTGATTTAAGCACTTGTTTAGTATATATACTTTGAAAAGCTGCTCCTATAGCTATAGGTATACCTTCACCAATAAAAGCAAAACCTCCTAAAAAATTATGTTTGGCAGAAAAGATATGCATGGAACCACCACGTCCTTTACTACAACCAGTTTCCTTTCCAAAAAGTTCTGCCATGACTTCTCTTGCTGTTACACCTTTGCTTAATGCATGAACATGATCACGATATGTACTGCACACATAATCATTTTCAGTTAAAGCCTTAATCACACCTGTTGAAACTGCTTCTTGCCCATTATATAAATGTACAAAACCAAACATTTTACCTCGATAATACATTTGTGCACACATATCTTCGAAGCTACGTCCTAATAGCATATCTTCATATAACGATAAAAGTTCTTCAGGTTTAATATTATTATCTTGTTTATATACAACTGGAAGAGTAATATCTTCATTCATATTTAACTAATATCTCCATACTAATCAATATATTAATGTATTTATATTTTATAAACGATCTAGATGATAGCAAGTAGTTAATGTAAGATTTTTGTTTTTACTAGAATACTTCATTCTTAAATAACAAGAGTATCCATATATACATTCTAATTAATTTAATTTTCAGTAGCTTAGCATAAAAGGATTCACATAAAACTATGTTATAATAGTGCATTTAAGTGTAAACAAAACATATTGAGTCATAATTTGTCAGTAACACTTGTATTGTTGTCAAATATATAATTATCATTCAAACTATGCAAATCGAACAAATATTTTCTATTGTCGAAAAAGATTTACAAATATTAAATACAAATTTACAGTCTATGGTCGGTGCAAGACATCCTATTTTAAATGCTGCTTCAGAACATTTATTTTCTGCTGGCGGTAAACGAATAAGACCAACTTTAGTTATATTAGTTGCTGGATATACATTAGGCAATCAACCTATTACACCATCACATAGACGCTTAGCAGAAATCACTGAAATCATACATACAGCAAGCCTAGTACATGATGATGTTATTGACGAATGTATAACTAGAAGAGGTGTTACAACAGTACATAGTCTGTATAATAATAGAGTCGCAGTTTTAGCTGGAGACTTTCTTTTTGCACAATCTTCATGGTATCTAGCTAACTTAAACAGTTTAAATGTTGTAAAAACAATATCAAAAGTAATTACAGATTTTGCCGAAGGTGAAGTAAGGCAAGGAATGATTCAATTCGATTGTAAAATGTCTATGCATGAATACATTGACAAATCATTTTATAAAACAGCATCATTAATAGCATCAAGCTGTCAAGGATCTGCCATGCTTAGTAATTTGCAATATAATGAGCAAAATCAGTATTATATATATGGTAAACATATAGGCTTAGCATTTCAAATTATAGATGATATGCTGGATATAATAGGGTCACACAAAAACTTAGGAAAACCTATTGGCTCAGATCTAAAAAATGGTAATTTAACGGCCCCTATACTTTTCAGCCTAATTGATTTTCCCCAATTACAAGACCTAATTGAACATGAATTCGAAAATGATTCCGATATAGAACAAGCAGTAAAACTAATATACTGTAGTCAAGGTCTGAAAAAAGCTAAAGACTTAGCTGAAGAACACATACAAGCAGCTATTACAGCATTACCATACCAAAACTCTATAAGTAATAATGAAAACTTATACGGATTAATAATGGTTGGTGAATATATTTTACAACAAATACATTAAACTAGTTTTCATTTATGTAAGATGTCGGACTAGATCTTCAAAACCATGTGGATCTAACACTGCCATTTGAGCTAACATTTTCCTGTTTAAACCAATATTGGCTTTCTTAAGCATATACATAAATGAACTATAATTTAGATTATTCAATCTACTAGCTGCATTTATTCTACAAATCCATAACCGACGAAATTCTCTTTTTTTACGTTTTCGTCCAACATAAGAATAGCGTAGTGCTTTCATTACTTGTTGCTTACTAATTCTAAATAGTTTTGAATGAGAACCTCTATAACCTTTAGCAAGTTTAAGAACTCGTTTTCGTCTCTTTCTAGCAACACTCCCACGCTTAACTCTAGTCATAATATATCTCATCCTATAATCAAATAAAATATTTTTTCCTAAGACCTCTTAGATCACCTGAATATGCTTGTACTACCCTAGATAGCCTTTTTTTTCTTGACTGTGTTTTTTTTTCCAATAAATGACTCTTACAAGCACGTCGACGAAATACTCTTTGATTTCCCGTGATCTTGAATCTTTTAGTTATAGATGAAGATGTTTTCAGTTTCGGCATTATATTATCCTAATTACTATATATTATTCATATTTCTTTAGCAATTAAATTAAATAATTTCAGATTATTGGACGTATTTATGAACATAATTTTCATCACCATCGAATTTAATTCCTGAAATATTTTTATATTTAATATAAATTTATTGTATTTTGAGCTATTTTTTCAATATCCATTCTATAGACCAATCACTTATATATCTTGTATAGGCATGAGCAATAAGAAATTCTAATTGCTTGGTATTTAACTAATGGATACGTAGTATATATATTTGAGTTGCGTCTGAAAGATTTGACTTTTCCAAGAATAACCAAAGTAGTAAGTTAAATTTTGTTTTAAGCTTAAGGTACAATTCAACTCCAAAAAATATATAGGTTTAATAAATATATTATCTTTATTTGTTAACATTTGCTCTTAAATACCCATGTAAATAAGATATAAACTAGTGATAGATATTCTTATCAACACCACTACCAAAAAAGATTTTACGAAACTTACATCTTCACCTGTGCTATATGATGTAGTAGTATTTTCTCGTAATTGCTTAACTAACATAATAAACATAACAGTTTTTCCCTGCTAAATAATTTCAATTAGAATGTAAAACTAAAGCTATCAAGGACCCAAAATTTAAGAATTTACATATAATAGCATTCTTGTTAGCCTTTAAATAGCAGAAAAATATTCTTTAGATTTAGTAGGATCAGATATCATAGTTTTTTCACCTGGTTGCCAGTCTGCTGGACAAACCTCATCAGGATGAGATTGAACGTACTGTATAGCCTGTAAAGTGCGATATGTCTCATCTACACTTCTTCCAAACGCCAAATTATTTACTACACTATGTTGTACAATACCTTCTTTATCAATAATAAATAAGCCACGCATTGCCACTCCATCACTATTTAAAACATTGTAAGAACGGCTTATAGTTTTTTTGATATCTGAAACTAAAGGATAATTTAAATCTCCAAGTCCACCTGAAGTTCTATCTGTTTGTATCCAAGCTAAATGTGAATATTCGCTATCCACGGAAACACCTAATATTTCTGTATTAATACTTCGGAAACGTTCATACTGATCACTGAAAGCTATGATTTCTGTAGGGCATACGAATGTAAAATCTAGTGGGTAAAAGAATAAAATTATATACTTACCTAAATACTCAGCTAATTGTACAGGTATAAATTCCTGATCATATACAGCAGTAGCACTAAAATTTGGAGCTGGCTTACCAACTTTTAGACAATCTATATCTGATATCATTAATTTTTATTAAACCTATCTAAAATATAAAACACTAACTACAAATATACCACAATATGTTACTATAAATGTAACAATCTATAAATAAAGAGTTGATAATATATTTTAGTTATAATCACTTTTAATTTGCTTGATATCTTGATATATAGTTTATAAAGTTTAGAGCAAATTACTAATATAATAGCGGGAAATGGATTTGAACCATTGGCCTTCGGGTTATGAGCCCGACGAGCTACCAGACTGCTCTACCCCGCGTCATTTCAACATATATCATATAATACCTCTGATATGATTGCAAGAATAAAGCTTTTAATAGATCAATAATAATGATAACATCAACAAAATACTCAATATTGATATTATAATTAGCAATCTTTGTATTCTAATAAGTAGAGGTTGTACTTGATAAATTCCAACCAATCTATCCTGAGTTAACATATCTACATTTTTAATCCATAACTGACCATCATACCATCCCGACTCCTCATAAAAGACACTAGCACTCGATAAACGCTTAAGTACATAAGACCATCCAAGATATAAACGTATTAACATGGCTTCTAAGCTTAACAAAGAAAATAATATGTTATAACTAACTATATTTAAAGAAATTTTATTAGTATTCGCGGATAAGAAACTTACACTTATACCAAATCCAACAATAATGAAGAAAATAACTAATAATCTAGTGATAAATTTGGGAAATTCCATAGTAGAAAACTCAAACAGAGGTGACTTTTTAAGAGCTTTATACTCATTTAATGGTTGCTGATCAAATGGTACTGGACAGATATTGTTATGAAAAGGCATCGATATAATTAATTGTAGTAGTAACTTATTGCATTAAAAAGTTTTAAGCTTAAAATTATTTATAGCTTACAGCTAATATTGTTGTAAACGATAAAAACAATATAATAAACAACCAAGTCAAACTTTCAAGTGCTGTATTTGCCTGACGTGTATTACTAAAAATTTGACTTTGACTTCCTAATACTCCTAGACTATCTGCTTTAGGATTATTACTTAAAATTAAAATTATTAAACATATGCCAATAAGATACCACGGTAATTTTATCATAAGATAGGCAAAATAACAGTTTTTATATTTATATGTCTCAACAGTAAGCTAATGATTGAAATTCTCTTATTCACCTTGAACTTTTAATAAAACAAAACCTAAAATTAAACCTATTAATACCATTGTGGAACTGAGCACAGCAGAATTTACGATTTCAGTAATCATTAGATCCTCCTAAAATTAGTGTTTAATATATAATATTGTGTAGTCTTATTTATTTTAAAAACCATTTCTACCCCATACTACCAGAGCAATAGAGAAAGTAAATACGGCCATAAAAGATCCCCAGCCTAAGCTAATAATATCCATTACATTATCTCCTCTTAATTTATTGAATTAAAATCTTACATTTATTTTTTTAATAGCGTATTAACACATCAGACATTTAAGAGTATTATTATTAATATAAGTCAATTGTAGTTTTATATTCTATACTACATTATACTAAATAATCATCCAAGACTCCACATATTCAATTCAAATTAATGAATTCTAGATACTTAACAACTTATTTCAACTATAATAGTAAAGAAATATAAATTTTTATAAGAAAGAGATTATATAAATATAGTCTCTAACTTATATTGGTCCTAAAATATAAATAAGATATAAATAAATCTTTTATATTTAATTATTAAATTGTTAACGGAAGCTATTCTTATCTGTTGTATACGAATACTAATAGTTAATCTAACTTAATATTATTCAATATTAGATAAAGATAAACAAATGCAAAATACTTTACAAACCAATAAGCCCGAGATTAAAGAAACGCTTCTTACCCCAAGATTTTATACAACTGATTTTGATGAGATGGCTAGTTTAGATATTTCAAATAATATACATGAATTTGAAGCTATCTTAGCAGAATTCAGGGAAGACTATAATAGACAACATTTTATAAGAGATGACGAATTTAATCAATCTTGGGCTAATTTAGACAAAGGTACTAGAAGCTTATTTATTGAATTTTTAGAAAGATCCTGTACAGCTGAGTTTTCTGGTTTTTTACTATACAAGGAACTATCTCGGAGATTAGAAAAATCCAATCCAATAATTGCTGAATGTTTTTTATTGATGTCTAGAGACGAAGCAAGACATGCTGGTTTTTTAAACAAAGCTATGGGAGATTTCAATCTTGCTCTTGATTTAGGATTTCTAACTAAAAGTAGAAAGTATACTTTCTTTTCACCTAAGTTTATTTTTTATGCGACCTACTTATCAGAAAAAATAGGTTACTGGAGATATATTACAATATATAGACACTTAGAAAAACACCCTGAACATAGAATATATCCCATTTTTCGCTTTTTTGAGAATTGGTGTCAAGACGAAAATAGACATGGAGATTTTTTTGCAGCACTGCTTAAATCACAACCAAAGTTTTTAAATACAATGGAAGCACGTTTATGGTGCCGCTTTTTTCTCTTGAGTGTTTTTGCAACAATGTATTTAAACGATTTCCAAAGATCTTCTTTTTATAATGCTATAGGTCTTGATTCAAGACAATATGATATTCAAGTTATACGTAAAACTAATGAAAGTGCTGCTCGTATATTTCCAATTGCTTTGAATGTCGATGATCCACAATTTTTCCAACTACTTGACGAGTGTGCAAAATTAAATAGCTACTTAATAAGTATAGATAAAACAGATAGTAACAAGTTTTTGAATAATTTCAGAAAAATACCATCTTACTTTAAGATAACTTTTAATTTTATAAAATTATATCTACTTAAACCTATAAATAGCCAAAATATACTTAAGGTTGTTAAATAAACAACAACATTATTTATAACGATAATAAATAATAAATGACGAGTTTTATACTCGTCATTCAACTAAACTAAGTGGACTCTAAGCTAAGTTTTAACATTTTCTTTAGCTTCGTACATTACTTCTAAACTAATGACATGATATCCTTGAGCAATTGCAAATTTTTCCGTATTTCTTTTTACTTTGCCTCTAACAAAACCTGGTATTTTAGTTAATTCTTGTAAAGCTTCTGGTGACCATGTTACTAAGTTATCTGATGATAAAGTGTTAGTTACAGCATCAATAGTATCATGCCCACCAAATAAGTCTAGTAAATGATCTTCCATGCCTAAAGTAAAAGAATTGTAGATTAAATCTGCAATTTGATTAGTACCTTCATAACCCAAAAATGGCTTATAACTCAATGGGAAATTTTGAATATGCACAGGTGAAGAAATGACACCACAAGGTATATTCAAGCGTTTTCCGATATGCCTTTCCATTTGTGTACCAAAAATTGCATTGGGCTCTGAATTAGCAATCATATCACCAACTATGTTATGATCATCGGTTATCAGGACTTTAGAGCATAGATTCTCGACTTCAGAAGTAAACCATTGTCTATCATTTATACAATATGTTCCTGACCATAAAACATGGACACCCATTTCTCGCACCAAGATTTTTGTCATAGCTGCAGCATGCGTAGCATCACCAAAAACAATAGCTGTTTTGTCAGTTAGATTTTGACAATCAATCGACCGAGAAAACCAAGCTGCTTGTGACATATATTTAGTCTGTAATTCTACGTATTTTTCGTAATTTCGATGACAACCTAGCATTGCTAAAATACTTTGAATACGGCATACGAAAGTTTTGATATTTGACAGACCCATAGGTGCTATATCTACATATGGCATATTAAATTTATCAGCTAAGAGTTGAGCTGTCGATAGACCAGCTTCTCTATAGGGTATACAGTTAAACCATGCTTTTGGTAAATTGTATAAATCCTGTATTGATGCATTGTCTGGTATAACTTGATTAATTTCTATATCTAAGTCATTAAACATCCTTTTTAAATCAACTAAATCATGTTGGTGATGAAAACCTAAACTTAACATACCGATAATATTAACAGAAGGTTTAACTGTTTTTTTAAGATCAGATTTTTGCTTGTTATTTATTTTATTTATATAAAAAGCCACAATTTGAGCAAGTGTTCGATCACTTGCTTGCAACTCATTAACTCTATAATGATTCACATCAGCTAAAATAACATCTGATGTTGTTTCAATCGACGCTCTTTGTACAAAATTTTGCAAGTCTTCTTGCAAAATACTAGAAGTACATGTAGGTGTTAAAACAACTAAATCTGGTTTTTCTTCTTTATCTTTTTTAATAATATTATTAATAACTTTTTCTTGAGATCCTCGTGCAAGTACATGTCTATCAACTATACTGGCCGTAACAGGGGTAAAATGTCTATCTCTTTCTAACATAGATCGCATTACATTGATACCTAAACAATAAACTACAGTTATTATTCGGCTTCAAAACCGTACATGAAACTTTCACTTCATACGGCTTCTCTTAGATAGCTGGAGCAAATAAAAGAAATTTTACTTTGTGAACTTTTTATATTCTCTTAAATTTAAGAAAAAAGTATTAGCGACTATATCTTCATTATCAAGCATTTTGTAACTAAACACATTCTTTTGCTTTAAATACTCAGAAAGATTAATCTTTTTGATAAGTCCTAACTTTTGTATTTTAATTAATATTAAATAATCAAGAAGGCTAAAAGTTTTATAATCTTTAGTTGCATAAAACTTTAATAACCATTTTTGAAGTAAAATATTCAAAGAAGCTACTAAATAGGTACTTGATTTACCTTTCATCATACTAAAAATTAAACTTACTTGATTTAGGATATGTTTTTGTGCTTGTATACTTGGTTGCAGCAAAAACCGACGATATGGCTGACTTAATATAGTATAATCACAGAAAGTATAACTTACATTGCAGCAGAGAATTTTAAAGTTAGCTCCTGGATTAGTCAATTGACTCAACTTATTTATAGCAAATCCTATATATCTTAGAGACTGTTTACACTTGCTAGATATTAATAAATCATATCCGCAGTAAAGGCATGAAAAAGTTGTATTTTGATCAGGGTTGTATAAGATATAGTAAGCTTCAATTAATAAATTATAGATTATTAAAGAAATAATTGCCTTTCCTAAATGAAACCGTTCTAAATTTTTCTTCAGCCAATAATTATCTTGTTCAAAGTTTAGATAGTAATCTAATAAGATATTTTTCCTAAGTGATAGCTTCAGATAAGAACGGATTGATTTTTGCACAACTAACTTAGAAACGACATAGTCAATAGACAATTTATTACATAATTGTTTCAAGTTGATACTCGTAGAATAATCATATTGGCTTACTATATATTTATTGTACGACATTAGTTCTTCAACTAATCCATATTCAAGATAAAGATATCTAAAAGATATATAGTTATTTTTTGTGGTATAAATATCAAGTTGCGGTTCTAGTAAAAAACAACATAATATATTTTCCAAATTATAGAGATATTCATATATTTGATTTTGTATTTTATTTCTTATATGAAGATTCAGATCACATGCAAGTAAACTCTTTTTTCTCTTCATCAATGGTATTAAGTAATATACCTCAGAAATGAAAACAAAATCTGTTATATAATACTGAGATAATATATTAGCTGCAAAGTATCTTGCAGATATAGAGTAAAATAACTGTTCTTGAAGAAAAAAAAGCTTTACAAAAGATTTTTCTTCTATTGCCTTGTATATTCTAGACTTGAGTTTGGTAACATATTTTTTGAGATTGATCCAATCTACAGATGTCCAAAGTATCGTATCGAAACTAGTATTAATTTCTTTACTCATTAATATACTCTATTATTAGTGATATACAAAACTATCTAAGTGTCTAAGTTGGCATATTCTTTCAATTACAAAAAGACATTTGCTTAGTAGACAATCCTTTAGTAGACCAATTTTATAAATTTTTATAAATCAGTCTAACTATTTTCTTGTTCCATAGGTAACGATGTCTAATAATTTTAGATCTGAACAATACTCCAAGAAATACTATTAATATATAGTTTGGCTTGTATATATACTTCAATATATACAATATTATTTCATATATCTATAAAATATAACTGTACATTTCGATTCAGTTTTGAAGCTTGAATTCATTTCATCATAATTATCTTACTTTTAATGTATGCTAGATTGAAACAAAACTATTGTATCAATTACATTAAAAATTTCTTTTAGCCATATATTTTGTGGGTCTTACACCCATAGTTACCGATAGTTATTTACATAGAATTCATTTTCATTATTAAATGATATAGTCTAACAAGTCACACGAAGTAATCGTCACCTAACGGGGCATGCATAATTGCATGCACATTATTAAATGAACTTGCAATTCTTAATGTTCCGATGTGCGCTGGTCCAGCATACATCCAATAAGCTAATTTCATATGATTAAACCTAAATGTAAAATAATAAAACAAATCAATGAAAATAGTTTGGAATATTACACTATAAAAAAATAGATATGTTTTACTATTCTTAATATTTATGATAGTTATATAAGTACAAATTAGTTAAAGTAAAAGCTTTATATATTTTTTTCAGGGCTTAGGAGAAGAGATTCTATAATACTCTAGTATAAGCTAGCAAAATTCAAGTCTATAATATATTATCACCTATGGAGATACGATATGAGTAATACTATTGATTTAAAAATGCCCTCTCCTACATTTGGAGGCAGTACTGGTGGATGGTTACGAGCTGCCGAAATAGAAGAAAAATATGCCATTACATGGACCAGCAAGAAAGAACAAATTTTTGAAATGCCAACTGGTGGCGCAGCAATTATGAGAGATGGGGAAAATCTTCTATATCTCGCAAAAAAAGAACAATGTTTAGCTTTAAGCAGCCAGTTAAAAAGTAATTTTAAGATTTCAGATTTTAAAATCTACCGTATTTTTCCAAATGGAGAAGTTCAATACTTACATCCAAAAGATGGAGTAGCTCCTGAAAAAGCAAACGCTGGGAGAGAAAGTGTAAATAATATTGATCATTCTATTGGTAAAAATGTTAATCCAGTTGACAAAAAATTCTCTACCGAAGCTACATATGATTAATATTATTTTTAATAAGTACTGATTGAATATAATTAATATTTATGCTACGATAATATCAACAGTAGCTTAGCAAGAACAGGAGAGGTGGTAGAGTTGGTTGATTGCGTCTGATTTGAAATCAGATGAACCGATGAGGTTCCGTGGGTTCGAATCCCACCCTCTCCGTATTAGATAAAGTTTATTTGTCTTGTACTGCATTTTCAATGAAATGGACAGCTTGACCTAATGTCGAAATACTTTCAGCCTGCTCATCTGGTATTTCTATAGAAAATTCTTCTTCTATAGCCATCACTAATTCAACTGTATCAAGTGAATCAGCACCTAAATCATCTGCAAAATGAGCTTCCTCTGTAACTTGGTTTTTATCTACGCCTAGTTGTTGAACTACAATACCCTGTACTCGATCAAAAATGGTAGATCCACTCATAACAGCCTCCTAAAATAATTGCTAAAATCGTAAATGCCTGTATCTATATATCTATAGTGTCTCGTATTTATTGTCTAAAAATCATTAATTAGGATAAATCCTCAATCTACGATAAGGTTCTTCTCCCAAACTTCTAGCACGCAAATTATAAAATCTTGCCAATTCATGTTGGACTTTCCGAGCATCCGCTAAACATGATAAAAGTTCAACAGGTTGTTTTTTAGCAATAACAATTTTTTCAATAGCCCACCTAGCTTCATTTAGTGCTTCTTTTTGTTCAGTTGTTTTATCAGCACAGAATTCTGACCATCGGATAAATGATACAGAATTAATCTCTAGCATTTTTTTTAAAGCTCTAGTAATCTGTGGCACAGTACTAGTATGAATTGTATAAATTGTAATTCTTTTAGCTCTTGCTATTTGACGTAATTTACTATTTAACTTTAAATTAGATCTTAAGGCCAAAATAACATCTGCTTTACCTATTTCCTTACATAATAATAGAGGTAATTTTAACATATTAATAACTGTATTAATATCCTGAAAGTTTAAACCATATGGATAAATTGCTAAATATGTTTGATGAACTATTTTAGATTCAAGAATATTTTTTGTAGCTGCAACTGTATTCATTTTATTCGTGGATGGTATTAATTGACTTTCATCTGAATTATCAAATACGCTGTGAGCTTTAGAATATGTCGACAGATGTTTTTTTTTCCTTTTAGACTGTACAGGATTTAATACTGTATTTTCACATAAAATATTAACAGTATTATTGACAATAATTCGTCGTTGAATGAAAAAGTGATAACCTTGAAGTATTTGATCAACTGTTTGATCAACTTTTTCATGTATTACCCAATTATCTCTTTCATGTATCTCAATTGCTATTTGAAATGCTGGTGCTGATTTTCTTTCAAGAACACTTTTTTGAGTACCACGACGTTTTGCCTCATCATCACCAAGTGTTACATATTGTATGCCACCTACAAGATCTGACAGTATAGGATTTTTCACCAGACTCTCTAAATAATTGCCATGAGCTGTTCCAACTAATTGAACACCTCGTTCAGCAATCGTTCTAGCAGCCAACGATTCTAACTCAGTTCCTATTTCATCTATAATAATTACTTCAGGCATATGATTTTCCACTGCTTCTATCATAACTTGATGTTGCTGTTCTGGACATGAAACCTGCATACGTCTTGCACGACCTATAGCAGGATGAGGTATATCACCATCACCAGCAATTTCATTTGAAGTATCTATAATAACTACTCTTTTTTCCATTTCATCAGCCAAAACTCTAGCTATTTCTCGCACTGCAGTTGTTTTTCCGACTCCTGGTCTTCCCAATAGTAAAATTGATTGGCCTGTTTCCAATAAATCTCGAATTATACTTATAGTACCGAATATTGCTCTTCCAACACGACATGTTAAACCAATAATACTACCTTGTCGATTTTTAATAGAGCTAATACGATGTAAAGTACGTTCTATACCTGAACGATTATCACCACTGAAATTTCCAACACGCTTAATTGAATAATCTAAATCATACCATGAAACAACACGTCCAGATAAGTACTCTGGACCATCTGGAAATCTAGCTTCAGGACGACGTCCTAGATCCATAACAATTTCAATCAAATTTTTGCGATTTGCATGTACTTCTAGTGGATATCGTATAAAATGTGGTAATATTTCTAATAACTGATCTAAATCGTCTGCAATTAACATAACTTTTATACAATAGTAACAAAATAAGCATTCTAAGATTTTAAGATCTAAATAATATCACTTAGTCTAACTATATTAGAAAACCAATGATCTAATACTTGTATATATAAACTTGGGATATAAGTATAGTATAAGTTATTATAAATGATATAAAATAATATACAATCAACAAATCAAGTTAATTTTTTTTGTTTAACTTAATTATCATTCTAAATTAATATAAAATTCTAAAATAAAACCATATTGAATATATCATAGTATACACGGTATAATAGAAAAGTGGTCAAGATAAAAGCATAACTTTTACCTTAAAAAATATTTTGTTAGCATTTATTCAAGGAGTTAGATTTAATAGTGCAATTTAATTTAATTGACCTCAGAGAATTATTATTATGCTTAAAAGATCATAATATACAACGTCTAAATATAGCACAAAATGACTTTGAATTGGTTATTAACAAAGAAACAGTAACCAGATACAATTCAAATTTATTGCCTCGCACAGGAATAAACTTATCTTCAAAAGCTACACAAGTAAATAAAAGTAAAAATCAAGAAGTTACTAGTAATAGTAAACAATACGACAATCATAACACAGAATCTAAAGTTTATTTTACAATTGTGTCACCGATGGTTGGTACATTTTATAGGTCTCCCGGACCTAATGAACCTTACTTTATAGAACTCCATGATAAAGTCAACATAAACCAAACAGTTTGCATAGTAGAAGCCATGAAGTTAATGAATGAAATCGAAGCAGAAGTGCCAGGTGAAGTTGTAGAAATACTTGTTAATGATGGTGACATTGTTGATTGTGGACAAGCTTTAATGAAAATCAAATCTTTTTAAATAGATATTAAGACTAATAAGATTTTAACTATTGTTAAAAGATTACAAGTCACTGCAAAGTTGTGCTTATAATATTATAATGAAAACTTACTGTACAATTAGTCAATAGTAAGCGTTTTAATTCCTTGTCTCACTAACAAAGGAGAATCTCCATGACAATTAGCTCACAAGAGCAAGAGACAAAGAAAGTGCAGATATCTGTCGATAAAGATCCTGTAGATACATCATTTGAAAAATGGGCTAAACCAGGACATTTTTCTCGAGTACTTGCTAAAGGTCCTAAAACCACAACATGGATATGGAACTTACATGCAGACGCTCACGATTTTGACAGTCATACTAGCTCACTAGAAGAGGTTTCAAGAAAAATTTTTAGTGCTCATTTTGGCCAGCTATCAATTATTTTTTTATGGCTGAGTGGAATGTATTTTCATGGAGCACGTTTTTCAAACTATGTTGCTTGGTTGAGTAATCCTACTGCTATTAAACCTAGCGCACAAGTTGTATGGCCAATAGTAGGACAAGAAATATTAAATGGGGACGTTGGTGGAGGTTTCCAAGGCGTTCAAGTTACTTCTGGTTGGTTCCAACTATGGAGAGCATCTGGCATCACAACTGAATATCAACTATATGCAACAGCAATAGGTGGCCTTTTTATGGCAGCAATTATGCTTTTTGCAGGTTGGTTTCACTATCATAAAGCAGCACCAAAACTTGAATGGTTTCAGAATGTAGAATCAATGATGAATCATCATTTAAGTGGGCTGTTAGGCCTAGGTTGCTTAGGATGGGCAGGTCATCAAATACATATCTCTTTACCAATCAATAAACTGTTAGATTCAGGTATATCACCGCAAGAATTACCTCAAGCACATGAATTTTTAATTAATAAAGATCTAATGGTTCAACTGTATCCTAGCTTCAGCAAAGGAATCTTACCTTTCTTTACACTTGACTGGAATGTTTACAGTGATTTTCTAACTTTTAAAGGTGGTCTTAACCCGATTACAGGTGGTCTGTGGCTAAGTGACACTGCACACCATCATTTAGCATTGGCTGTCATGTTTCTAGTTGCGGGCCATATGTATCGTACGAACTGGGGTATTGGACATAGTATGAAAGAAATACTTGAAGCACACAAAGGCCCATTTACAGGTGAAGGACATAAAGGATTGTACGAGATCCTAACCACATCATGGCATGCCCAGCTAGCAATTAATTTAGCAATGCTAGGTTCTTTAAGTATTATTGTAGCACATCATATGTATGCTATGCCTCCTTATCCATTTATAGCTACTGACTATCCGACACAACTTTCATTATTTACTCATCATATGTGGATAGGCGGCTTTTGTGTAGTTGGTGCTGGGGCGCATGCTTCAATTTTTATGGTTCGTGACTATAATCCAGCTCAAAATTATAATAATTTACTTGACCGAGTTATACGTCATAGAGATGCAATAATTTCACATTTAAATTGGGTTTGTATCTTTCTAGGTTTCCATTCTTTTGGATTGTATATACATAATGATACAATGCGTGCATTAGGGAGATCACAAGATATGTTCTCTGATACAGCAATTCAATTACAACCTATTTTTGCTCAGTGGGTTCAAAATATTCACACCTTAGCTCCAGGCAATACCGCACCAAATGCACTAACTACAGCAAGTTATGCATTTGGAGGAGATGTTGTAGCAGTAGGCAATAAGATTGCAATGATGCCTATATCTTTAGGTACAGCGGACTTTATGGTTCATCATATTCATGCTTTTACAATCCATGTAACAGTTTTAATTTTAGTTAAGGGATTTTTATTTGCTCGAAACTCCAGATTAATTCCTGATAAATCGAATTTAGGCTTCCGTTTCCCATGCGATGGTCCTGGTAGGGGTGGTACTTGCCAGGTATCTGGATGGGATCACGTATTTCTAGGATTATTCTGGATGTACAATGCATTATCAGTTGTCATCTTCCATTTTAGTTGGAAAATGCAATCTGATGTATGGGGTAGCGTAACTAAATCAGGTGCTATATCTCACATTACTGGTGGTAATTTTGCACAAAGTGCACTTACAATTAATGGTTGGCTAAGGGATTTCTTATGGGCTCAAGCATCCCAAGTTATTCAATCCTATGGCTCTGCTTTATCTGCTTACGGACTAATCTTTTTAGGTGCACACTTTGTATGGGCATTTAGCTTAATGTTTTTATTCAGTGGTAGAGGCTATTGGCAAGAACTAATCGAATCAATTGTTTGGGCTCACAATAAAGTGAAAGTAGCTCCAGCAATACAGCCAAGAGCTTTAAGCATTACCCAAGGGAGAGCTGTAGGACTAGCGCATTATCTCCTGGGAGGAATTGGGACTACATGGGCTTTTTTCTTAGCTAGAATAATTGCAGTCGGATAATATGAAATTAGGATAATAAATATATGGCAACAAAATTCCCTAAATTTAGCCAAGCTTTAGCACAAGATCCTACCACTCGCAGAATATGGTATGGTATTGCTACAGCTCATGATTTTGAAACACATGATGGTATGACCGAAGAAAATCTCTACCAAAAGATATTTGCATCTCACTTCGGACATTTAGCGATCATTTTTCTATGGACTTCTGGTAACTTATTCCACGTTGCATGGCAAGGTAACTTTGAACAGTGGATTTTAAAACCTTTAAAAGTCAAACCAATTGCCCATGCAATATGGGATCCTCATTTTGGTCAACAAGCACTTAAAGCATTTACACGTGGTGGTGTCTCATATCCCGTTGACATTACATATTCCGGTGTCTATCACTGGTGGTACACTATTGGAATGCGAACTAATAATGATCTATACAGTGGATCATTGTTTCTATTAATTTTATCTGCTCTAATGTTATTTGCTGGTTGGTTGCATTTACAACCAAAATTTAAACCAGGTTTAGCATGGTTTAAAAACAATGAATCCAGATTAAACCATCACCTATCTGGCTTATTTGGTTTGAGTTCATTAGCATGGACTGGACATTTAGTGCATGTAGCAATACCAGAATCACGTGGTCAACATATTGGTTGGAATAACTTTACAAATACCATGCCTCATCCTTCAGGATTGCAGCCATTTTTTACAGGCAATTGGAACATATACGCAAGTAATCCTGATACACCAAATCATATTTTTGGAACTAGCGATGGAGCGGGTACTGCAATACTAACATTCTTAGGTGGTTTTCATCCTCAAAGCCAATCTTTATGGTTAACTGATATAGCACATCATCATTTAGCAATAGCTGTTATATTCATCGTAGCTGGTCATATGTATCGTACAAACTGGGGTATTGGACATAATCTAAAAGATATTCTTGATGCACATAGACCACCTAGTGGTAGACTTGGTGCCGGACACAAAGGATTATTTGAAACTATAACTAATTCACTGCATATGCAACTAGGATTAGCACTAGCTTCATTAGGAGTCATTACTTCACTTGTTGCGCAACATATGTACGCTATGCCCCCATATGCATTTATGGCTAAAGATTTTACAACACAAGCTGCTTTATATACCCATCATCAATATATTGCTGGATTCTTGATGGTTGGGGCTTTTGCACATGGTGCTATTTTCTTCGTAAGAGATTATGATCCTCAACAAAATGAAGGAAATGTATTAGCAAGAATGTTAGAACATAAAGAAGCAATAATTTCACATTTAAGTTGGGCTTCTTTGTTCTTAGGTTTTCATACTTTGGGATTGTACATACATAACGATACAGTTATTGCATTTGGAAATCCGGAAAAGCAGATTTTAATTGAACCAGTATTTGCTCAATGGATTCAAGCAAGTTCAGGTAAAGCTCTCTACGGATTTAATGTATTATTATCCTCTACAGAGAGTACGGCAAGCTTAGCAGGAAGTAATGTATGGTTACCTGGTTGGCTAGAAGCTATCAATAGTGGAAAAAACTCATTATTTTTAACTATAGGACCAGGTGATTTCTTAGTTCATCATGCTATAGCATTAGGATTACATACAACAGCATTAATATTAGTCAAGGGTGCTCTTGATGCTCGTGGATCTAAGTTAATGCCTGATAAAAAAGACTTCGGTTACAGCTTTCCTTGTGATGGGCCTGGTAGAGGAGGAACATGTGATATTTCTGCGTGGGATGCATTTTATTTATCAGTTTTTTGGATGCTAAATACAATTGGGTGGGTAACCTTTTATTGGCACTGGAAACATATTACAATATGGCAAGGTAATGTAAGTCAATTTAATGAGTCATCTACATACTTAATGGGATGGCTTAGGGATTATTTATGGCTTAACTCTTCTCCTCTGATCAATGGCTACAATCCCTATGGCATGAATAGTTTATCAGTATGGGCATGGATGTTCTTATTTGGACATCTGGTCTGGGCTACTGGATTTATGTTTTTAATTTCATGGCGTGGTTACTGGCAAGAGCTGATTGAAACACTTGCTTGGGCTCATGAACGTACTCCATTAGCAAATTTAATACGATGGAAAGATAAACCAGTTGCATTATCGATTGTGCAAGCAAGACTCGTAGGATTAGCGCATTTTTCGGTTGGTTATATTTTAACATACGCTGCTTTCGTTATAGCATCAACAGCTGGAAAATTTGGCTAAAACTGTTAACGTAATTAACTTAAAACAGATCAAATTATAGTCATCAAGTTAAATTAGAAAGCAGCTGAAGTTTATATTTCAGCTGCTTTCTAATTTAACTATTCTTGCAAAGAAATAAAAAATGCGATAATATACTTACCACTGTAAATTAAATAAATCATAATATGGCTAAAACAGGAATGAAAGAACGTGAGAAAAAAAGAGCCAAATTAATAGAAAAATATAAAATTAAAAGGGAAAAGTTAAAAAACCAAATTAGTTTTTCCAACTCTTTTGATGAACAGTTAGAAGTGCAAAAACAATTACAAAAGCTGCCGCGAAACAGTGCAAAATGTAGAAGTCGTAATCGTTGCTGGATGACAGGACGTAGTCGAGGATTCTACAGAGACTTTGGATTGTCGCGACATGTTGTGAGAGAAATGGCTCATGAATGTTTATTACCTGGCATAACAAAATCAAGTTGGTAATAGATATTATACTACCAACTTATAAATCTCATTTATATACTAATACTCTAAAAATAATAATAGAGTATTTCGCCAATAATATATAAATATATATTAGTAAATTCCCATGATAGTGTAAAAACACATAAATAATTCAATCTTATAAACCAAATTGATTGCCTCGACGATATTGTAAATATGCAGCAACTAAAAGGCCAGATATAGTTATAGGGATTAGACCAAGTACAATTCCAGATAAAAGAGGTTCTACCATTCTAGTTATAAATAAAAATATTAATACTACTATATACTATTATAAATAAAGTATTTAAAATTAACTCACATTTAATGTAATTAGACATTGTTCATATAAATTTTTAACTATATGATTATCATTGTCACGTAACATACTAGTAAATGAAAACTTACTTACCGAAAACCAATGGCTGCTTGCCAAACAAATGCTAACAATAAAAAAAATACTGGTATAACAGGTAAAATATCTACCAAGGGTCTAAATATTGCATAAGCTTCCGGCAATTTTGCCATTATTAAAGTAACTTCCATAATACTCCTACTTTATATAATACTGGTTTTTCTACTTTTATTAATGTACATTAAAGACAGTTTTTTATTGTAATTTCTTCTTAAATTTTCATGTAAAGATATAATTATATAAAATACTGTATTGAATAGTATCAATAAGATATAGATACAAATATATTTGATAATATAAAAAAACTTGTACAATATATCAGTACCAAGTTTTTGCATCACAAAATATACGGAGGATTAATGTCTATTATAATTCAATTACTTGTTTTTGCTTTAATTATTTTATCGACAGTTTTAGTAATTGGTGTACCAGTTACTTTAGCTTCTCCTGGACAATGGGAACAATCAAAAAATTTAATTTATACTGGTTCGGGATTATGGGCAGGATTGGTAATAATCACAGGATTAGTTAACTCTTTTGTTGTATAGTATTATAAGACAAAACAAAAATGAAGTAGAATATAAATTCTTAACTCTCTGAAACATTATATATCTTTATATAAGATAATAGAGAGTTAAACTATGAAGTGACTCAAGTATAATTCAAGCATTAAAATTAATCTATTTTAATAATTAATATTCAGACTTGACAAATTACACATAAATTTGTAATCATGATAGATATACGAATTGTAGTGTAAACGCGGGTATAGCTCAGTGGTAGAGCGCAACCTTGCCAAGGTTGATGTCGCGCGTTCGAATCGCGTTACCCGCTTTGTAATATATAGCTTACTTAGTTGTCTCTGAAAAATCAGTATCGATTACAGTCGAACGATCAGAGTTAGATGGTTTATCTTTATCTTGTGGATCATCTACGTTCGGAACCTTTGTAGCATTTTTTGATGTATTTGATGCAGCATTAGTTGCATCCATTACTAAATCCTGTAACTCCTTCTGAATTTTTGGAATGCTTTGTATATCATCTTGTTGAATTACATCACGCAGCTCTTGTACTTTTTGCTGAATATTTTGCTTAATTTGAGTATCTACTTTATCTCCTAATTCCTGAATTTGACGTTCTACCTGATAACAAAAAGAATCAGCTTGATTCTTAGTATCTACTTGTTCCCTTTTACGTTTATCTTCATCAGCATTTGTTTCTGCTTCTGCAACCATTTTATCAACTTCATCTTTAGGAAGAGTAGAAGCACCTGTGATAGTAATAGACTGCTCTTTACCTGTACCTTTATCTGTGGCTTTTACAGCTAAAATACCATTAGCATCTATATCAAATGCAACCTCAATTTGCGGTACACCTCTAGGAGCAGGCATAATACCGTCCAATCTGAATGTACCCAAACTTTTATTATCTTTAGTGAATTCACGTTCTCCCTGTAAAACATGTATTTCAACATTAGGCTGGTTATCTACAGCAGTTGAAAAAACTTCGGATTTTTTAGTTGGGATTGTTGTATTTCTAGGAATAATTTTTGTCATGACTCCTCCTAGAGTTTCTACACCTAAAGATAAAGGTGTAACATCAAGTAGCAAGATATCTTTTACTTCTCCTGCTAACACTCCAGCTTGTACTGCTGCACCAATTGCTACAACTTCATCAGGATTAACACTCTGATTAGGTTCTTTACCTATAACTTTTTTAACTATTTCCTGGACAGCTGGTATTCGAGTAGAACCACCGACTAATACAACTTCATTAATTTGAGATCTATCTAATTGAGCATCTTTTAAAGCATTATTGACTGGAATTTCACAACGAGCAATTAAATCAGAACATAAATCTTCAAATTTAGCTCTCGATATACTTCTCTCCAAATGTTTAGGTCCTGTATTTGTTGCTGTAATAAAGGGTAAATTAATATCAGTTTGAGGCAAACTTGATAATTCTACTTTTGCTTTTTCAGCCGCTTCCATCAACCTTTGTAAAGCTTGACGGTCTTCTTTCAAATTAATCCCCTCAGTACTTTTAAACTCTTGAATTAACCAATCAACTATTTTACGATCAAAATCATCACCACCTAAATGTGTATCCCCTGAAGTAGACAAAACTTCAAAAACACCATCTCCTACTTCCAGAATTGATACATCAAATGTCCCTCCACCTAAATCAAATACCAGAATAGTTTCATTGTCCTGCTTATCTAAACCATAGGATAATGAAGCAGCAGTTGGCTCATTAATAATTCTTAATACATCTAAACCGGCAATTTTGCCTGCATCTTTTGTTGCTTGCCTTTGTGAATCATTGAAATAAGCCGGCACCGTAATTACAGCTTGTGTAACAGGCTGACCTAAGTATTTACTTGCATCTTCAGCTAGTTTTCTAAGAACTTGTGCTGAAATTTCTTCCGGTGCAAACTCTTTATCAAGAGCAGGACACTGGATTTTTATTGTCTCATTTTGTGAACTAACCCCATAAGAAGACTGAGACATTTCCTGATTTACTTCATCTTTACGGCGCCCAATAAATCTTTTTACAGAGTAAAATGTATTTTCTGGATTAATAACAGCCTGCCTTTTAGCAATTTGCCCAACCAGTTTATCCCCTGTTTTAGTATAAGCTACTACTGATGCCGTTGTCCTAAAACCTTCTGAGCTAGGAATTACAGTAGGTTTACCTCCCTCCATAACTGCCACAACAGAATTAGTTGTTCCTAAATCAATACCAACTACTTTTGACATAATTACAAATATCCTTTACCAAATTAATTCATACAAAACATAGCTTCTAATACTAATTGTTAATCAATTCATGTATTTTTTCTAGGTGTAATTACCGTAATATTTCCATTTACAAATATAAAACCTAGTTTTTAATATATAAAAATATTTTTCAATAGATTAGATTTATAACTTATAAACAACAAGATCACAAAATATCTAATGATTATACACTTGCAAGTCATTATTGCAGCTGTTACAATGCTATTAATTCCTTAGATAAATAGAATATTCATTGAAATATTAAAACTATTCATTGCATGGATAAGTATGTCTGCAAAACTCTATAAAATATAGGAGATATTTCTACAGTGTCTATCAAATTACTCGGAACTAAGATAGGGATGACACAAATATTTACTGATGATGGTATATGTATACCAGTTACCGTTTTGAAGGTAGGTCCTTGTATGATTACCCAAATCAAAACAATTAATTCTGATGGCTATAATGCGGTACAAATAGGTTATGCTCAAGTATCAAGTCATCTTCTAACAAACCCAGAATTAGGCCATTTGAATAAATCAAATGCTCCTGCTCTTAAATATTTATATGAACATCGGACTAATTACTCAGACAAATTTTTCTTAGGGCAAATTCTTACAATAGATACTATTAAAGTAGGTGACAGGGTCAATATACAGGGTAATAGCATCGGCAAAGGCTTTTCTGGTTATCAAAAAAGACATAATTTTAGTCGTGGACCAATGTCACATGGATGTAAAAATCACAGACAACCTGGTTCAATAGGAGCAGGTACAACACCAGGTAGAGTATTTCCAGGCAAAAAGATGGCAGGTAGATTGGGCAATCGAACCATTACTATCAAAAATCTTTTAGTAGTTAATATTAATACAGAATATAATTTAATGCTGGTAAAAGGCTCTGTACCTGGTAAACCAGGAACAATTTTAAGTATCAATAATAAATAACAGAAACAATGTTCCTGTCAATACATTACATTCACTAAGAATTTACTAATTATGGCAATAGAGAAAATAATTTCATATAATTTGTACAAAGCAAATCAAAAAACTGATAGTTGCCAAATACTCAATTTAAATGTAAGTAACACAAATAGCACATTTGTGGTACATCGTAGTTTAATAAAGCAAAATCAAGACAAAAGACAAGGAACAGCATCGACTAAAACACGTAGTGAAGTAAGAGGTGGTGGTAAAAAACCATGGAAACAAAAAGGTACAGGCAAAGCCAGAGCAGGATCAATTCGATCACCTCTATGGAGAGGTGGTGGTGTAATATTTGGCCCGAAAACAAAACATTATAAATTGAAAATTAATCAAAAAGAAAAACAATTAGCTATCAGAAATGTTATTGCTAATAAAACTCAATCTGCAATACTAATTGATGAGAAAGAACTATTTTTTTCAGAGCCAAAAACTAGACTTCTAGTTGAAAAGTTACATAGTTTAGGAATGAAGCTTACAGAAAAAATTTTAATTATTGTCAAAGAGAAACCTAGGAATTTATATTTATCCACAAGAAACTTAGGGAATGTGGAACTTATTCAAGCAAATCATTTGAACATTCGATCATTATTGAATGCCAATAAATTCCTGTTAACAAATTTAAGCATTCCTATTATAAATGAGGTATATAATGTTAACAAATAATTCATTATACTTAACTGATTTAGTACATAAGCCAATTCTTACAGATAAAACTACTCGTTTATTTGAAGATAACCAATATTGCTTTACAGTCAGACAAAATACTAATAAAAAAGACATTAAACAGGCTATAGAACAAATATTTAATGTTAAAGTTGTTTCAGTGAATACATTAAGACAACCAATGAGAAAACGTAGAGTAGGAAAGTTTATAGGACGCAAAACATTGTATAAAAAAGCTATCATTAAACTGCGCTCTGGAGATAAAATTACTTTGTTTCCTGAGAATTAATCCTTAACTTACTCGAATATATATACTTACTTAATATAGAATAAGCTAATTTTATCTGTCTTCATTAATATGGCAATTAGATTATATAGAGCATATACACCAGGAACCAGAAATAGAACAGTATCTACATTTACAGAAATTACTGTAAATTCCCCTGAAAAATCACTTGTTGCAAAGAAACATAATAAAAAAGGTCATAACAATCAAGGGAAAATAACATGTAGGCATAGAGGAGGAGGACACAAAAAACAATATAGAATAATTGATTTTAAACGTAATAAGAATAACATCCCTGCACAAGTTGCATCCATAGAATACGATCCATATCGTAATGCCCGTATAGCTTTGTTGAAATATTTAGATGGAGAGAAGCGCTATATACTCCATCCTAGATCACTGAAAATCAATTCTCAGGTTATATCAGGTCCAGAAGCACCAATAGAAGTAGGTAATGCATTACCTATATCTTATATTCCTTTAGGTACAGCAGTACATAACGTAGAAATCACTCCTGGTAAAGGAGGACAAATTGTAAGATCTGCAGGGACTTACGCACAAATAGTAGCCAAAGAAGGAAATTTTGTTACTCTTAAGTTGCCTTCTGGAGAAGTAAGACTAATTCATAAACTATGTTATGCAAGTATTGGACAAGTAGGTAATATTGATGCTAGTAATATTACAATTGGTAAGGCTGGACGAAACAGATGGTTAGGTAAAAAACCTACTGTACGTGGTGTAGTCATGAATCCAGTAGATCATCCTCATGGAGGAGGAGAAGGCCGATCTCCTATTGGTAAATCACATCCTGTTACACCATGGGGCAAACCGGCTTTAGGAGTAAAAACACGCAAAAATAAAAAATATAGTGATAACTATATACTAAGAAGAAGAAAATAAGATTACTCGATTGACTATCCAATTATCCAATTTATTTATGTCACGATCTTTAAAAAAAGGACCTTTTGTTGATATCAAATTATTCTCTCAAATTAAAACCATGAATCAAGATAAATCTCTGCGGACAATAAAAACATGGTCTCGTTCATCTACAATATTACCTGATATGGTAGGACATACAATTGCTGTATATAATGGTAAACAACACTTTCCTGTATTTATATCTGATCAAATGGTAGGACATAAATTAGGAGAATTTGTACCTACAAGAAATTTTAGAAGTCATATAAAAAATGATCGAAAAGTCAGAAGGTAAGTATAAGTATGAAAATAACAGAAGTAAAAGCCACTGGTAAGTATTTACGATTATCTGTTACAAAAGCTAACAGAGTCCTAGACCAAATTCGCGGCAAAAGCTACCAAGAAGCAAAACTTATATTGCAATTTTTACCTTACAGATCATGTTCAAATATATCAAAACTTTTAGACTCAGCTATGGCTAATGCTGAACATAATTATGGTTTTGAAAGGAAGAATCTGTCTATTCAATCAGTATTTGCTAACCAAGGCCCAAAGATGAAACGATTTCAACCACGAGCACAAGGTAGAGCGTTTCCTATTCACAAGCCAACATGTCATGTTACGATTATTCTTATGAATAATACTACTAAATAACACTTATGTAGATTGACTGAATTACAACAATTATAAATGGGACAAAAAACACATCCGTTAGGTTTTCGTATTGGTATTACTCAGAACCATCTGTCAGGATGGTTTGCTAAATCCAATTTATATCCAATATTTTTAGAAGAAGATTTTAGTATACGACAGCATATAGAAAAACAGTTAAAAAATGCAAGTTTAGCTAAGATTGAAATTGAAAGAAAAATTGATCAAATCGAAGTGAAAATATATACTGCAAGACCTGGGATAGTCTTAGGCAGATTTGCAACAGGCATTGAAAACTTAAGAGACGAATTAAAATATATTACACGACAAAATAGACAAATCCGAATTGATGTTATTGAACTTACTGAGCCAGATACTGAAGCGAGACTATTAGCTGATTTTATTGCAACCCAACTAGAAAAACGAATTGCATTTAGAAGAGCCGTTAGACAGGCTGTACAAAGAGCTGAAAGAGCTAACGTACAAGGAATAAAGGTACAAGTATCTGGTAGGCTCAATGGAGCCGAAATTGCAAGAAGTGAATGGGTGAGAGAAGGTCGTGTTCCACTACAAACTCTAAGAGCAAATATAGATTACTCCTACAGAATAGCACAAACTACATACGGAGTTTTAGGGGTCAAAGTATGGCTTTTTAAAGGAGAAATGTTACCAAATAGTAAATCATAATAATTACCCTCAAGGAGTCAATTAATGTTAAGCCCAAAACGAACTAAATTTCGTAAACAACATAGAGGTAGGATGAAAGGCAAAGCAAGCAGAGGTAATACAATTGCTTTCGGAGATTATGCTTTACAAGCTTTAGAGCCTGTTTGGTTAACTTCACGACAGATAGAAGCTACAAGACGTACTATTACTAGATATGTTAAACGGGGAGGTAAGCTTTGGATTAGAGTATTTCCAGATAAACCAGTCACTGCAAGACCAGCAGAAACACGTATGGGTTCTGGTAAAGGCGCACCTGAATATTGGGTAGCTGTGATTAAACCTGGCCATATACTCTTTGAAATAAATGGGGTACCTGAAAAAGCTGCAAAAGAAGCCATGAATTTAGCATCATATAAACTTCCTATTAGAACTAAATTTATTACTAGATAAATAATGAATAATGTCAATATAAATGAAATTAGAAGCATGACTTCTCAAAATATTGAGAATCAAATTAATGAACTTAAAAAAATACTGCTAGACTTTAGAGTAAAACAAGCAACAAAACAATCTTTAAAACCTCATTTAATTAGAAAGTATAAAAAACAAATTGCACGCCTGATGACAGTAAAACATGAAAAGATAATCAAGAATTAATTACCTAACCACCAAATTTACAACTTTGACCAGGAGTATAATATGACGGCAAAAGAAAAAGTTGGAATAGTAGTAAGCAATAAGATGATTAAAACAGTTACTGTAGCTGTAAGAACTAGAATACCACATAAAAAATATAGTAAAATTTTAGCTAGAACCAAAAAGTATAAAGTTCATGATGAACACAATATGTGTCAAGTTGGAGATATTGTTAAAATCAGAGAAACACGTCCTTTAAGCAAAACAAAATGCTGGACACTTATGCAAAAAGTTGGAAAACTATATAGTTTTTAAACTATTCTTCAATAAAACTAAAATTACTTATGATTCAAGTACAAAGTTACCTAAATGTAGCTGATAATAGCGGAGCTAAAAAATTAATGTGTATACGTGTATTGGGTACCAGTAACCCTAGATATGGACGTTTAGGAGATATAATTATTGGAGTTGTTAAAGATGCTTCTCCAAATATGGCGATCAAAAGATCAGATGTTGTCCGAGCAGTAATTGTTAGAACTAAGCACACAGTTAGGCGCATCGATGGCATGAGTATTAGATTTGATGACAATGCTGTAGTAATTATTAATCAAGAAAATAATCCTCGAGGTACTCGTGTATTTGGACCAATAGCCAGAGAACTAAGAGAAAAAAACTTTTCTAAAATTATATCTTTAGCTCCAGAGGTAGTATGATGGGGAAAAAAAATAAGAAAAATAAATTACATATCACAGTGGGAGATACTGTAAAGATCATTACAGGTGATAATAAAGGACAAGTGGGCAAAGTACTTAAGACTTTTTCTAGTACAATGCAAGTAATTGTTCAAGATATAAATATGAAAACCAAACATATTAGGCCTCAACAAGAGGGAGAAACTGGACAAATCATTAGGAAAGAAGCACCTATACATAGTTCTAATGTGATGTTATACGATGTTAACACAAATCTTGCTAGCAGATATAGAAAAAAAAGTAAGCCTGCAAAAATATAAACGCATTTTAATTAAATCTAAATAAATACAACTCAATGAATACTGCGCTGCAAAAACTATATACTACTAAAATTATCCCAGACTTACAAAAACAGTTTAATTATAAAAACATACACGAAATACCTAAGCTAGTAAAAATTACTATTAACCGTGGCTTAGGAGAAGCTTCACAAAATCCTAAAGCTTTAGAGAAAAGTATTGAAGAAATAACATTAATTACTGGCCAAAAACCCATTGTATGCAAATCTAAGAAAGCCATAGCCGGTTTTAAAATTAGAGAAAACATACCTATTGGACTAACAGTAAACTTACGTAGACAAAAGATGTATGATTTTTTAAATAAATTCATTAACTTATCTTTACCAAGAATACGTGATTTTAGAGGAATTAGCAGTAGGCATTTTGATGGTAGAGGTAACTATACTTTGGGTTTGAAAGAACAACTAATTTTCCCCGAAATTGAATACGATCAAGTTGATAAGATCCGTGGATTTGATATATCAATAGTTACTACCGCCAACACTGATGAAGAAAGTCTAGCTTTACTCAGAGGTTTTGGTATGCCCTTTAATAATTAATTATTATAATAAAATATGAATACTAGAAATAGGAGATAAAGTGGTTAACGATACTATCGCTGATATGTTAACGCGTATACGTAATGCCAACTTAGCAAAACATCAACTTGTCCAGGTACCAGCAACAAAAATGACACGGAATATAGTAAAAGTCTTGTTAGAAGAAGGTTTTATTGAATACTTCGAAGAGATAGGTGAATCTTTACAGTGCTTTTTAATAATTTCTTTAAAATATAAAGGCAAAAAGAAAAACAGTGTTATAACATCCCTTAAACGAGTAAGTAAACCTGGATTACGTGTCTATGCAAACCATAAAGAAGTACCTAAAGTACTAGGAGGATTAGGTATAGCTGTTATTTCTACATCCAAAGGCGTTATGACAGACCGCAAAGCTAGACATCATGGTTTAGGGGGCGAAGTCTTATGCTATATTTGGTAATATATACTTTATAATACATACTAATTACAATGTCTAGAATAGGAAAAAAAGAAATTATTTTATCCAGTGGAATAGAAGTATCTATTAATAAACATATAGTTACTGTTAAGGGACCCAAAGGTCAGCTACAAGAAAAAATAGCTGATAAAATTTCTATTCAGCAACTTCAAGATGCGCAAGGATCAAGACTCATATTAAACAACAATGAAAATTCTAAAGAAGCTCGTGAGCTTCATGGTCTATCACGAACTTTAATTAATAATATGGTTATTGGAGTAAAAGACGGTTTTACAAAACGATTGGAGATTCGTGGTGTTGGATACAGATCACAAATGGATAGTATTAATCTTATCTTAAATGTAGGATATAGTCATCCTGTAATTTTACCTTCTCCTCATGGGATTAATATTAAAGTGGAAAATAATACTAATATTATTGTATCTGGTATAGATAAACAGCTTGTTGGTCAAACAGCTGCTAAAATTCGTGCAATTAGACCTCCAGAACCATATAAAGGAAAAGGAATCAGATATAAAGATGAAATAGTAAAGAAAAAAATAGGTAAAGCTGGAAAATAAAATAACATGTACAAAAAAATTAAAGGTAGTACTGATAGACCAAGATTATATGTTTTTAGATCTAATAAACATATATATGCCCAAATTATTGACGATAGTAAAAATAAAATTTTAGGTACGCAATCGAGCTTATCCCTTAACAATAAAAATAACTCTATATTATATGCTAATTGTACAACTGCTAAATTGATTGGTACACTTATTGCAGAAGATTGTCTCAAAAAAGGCATTCACAGAGTAGTTTTGGATAGAGGCAATAGATTATATCATGGACGTATAAAAGCACTGGCTGAATCAGCACGGCAAGCAGGAATACAATTCTAAACAAATTTTATTTATATTGGAACTATAGTATGGCCACTAGAAAAAAAAGTGTAAAAGCTAAAGAGCAAGAAAATCAATGGCAGGAAAGAGTAGTACAAGTACGTAGAGTAACCAAAGTGGTGAAAGGAGGTAAAAAACTAAGTTTTAGAGCTATTCTAGTTGTTGGTGATGAACAAGGACAAGTGGGTGTTGGTGTTGGCAAAGCAAGTGATGTTATAGGAGCCGTTAAAAAAGCTGTATCTGACGCTAAAAAAAATATTACTAGTATTCCTTTGACAAAATATAAATCTATACCACATCCTATTCAGGGTATATCAGGTGCAGCTGCAGTAACAATTAGACCTTCAGCTCAAGGTTCTGGTGTTATTGCAGGTGGTTCTGTTCGAACAGTACTAGAGCTAGCGGGAGTACAAAATATTTTAGCTAAACAACTAGGCTCATCAAATTCTTTAAATAATGCGCGTGCAGCTATAAATGCTTTATCTAACTTAAAAACTTTTCAAGAAGCCGCTAACGATCGTAATATATCAACTGAAACATTTTATAGTTGATCAATAGTCATCTTTACTTTTCTATAGCATTAGACTCTTTCATGCAAATCAATAAAATTCTTGTAAAAAAAATTATACTGACATTATTTTTATTAATAATTGCTCGGATGGGAATTTTCATACCTGTTCCAGGTATTGACCATGATGCTTTTTATAATGGAACGGGCAATAACGCATTAATTAACTTTTTAAATATCTTTTCAGGTGGAGGTTTTTCAACAATTGGTATTTTTGCTTTAGGTATTGTACCATACATCAATTCATCTCTTATTATTCAATTACTCACTAAAACAATACCATCGCTAGAAAATTTACAAAAAGAAGAAGGAGAAAAAGGCAGGCAAAAAATTAATCAAATAACAAGATATTTAACTTTGTTATGGGCTATTATTCAAAGCATCGGTATATGTATATGGATTAAACCATATGTCTTTTACTGGAATATTAATTTTATTCTTGATGTAATTATAAGCCTCAGCACTGGATCTATTATTGTAATGTGGTTTTCTGAAATCATTACAGAGAAAGGTATTGGCAATGGTCCATCATTGATTATTTTCCAAAATATTATATCTGGCATACCACAAACTTTAAAAAACTCACTCGCTAACCAAGAAACATTAATTTTAAATCAAAGCTTAATATTTATACCACTATTTATTAGTATGTTAGTTATAACTGTATTAGTACAAGAAGGTATTAGAAAAATTAATATTATTTCAGCCCGACAATTAATTAAGCAAAATGAAGTTAATCCTCAAAGTTATCTTCCCCTGAAATTAAACCAAGGTGGAGTAATGCCAATAGTTTTTGCTTCAGCAGCTATGGCACTTCCAGCTTATTTAAGTTCACTTATTACAAATTTAAATTTGAAACGTATTATAGATACATATATTAATAATAGCATCATATACATTGTACTATATGGTGCTTTAATAATATTTTTTAGTTATTTTTACTCTTCTCTTGTGCTAAATACAGAAGACCTATCTAATAATCTCAAAAAAATGGGTGCTAGCATACCAAATATTAGACCTGGAGAAGATACAAATGAGTATCTTAAAAAGATTTTAAATCGATTAACATTTTTAGGATCAATATTTCTTTTTTCAGTTGCCTTGGTGCCCTCTATAATAGCTCAAATTACTCATATAAACAGTTTTAAAGGTTTCGGAGCCACATCACTATTAATTTTAGTTGGAGTTGCGATAGACACCGCTAAACAAATTCAAACATATATTATTTCAGAAAAATATGAAAGTTTAATGAAATAATATTATCAACATGATTATTAATATAAACAGAAGATTATGAAAGTTAGACCATCAGTAAAAAAAATGTGTGAAAAATGTCGAGTTATTCGAAGACATGGTAAAATTATGGTTATCTGCAAAAATCCGAAACATAAACAGAGACAAGGTTAATTCTACATTCCAAGAATCTAACTAGAATAAATTACAAAAACACTGCTAAACAAGGATCATTATATGGCAAGAATAGCCGGAGTAGATTTACCTAAATACAAAAGAATTGAAATAGCCTTAACTTACATTTATGGTATCGGACTACCAAATGCGCAAGAAATCCTAAAAACTACTGGTATCAACAAAGATACTAAAATTGTTGACTTAGAAGACAGTGATATTGTACAGCTACGTTCTATACTTGACAATAATTACAAGATAGAGGGAGATTTGCGTAGATTAGAGTCAATGAATATTAAACGTCTAATGGAAATCAATTGTTATAAAGGTAAAAGACATAGACTAGGATTGCCATTGCGCGGCCAAAGAACACGTACAAACGCAAGAACACGCAGAGGATCTAAAAAAACAATGGCCAACAAGAAAAAAGCCCCTAAGAAATAACAAATTTTTAGTTTTATGTAAATAAAATCAAACATATTATGGCTAGACAAATAAAAAAAAATACTTCCGGCAATAAACACAGAAAAAATATTGTAAATGGTGTCACACACATAAAATCAACTTTTAACAATACTATCATTACAATTACAGATCTGAAAGGTCAAACAATATCATGGTGTTCTGCAGGTGGCAGCGGTTTTAAGGGAGCTAAGAAAAGTACACCTTTTGCCGCTCAAACAGCTGCAGAAAAAGCAGCTAAACAAGCAATAGATCAAGGGATGCGTCAAACTGAAGTTATGATTAATGGGCCTGGTGCTGGTAGAGAAACAGCAATAAGGGCACTGCAAGCAGCTGGAATTCATATAACTTTAATTAAGGATATAACACCTATACCTCATAATGGTTGTCGACCACCCAAAAAACGTAGAGTTTAATTATAATAAATCAGAAAGTAGTATATTCGATATATCTATCCTATTAAAGAACAAACTATCTCTTAATGGCTCCTTTTCAAATAGAATGCATCGAGTCAAAAAACGAAGGTGCACGACAACAATATGGAAGATTCATATTAGAACCTTTAAAACAAGGGCAAGGGATCACAGTAGGCAATGCTCTAAGAAGAACAATTCTTTCTGATCTTTACGGCGCTGCTATTGTAGCTGTCAGAATAGCAGGTGTAAATCATGAATTCTCAACGATTGCAGGCGTTAGAGAAGACATACTTGAAATCTTGCTAAACCTTAAAGAAGTCGTTGTGAAAAGTTACACTGATAAGCCACAGATAGGAAGAGTGAGAGTACAAGGACCTGCAATCATTACAGCTGGTCTATTTGACATACCAAACGAAATTGAAATTATTGATCCTCGTCAATATATTGCAACCATATGTAATAACACTATTTTTGAGATGGAGTTCCGTATAGAACAAGGAAGAGGATATAGGTTAATTGATAAAGGGATGGATGACAAAGCGGTTGATTTTTTACAAATTGATGCCGTATTTATGCCTGCTAAAAAATTCAATTATATGGTAGAAGAAATTAGAATTAATCCACATGTAATAGAAGAAAAACTGTTAATTGAATTATGGACGAATGGAAGTCTATCACCCCAAGAAGCTCTGAGTCAAGGAGCTACAGTACTCACAAATTTATTTTATCCTCTGAGAAAAATTGATTTTAAGCCGATAGAAGATACAAGTATAAGAGAGCAACAACAAATCAGTTTAGTTCTAATTGAAGAACTTCAACTTTCTGTACGAGCTTACAATTGTTTAAAAAGAGCACACATACATTCTGTTTCTGATTTATTAGATTATTCACAGGAAGAACTACTGGAGATCAAAAACTTTGGCCAAAAATCTGCTGACGAAGTTATTGAGGCATTACATAAAAGGTTGGGTATAACGCTTCCAAAAGATAAAATACAAACTTAATATACTATCATATTTACCAAAGTATTATGAATAAAACATCTATAGTATACTCTGATAACATGCACAAGTGGTACATTATAAATGCAAAAGGGCACAGAGTAGGAAGGCTTGCTACAGAAATTGCAAACATACTTCGTGGCAAAAGAAAAGTTTCTTTTCATCCTTCACAAATAGCACTAAATCATATAATTATTATCAATGCTCAACAAATCAAGATTTCTGGACGCAAAACACAGCAGAAACTGTATTATAGACACTCTGGAAGACCTGGAAACTTGAAAATCGAAAGATTTAATAGTTTACAAAATCGTTTACCACACAAAATTATAGAAAACGCTGTACACCAGATGTTACCTAAAGGCCCTTTAGGACGAAAAATTTTTAAGAATCTAAAAGTATATTCTGGAAATACACACCCTCATCAAGCCCAAAAACCTACAGAAGTGAAGTTATAACACCTTTTTATTGATATGATATATGAATAATACAATAGATACTGTTAAAGCAATATATACAGGAACCGGTCGGCGTAAATCATCAATCGCAAGAGTCAAACTTATACCAGGATCAGGAAAATTAGTAATTAATGGATTACCAGGTGAATCATACTTACAATTTAGTCCTAACTATATTAGAATCACTTATGGACCATTGTATACTTTAGGATTAAAAACTGAATATGATATTCTTGTTAATACAAGAGGCGGTGGACTAACAGGTCAAGCAGATGCAATAAGATTAGGTATTGCACGTGCATTATGCTGTATTAATCCAGAGAACCGAATTGCGTTGAAAGCTGATGGCCACCTAACACGTGATCCTCGTGTTAAGGAACGAAGAAAATATGGACTACGTAAAGCAAGAAAAGCACCACAGTTTTCTAAACGATAATCTCATTAATAATTTTTCAGAGCACTAATAAATAATAAAAGATGGCAAAACAAAATATTCATCCTGAATGGTATCCTGAAGCCAAAGTTTATTGTGATGGTAAACATATTATGACCATAGGATCAACAAAACCAGAATTACATGTTGATATATGGTCAGGAAATCATCCATTTTTCACAGGATCTCAAAGAATTATTGATACTGAAGGTAGAGTTGAAAGATTTATGCGTAAATATAAACTAAGTAATAATAATGCATAGCAAAAAAGGTTGCAAGAATTATATAGAGTTTGACAGTTAATTAAACAAGAAGATACAATACAACTGTGTAAATAACCACTGATACTTAATAATTACATAATAAGTTCATGCCAACCATACAACAACTTGTTAGATCTTCAAGAATCAAAATAGAGAGAAAAACAAAATCTCCTGCATTAAAAAGATGTCCACAAAGAAGAGGAGTCTGTACAAGAGTTTATACAACCACGCCTAAAAAACCTAACTCAGCTTTAAGAAAAGTAGCGAGGGTTCGCCTGACATCAGGTTTTGAGGTTACAGCTTATATACCAGGTATCGGACATAATATTCAAGAACATTCCGTTGTTTTAATTCGAGGAGGAAGAGTTAAAGATTTACCTGGGGTTAGATATCATATTGTCAGAGGAACTTTAGATTCAGCTGGTGTAAAAGATCGCCAAAAAAGTAGATCTAAATACGGAACCAAAAAACCTAAATCATAAACCCTATAATTATCAGCACATGTCTCGTCGTAACACATCTAGAAAAAGATTAATTGAACCTGATCCGATATATCAAAGCAAATTAGTTAACATGCTTACAGTACGTATTTTAAAAAATGGTAAGAAAAGTATCGCACAGAAAATTATATACAAATCACTAGAGTTAATTAAAGACCGATCACAATCTAATCCCTTGGAAGTCTTAGAACAAGCAGTTAGAAATGCTACACCACTAGTAGAAGTTAAAGCGAGACGTGTTGGAGGATCAACTTATCAAGTACCAATTGAAGTCCGTGCTTATAGAGGGACCAACTTAGCTTTAAGATGGATTACCAAGTTTGCTAAAGATAAATCTGGAAAAAGTATGGCTATAAAGCTAGCTAACGAAATTATGGATGCAGCTAGCGATACAGGTAGTTCAATACGCCGAAAAGAAGAAACACATCGGATGGCAGAAGCTAACAAAGCATTCGCGCATTACAGATACTAATTAAATTAAAACATGTATCTCGCTAAAAGTAATTCATAAATTAACTAATTGATAAACCTATAATATGGCTAGAACAAAATTTGAACGTAAAAAACCTCATGTTAATATTGGTACTATTGGTCATGTAGACCATGGAAAAACTACTCTGACAGCAGCTATTTCTGCCACTTTAGCTGTTGCAGGTAGTACACAACTCAAGAAATTTGATGAGATTGATGCTGCACCAGAAGAAAAAGCACGTGGAATCACAATTAATACAGCACATGTAGAATATGAAACAGACAATAGACATTATGCACATGTGGATTGCCCAGGTCATGCTGATTACGTAAAAAACATGATTACTGGTGCTGCACAAATGGATGGAGCAATTCTTGTAGTATCTGCTGCTGATGGACCTATGCCACAAACACGAGAGCATATTTTACTTGCTAAACAAGTTGGAGTGCCAAATATTGTTGTTTTTCTAAACAAAGAAGATCAAGTCGATGATGAAGAATTGCTAGAATTGGTCGAATTAGAAGTTAGAGAGCTACTAGCACAGTACGATTTTCCTGGTGATGATATACCTTTTGTTGCAGGTTCAGCATTACTAGCATTAGAGTACGTTACACAAAATCCAGATACACAAAGAGGCGATGACAAATGGGTTGATAAAATTCATGCTCTCATGGATGCTGTTGATGATTATATACCAACACCAGAGCGTGATGTTGACAAAACTTTTTTGATGGCCGTCGAAGATGTCTTTTCAATTACTGGAAGAGGTACAGTTGCAACAGGCCGTATTGAAAGAGGTATTATTAAAGTAGGTGATTCTATTGAAATAGTGGGTTTACGTGATACACGCACAACAACTATAACTGGCCTAGAAATGTTTCAGAAAACATTAGATGAAGGGATGGCTGGAGATAACATTGGTATTTTATTACGTGGTATACAAAAAAAAGATATCGAACGCGGGATGGTACTTGCAGAACCTGGAACAATTACTCCTCATACACAATTTGAAGCTGAAGTATACATCTTAACTCAAGAAGAAGGTGGCAGACATACTCCTTTTTTCTCAGGCTACAGACCTCAGTTCTATGTAAGAACTACAGATGTTACAGGAACAATTACACAGTTTACAGCTGATGATGGATCCGCAGCTGAAATGGTTATGCCAGGAGATAGAATAAAAATGAGTGCACAACTGATTAATCCAATCGCCATTGAACAAGGAATGCGATTTGCAATTAGAGAAGGCGGACGAACTGTTGGTGCTGGAGTAGTATCAAAAATATTGGAATAAAAAATAATATAACTATTATCAACTCTCGACAATAATGAATACAGTAGAAAAAAATAAAATCAGAATTAAATTAAAAGCCTATGATTACACGTTGTTAAATTTATCATGTGACAATATAATTAATGCAGCTAATAGAACAAATGCAATATCTATAGGTCCAGTACCTTTACCAACTAAAAGAAGAATTTATTGTGTTCTGCGTTCCCCGCATGTTGATAAAGACTCAAGAGAACACTTTGAAAAAAGAACTCATAAACGAATTATTGATATATATGATCCATCTTCTCATACTATTGATGCCCTAATGAAACTGAATTTGCCAGCTGGTGTTGATATCGAAGTTAAACTCTGATTAAAATGAATTATAAAAGAGTGTCTAAATATTTTAGACACTCTTTAGTTAAGCTATAAACCTTAAATACCATATCGCTTTATGAGATACCAAAGTAGAGATTAATATAACTCTTCTTCTTGATGAGTTAGAATTTTACAATCACTGGTTGGATATGCAACACATGTTAAAATAAAGCCATCTGCTTGCTGATCATCATCTAAAAAAGATTGATCACTTTGATCTATAGTACCTGATTCTACTTTACCTGCACATGTTGAACAGGCACCTGCTCGACAAGAATAAGGTAAATCATATCCTTGCTCTTCAGCAGAATCTAAAATATACTCATCACTTTTACAATCAATAGTTGATTCACCTTCAGGTGTGATCAATGTAACTTTATATTTAGTCTCAGCCATAATATACTCCTTATCTAAACATACTAATCTAATCAGTCATTTCTCATAGCAATACATATAAGAAAAAGGCATAAACAAGTTAGATCTACGATTAACAATACATAATTTTATGACGATTTTTTCACAAACCTATTAATTAAATAATGATTTACCGGTGGAAGTGAAAAGCAAGTAAATATTTTTCCTTTAAGTTTACAATATTTATATTTTTTAAAATACCATATGAATACATATTATGTTCAAACAAATGAAGCTCTAAATAAAAATCAAACAGATTTCTCAATTTTACAACCCGATTTTACCAGTAGAAGGATTAACAATGTATTTGAAGCATTAACTCAAGAAATATCCTCTTTAATATTAAGACTTTTAAAACAATCTTTTAGAAGACCTTCACTTCTTTTAACAGGTATTTTACAACCTTTATTATGGTTAACTATATTCAGCGCTTTATTTCAAAATGCTCCTATTCAACTTTTTACTTACGGACAAAAATATAGTGATTTTATAAGCAGCGGTATAATAGTTTTTACTGGATTCAGTGCCGCTCTAAATTCGGGTTTACCAATTATGTTTGACCGAGAATTTGGTTTTCTCAATCGCATTCTGAGTTCATCTATATATTCACGTTATTCGATTGCAATTTCTTCATCAGTACATATGATTATATCTAGCTTTATACAAACCATATTTATAATTTATATGGTGAAGCTACTTGGCAATTCTATACTAGATCTAAAAAATATTTTTACTACTTTACTAGTATTATTGCTATTGATTAATAGTATTTCTGGGATAAGCCTAATATTGGCATTTATCTTACCAGGACATATTGAATTACTAGCTTGTATCTTATTAATCAATCTTCCTTTACTATTTTCTAGTACAGCTTTAGCGCCATTAATATTCATGCCATCATGGTTACAAGTGATAGCAAGCTTAAATCCTTTAACATATGCTATAGAAACTATTAGGTATACATATCTTCAATCTGTCATCCAATTAGATTCTACCATTATGAATACTGTATGGGGAAATATAAATTTTAAACAGATTATAATAGTTCTAATAAGCAGTAATATAATTAGTACATTAATTAGTTATAAATTAATAGCAAATAAATTTGCAGACTAATTAATGTATACAAAAAATTATGGTAAGAATGTTATAATATTCTTGTACATACCTATTGCGGACATTGCACATACTAACAGAACATTAACACGTCAAATAATCACATTTGTAAGAAAGTAACAAAATCAATTTTTTTATTTGGAGGCATATATATTTAATGGGATTACCATGGTACCGTGTACATACAGTTGTTTTAAATGACCCTGGACGACTAATTTCAGTCCATTTAATGCACACAGCTCTTGTATCAGGATGGGCTGGATCAATGGCATTATACGAATTAGCTGTTTTTGATCCATCAGATCCTGTACTAAACCCTATGTGGAGACAAGGGATGTTTGTAATGCCCTTTATGGCTAGATTAGGAGTTACTGACTCATGGGGAGGATGGAGTATTACCGGAGAAAGTGTATCGAATCCCGGACTATGGAGTTTTGAAGGTGTTGCTATTACACATATTGTACTTTCAGGAATGTTGTTTCTAGCATCAATTTGGCATTGGGTTTATTGGGATCTAGAACTATTCCGTGATCCTAGAACTGGTGAACCAGCACTAGATTTACCCAAAATCTTTGGTATTCACTTATTACTTTCAAGCTTACTATGTTTTGGATTTGGCGCATTTCATACAACAGGTCTATTTGGGCCTGGTATATGGGTATCAGATGCATATGGTATAACAGGTAAGGTACAGCCTGTAGCACCAGCTTGGGGCCCTGATGGGTTCAATCCTTTTAATCCAGGTGGAGTAGCATCACACCACATTGCAGCAGGTACTGTTGGTATTTTAGCTGGCATATTTCATTTAACAGTTAGACCTCCACAACGTTTATATCGAGCATTAAGAATGGGTAATATTGAAACAGTATTATCTAGTAGTATATCAGCTGTTTTTTTTAGTGCTTTTATAACTTGTGGTACAATGTGGTATGGGTCAGCTACAACTCCTATTGAACTTTTTGGCCCGACAAGATACCAATGGGACAGTGGCTATTTTCAACAAGAAATTGAAAGAAGAGTGGAAAATTCTCTGACAGAAGGATTAAGTCCTGTAGAAGCATGGTCTAGAATACCAGATAAACTAGCATTTTATGACTATATAGGGAATAATCCTGCTAAAGGTGGCTTATTTAGATCAGGACCGATGGATAAAGGTGATGGTATTGCCGAAGCTTGGTTAGGTCATCCAATTTTTCAAGACAAAGATGGTAGAGAATTAACTGTACGCCGTATGCCTGCTTTCTTTGAAACTTTTCCTGTGATATTAGTTGATAAAGATGGTATTATTCGTGCAGATATACCATTTAGAAGAGCCGAATCTAAATACAGTATTGAACAAGTGGGTGTAACGGTTAATTTTTACGGAGGTAAACTGAACGGCAAAGTATTTACAGATGCACCAAGTGTGAAAAAATATGCTCGAAAAGCACAACTTGGCGAAGTGTTTGAGTTTGACAGAACAACACTAGAAGCAGATGGCGTATTCAGAAGTAGTCCAAGAGGATGGTTTACTTTTGGACATGCTAACTTTGCTTTACTGTTCTTCTTCGGTCACCTTTGGCACGGTTCTAGAACAATCTTTAGAGATGTATTTGCAGGTATTGGTGCTGAAGTTACTGAACAAGTTGAATTTGGTGCTTTCCAAAAACTAGGTGATAGAAGTAGTAAAAGACAAGGCGCTGTATAGATTGTAAGACTACAGAATAGTAATATACGTAAATTATATTAAGTTAGGAGAAGATTATGGAAGCTCTAGTATACGTTTTTTTACTAACAGGAACATTGATGGTTATCTTTTTTGCTATCTTCTTTCGTGACCCACCTCGTATAGCAAAATAGAAAATTAACGATAAATAAACAATTGTATGTGTATCTATACATTTATATCGTATAGATACTAAAAATTATCAATTTACTCTTCATGCTCTTCAAAAGGATCCCTGAGCTCCTTAGCCGAAGGACCAAATGCAGTATATATTGAATAACCAGTTATTCCAAGTAATAAACTGGAAATGAAAATACTCAAAGCTGTTGCTGTTTCCATAGTGTTAAGCGAAATAATATTTATTATCCTGAAGAAGATCAGTATATAATATAGATTATAACAAAAAACGACTATAATTTTATGGCATTAAGAACAAGACTCGGAGAAATACTAAGACCTTTAAACTCAGAATATGGGAAAGTAGCACCTGGATGGGGAACCACACCAATTATGGCGGTTTTCATGTTACTATTTTTCTTGTTTCTTTTAATTATTTTACAAATATATAATTCTTCGTTAGTATTGGAAAATGTAGATGTAGACTGGGCTACTTTAGGTAGTTAGTACTATAAAAGATTAAATGCTTATATGCAATAATAAACTTTATATTAATAGCATATAAGCATTTAATATACTTATTTTACTTCTATAACCTCATCTTCTGCAAAATTATTACTATTAACACCACTATAGGTTTCTTTTTCAAATCTTACTAGTACGGGATACTTAATACCTGTATCTACTTTAACTACAGTACCAGTATCCTGGTACCAAAATGATTCTTTCCTTACAATCTTAACAATACTGCCTTTCTTAATCATCACTATTTTTATATATATTTATATAATTGGATTACCATGATTATGTAATTGTAATCTAGTCTAGCATAAGAAAATATTTTATATCAAAAATAATAACTTTTAAAAAGCTGATTTGATTATTCAATATAAGAGTATATTTAACTAATAAATTAATTGCCTAAATACAATTAGAACTGTTACATTTTGTATATAACAAAATAATTATCTAAATGAAAAGTACGGGGTAATATAACAATGAAAGTATCTTGGAAAACTCTTATGTTATGGTCTTTACCATTTTTAGTAGTAGGATTTTTTATCTGGCAAGGATTTTTAACACCTAATACTGCCGATTTGAATAACAATGTAGCCAGTTCACGTATGACATATGGGCGTTTTTTAGAATATTTAGACATGGGATGGATAAAAAAAGTAGATATGTATGATAACGGACATACTGCAATAGTTGAAGCGGTTGGTCCAGAACTGGGAAATAGAGTTCAAAAAATAAGAGTAGAATTACCTGCTAGTGCACCTGAACTAATTACTAAATTACGTAAAGCACAAATTGATATTGATGCTCACCCATCAAAAAATAATGGAGCTGTTTTTAATTTAATTGGAAATCTATTTTTTCCATTACTATTTATTGGTGGACTTGCTATATTATTCCGCAGATCTAATAATAATCCAGGTGGACCTGGTCAAGCGATGTCTTTTGGAAAATCCAAAGCACTATTTCAAATGGAAGCAAAGACTGGTGTAGTTTTCAATGATGTTGCTGGAGTTGATGAAGCTAAAGAAGAATTTCAAGAAGTAGTAACTTTCTTGAAGGAACCTGACTCTTTTACTGCCGTTGGAGCTAAAATTCCAAAAGGAGTTTTACTAGTGGGACCTCCCGGAACCGGTAAAACTTTATTAGCCAAAGCAATTGCTGGCGAGGCTAATGTACCCTTTTTTAGTATTTCAGGATCTGAATTTGTAGAAATGTTTGTAGGGGTAGGTGCATCCAGAGTAAGAGACCTGTTCAAAAAAGCAAAAGAGAATGCTCCATGCATTATATTTATTGATGAAATTGATGCTGTAGGAAGACAGAGAGGTACCGGTATTGGTGGTGGTAACGATGAACGCGAACAAACTCTAAATCAATTACTAACAGAAATGGATGGATTTGAAGGTAATACTGGCATAATTGTTATAGCAGCAACAAATAGGGCCGATATTTTAGATTCAGCACTACTAAGACCTGGACGTTTTGATAGACAAGTTGCAGTCGATGTTCCTGATCTAAATGGTAGGCTTGCAATACTACAAGTGCATGCAAAAAATAAAAAGATGGATACAAATATATCTCTCAAAACTATTGCAAGAAGAACACCTGGTTTTTCAGGTGCAGACTTAGCTAATTTACTCAATGAAGCTGCTATATTAACAGCTAGAAGACGTAAAGATGCAATTTCTATTTCTGAAGTTGATGCATCTATAGATAGAGTAGTTGCTGGCATGGAAGGTACTCCACTAGTAAATAGCAAAAGTAAAAGATTGATTGCATACCACGAAATTGGCCATGCTATTATTGGTACTCTACTACCAGAACACGACTCAGTACAGAAGGTTACTTTAATTCCAAGAGGACAAGCAAGAGGTCTAACATGGTTTATTCCTAATGAAGATCAATCTTTAATTTCTAGAGGACAAATCAAGGCAAGAATTATGGGAGCATTAGGAGGTAGAGCAGCTGAAGAAGTAGTTTTCGGTAACACTGAAGTAACTACAGGTGCTAGTAATGATTTACAACAAGTTACATCTATGGCTAGACAAATGGTAACAAGATTTGGAATGTCAAATATTGGACCTCTTTCTTTAGAAAGCGAAGATAGTAATCCTTTCTTGGGTAGAGGTATGAACTCAGGCAACGAATATTCAGACGAAGTAGCAATCAAAATAGATCAACAAGTCCAACAAATTGTTAATGGATGTTATAAACATGCATTAAGAATCATTGAAGATAATAGAGTAGTAATAGATAAGCTTGTAGATTTACTTATAGAAAAAGAAACTATCGATGGCTCACAGTTGGAAAGTATTATAGCCGAATACACCACAGTACCAAAAAAGCAGAATTACGTAAAACAACTATAATACTACATTACCATTATATTAACGAGACTGACGGGACTCGAACCCGCAACTTCCGCCGTGACAGGGCGGTGCTCTAACCAATTGAACTACAGTCCCTTGAATGGTATATTATAAGGACTTTAGGAGAGAGAGGGATTCGAACCCTCGGTACACTGTAATAAGCGTACAACAGATTAGCAATCTACCGCTTTAAACCACTCAGCCATCTCTCCTTACAGGCTTAATATATCTTACATTAATATCTATGACAATAGTAACAGATCTTTTGAGCTTTAAGTTTGTTTGGCTCAAGCGGGATTTGAACCTGCGACCTTGGGCTTATGAGTCCCCTGCTCTAACCAACTGAGCTATTGAGCCACCATAAGTATAAAGTATATACAAGCATAGTGTAGCAGAATACTGAATAAGATACAACATTAATATAAAATAGATGTACCCACCTGTGTATTTTCAATAAAGCTCAAAATTAAGCTATTATCAATCCGACCATCAATAATCTTCACAACTTTGACACCATTGTCCAAAGCATGTAAACATGACTTTACTTTAGGCAACATACCGCCGAAAATGATACCATCTTCTATTAATTTACATACTTCCATTGGAGTTAAATTTTCATACAAAGTTGCTTTATTTTGATGATCTTTTAGTATTCCAGGGGTATCAGTCAATATAATTAAGACATCAACCTTAAGCTTTTCAGCCAATGCCCCTGCAACTAAATCAGCATTAATATTATATGAAAGACCTTGTTTACTAACACCGATAGGAGCAATAATAGGTATATAATTATTATTAATAAGTAAGTTTATAATCCTTAAATCGATCGAGCCAACATTAGCAACACGATTATTATCTTGTTTATCAATAGGATCTGCAATAATCAAGTTGCTATCATGCCCTGACAAACCAACTGCATTACCATTATATTTATTGAATATTGTAACTAATGTTTTGTTCACTTGTCCTGCAAGAACCATTTGTACAATTTCCATTGTTATTGAATCAGTTATTCTAATTCCATTTTTAAACTGAGGTTTAATACTAAACTTTTGTAACCAATCATTTATATTAGGACCACCTCCATGTACAACGATACATCTAAGACCTAAGTCATTCAAAAATATAAGATTTTTAACCATTTGTATAGTTAACTTTTCATCTTTCATCGCAGCCCCACCATATTTAACTAATACAGTTTTATACTTGAGTTGTTGAATTAAAGATTTTGCATAATCTAGAAATGTTGTATTGTCTGAATAATTCATAATAGTTATAATCTGAGTAAATAAAAACTAATTTAGTACGCATACATATAAAATGTATTATATGGCTCGTACTATATCTTTGCATAAGCACTAAAAATCAATAATATTATGTTACATTGTACTAAAAAAATCTTTTAACAGTATGTTTACTATCATGTATATCTTTTGGGAAAATGTTTGGAAATTTCCAAGATTTCTTATATCAGTATGTGTTGGTTTTTTCTTGACAGCTGCTTACCCATTTTTCCAGTTATCAAAAAACAAAAAAATGCTTTATCTTATACTATTTATTTTTAGTTTATTATCTGGAATATTTTATACTATCTTAAAATCAATGCTAGGTTACAGCTAAAAATATCAAACTATAATAATAAGACCAATAAAATCCAACTTATTACTAAGATAAAATTTAGCATATATAATATATATTGTCATCTAAAGTCTATATTTTATATCTATATCTTCTCGCTTGCTTCTAAAGCTTTTATAATGTCTTAATCAACTGATCTATAATCTTCAATTTACAATATTTATAATTATGAACCGAGAACGTGAAGTTATTTACCGTACAGGTGCTTTTGCTTTAATCGATAGCCTGGTAAAACATAACGTACTACACATATTTGGTTATCCTGGTGGTGCTATTTTACCAATTTATGATGAACTTTACGAATGGGAAAATAAAGGAGCAATTCAGCATATCTTAAGCAGACATGAACAAGGCGCTGCTCATGCAGCTGATGCGTACGCTAGATGTACAGGTAGAGTAGGAGTTTGTTTTGCAACATCTGGCCCAGGTGCAACGAATTTAGTCACAGGTATTGCCACTGCGCAGATGGATTCAGTGCCTATGGTAATAATTACCGGACAAGTAGCAAGAGCATTCATTGGGACAGACGCTTTTCAAGAAGTAGATATTTTTGGTATTACTTTGCCTATTGTAAAACATTCTTATGTTGTACGTGATCCTAAAGATATGTCAAAAATTGTAGCTGAATCATTTTATATTGCGCAACATGGTAGACCAGGCCCTGTACTAATTGATATCCCTAAGGATGTTGGGCTTGAAAAGTTTGCTTATGAACCTGTTTACCCAGGTAAAATCAATTTACCTGGATGTAAGCCATTAATACAATCTTATAATACTCAATTAAATGAAATTATTAAGCTACTTCACGGTTCTCGACAACCTTTGTTATATGTTGGAGGTGGATCAATTATTGCAAATGCTCATGCAGAAATTCAAGAGTTGGCTATTAAATGTCAGATTCCTGTTACTACTACATTAATGGGTAAAGGAATTATTGATGATAGTAATGAGTTATCTTTAGGAATGTTAGGTATGCATGGCACTGCGTATGCAAATTTTGCCGTAAGCGAATGTGATTTATTAATTGCATTGGGTGCCCGATTTGACGATCGTGTAACTGGAAAACTGGATGAATTCGCATGTAATGCACAAGTAATACATATAGACATTGATCCTGCAGAAATTGGTAAAAATCGTATCCCTCAACTAGCAATAATAGGAGATATAAAAACGATACTAATAGAATTAGTTAACCTGATTAAAACAAAAAACTTATTTATTGATACATATACTTATTCATGGAAACAAAGGATACAAAAGTGGAAACAGCAGTATCCACTACTAGTACCAAAGCAAATAGAACGTATTTCACCACAAGAAATCTTATACTCATTAAATAGATATGCAAGTAAAAGTTATTATACAACCGATGTTGGTCAGCATCAAATGTGGGCAGCACAGTTTTTAAATGTTTTACCCAGACATTGGATGTCTAGTGCTGGTTTAGGAACTATGGGATATGGTCTACCAGCTGCTATAGGTGTTCAGATTGCTTTTCCTGACTCGGATGTTATATGTATAAGTGGCGATGCTAGTTTTCAAATGAACTTGCAAGAGTTAGGAACGATATCTCAGTATCGATTACCCATTAAAGTTTTAGTCATTAATAATAAATGGCAAGGTATGGTGCGTCAATGGCAACAAGCATTTTATGGTGAGCGTTATTCACATTCAAACATGTCTTCTGGAGCACCATGTCTAAAAGACTTAGCTGCATCTTATGGTATTAAAGGTTTGGTTTTACAGAACCGTAAAGATATAGAGCAAATTCTAGTAGAATTCATGTCTACACGAGAACCAGTAATTTTGGATTGTCATGTTGTAGAAGATGAAAACTGTTACCCGATGGTAGCACCTGGCAAAAGTAATGCTCAAATGATAGGGATAAATAAACAGACACAACTTATTCATCCTCAAGCCTAGTTAGTAATAGTAACTAATTAAGCCCTTAACGAGAGTTGAACTCGTGGCCTTATCCTTACCAAGGATATGCTCTACCACTGAGCTATAAGGGCTAGATTATACTTTTTTAGATATTGGGCCGGGTTGGATTTGAACCAACGTAGGCAAAGCCAGCGGATTTACAGTCCGCCCCCATTAACCACTCGGGCACCGACCCACTGTATATCACATTACAACTATAACATAATCTTGAAACATATACAATTATGTATTTCATAGACATAACTGGAATCGAACCAGTGACCTGCACGATGTCAACGTGCCACTCTAACCATCTGAGCTATATGTCCTTATAACTTTTATGATATATATGCAGATTTGTTTAAGTTCCGAGTATATATCTACTAATATAGTACCATAAAAGTTTTATAATAAACTAAGTGAATTTTTGTTTCAAGCGAGTTGCTTTACCCGATCTTTCTCGCAAGTAATATAGCTTTGCTCGTCGTACTTTAGATTGACGTGTGACTTGTATACTTTGGATTTTAGGAGAATGAATTAAATATACCCTTTCTACACCAATCCCTTGCATAATTTTGCGTATTGTAATTGTAGTATTTATATATGCTGTGTGTTTAGCAATTACTACACCTTCTGCATATTGTATTCGTTCCTTATTTCCTTCTTGAATTAGCAATCCCATTCGAATCGAATCACCAATGTTGATGTTAGGTAGGTTATCTTTTCTATATTTCTGTTCTATTGTCTGTATATTGATAGATTTTAATTGGGAATTCATATGCAATAAGTACTAATAATTTATTAATTTGTATCGTTCTTGAATATCTTATGAAAGATTTTTCATAGTTTTTAGCAGTATATTATTATTATTGTACCAAAAAAAAGAGTATTTGCTAAGACTGAGATATTACTAAGTAGATACTAAGCATAGTAGTTCGTATTATTGTCAGTTGTTTTCTAAAACTACTAAGAAATTGCTTATTGAAATGTTTTAGCCTGATCTACCTTTTACTTTGTATAATCATTATATGTATTGATAACAGGTATCAATGTAGTACTATAATGATAATTATATATTATAGAACTCAATTATATTAAAATAAAAACTGTAAAAAAGTAAAACTACTAATTGTTATCTTTAGACTCGGACATAGTTGATTATAGTTAAATCTATTATTTTTTTGTTTTTCTTAGTGATAGATATTAAGTTCTTGAATCAAGTGTGCTAATATTAATTAGTATCAAAGGTAATAATTTTTATTGTATGTATTCATATGTTTGAACGGTTCACTGAAAAAGCTATTAAAGTTATTATGTTGGCGCAAGAAGAAGCTAGGCGTCTAGGGCATAATTTTGTTGGTACTGAGCAAATTCTTCTTGGATTGATTGGTGAAGGTACAGGTATTGCTGCTCAAGTTCTAAAATCTATGAATGTAAACTTGAAAGATGCCCGAATTGAAGTCGAAAAAATTATTGGCCGAGGTTCAGGTTTTGTAGCAGTAGAAATTCCTTTCACTCCTCGTGCAAAAAGAGTATTAGAGTTGTCTTTAGAAGAAGCAAGACAACTTGGACATAATTATATAGGTACAGAGCATTTATTAATGGGTTTGGTCCGTGAAGGTGAAGGGGTAGCTGCACGTGTTTTAGAAAATTTGGCAGTTGATGTTTCTTCTATCCGGACTGAAGTTATTCAGATGTTGGGCGATAATGCCGAAGCTAATTCTAATGGTACTAATAATGTCCAAACAAGAAGTAAAACTCCAACATTGGAGGAGTTTGGTTCTAATTTAACAGAGTTGGCAATAGAAGGTGTCTTAGACCCTGTAGTGGGTAGGCAAAAAGAGATTGAAAGAGTAATTCAGATTCTTGGTCGAAGAACAAAAAATAATCCTGTCTTAATCGGTGAGCCGGGTGTGGGTAAAACTGCCTTGGCAGAAGGTCTGGCTCAAAGAATTGCAAATCGTGATGTTCCGGCTATTTTAGAAGATAAGTTGGTTATTACATTAGATGTTGGTTTGTTGGTTGCTGGTACGAAGTATAGAGGTGAATTTGAAGAAAGGCTAAAACGCATTATGGATGAAATTAAATCAGCCAATAATGTTATTCTTGTGATTGATGAAGTACATACTCTAATTGGTGCCGGAGCCGCAGAAGGAGCTATAGATGCTGCAAACTTGCTTAAGCCAGCGTTAGCGAGAGGAGATCTGCAGTGTATAGGTGCCACAACTTTAGAAGAATATCGTAAACATATTGAAAAAGATGCCGCTCTAGAACGTCGTTTTCAACCTGTAATGGTTGGAGAACCGAGTGTTGAGGAAACAATTGAGATACTGTTTGGCTTACGTGATCGATATGAGAAGCATCATCAATTGAAAATGTCTGATGGTGCTTTAGCAGCAGCAGCTAAATATGCTAACCAGTATATTTCTGATAGATTTTTACCAGATAAGGCTATAGATCTAATCGATGAGGCTGGTTCTAGAGTGCGTTTATTAAATTCACAATTACCACCAGCAGCTAGAGAATTAGATAAAGAACTTAGGACAGTTTTGAAAACGAAAGATGAAGCAATACGTGCTCAGAAATATGAAAAAGCGGAGCAGTATCGTACTCGAGAAATGGAAATAAAAGCACAAATAGCAGCTATTGCGCAGAGTAAAAAAACCGAGCCAGATTTAAGTTTAGAAGATCCAGTTGTAACAGAAGAAGATATTGCAGAAATTGTTGCTTTTTGGACAGGTATACCTGTTACAAAGTTGACTAAAAGTGAGTCGGAAAAATTGTTGCATATGGAGGAGACATTGCATGGCCGTATTATTGGTCAAGATGAGGCAGTAGTTGCTGTATCAAGAGCTATTAGAAGAGCAAGAGTAGGTTTGAAAAATCCAGGTCGTCCTATTGCAAGTTTTATATTTTCTGGACCTACTGGGGTGGGTAAAACAGAACTGACTAAAGCTTTAGCTTCATACTTCTTTGGAGCGGAAGAAGCCATGGTCCGTTTAGATATGTCAGAATATATGGAAAGACATACTGTCTCTAAGTTAATAGGATCACCTCCAGGTTATGTCGGTTACAGTGAAGGTGGTTACTTGACTGAAGCTGTTCGTAAACGTCCTTATACTGTGATTCTATTTGATGAAATAGAGAAAGCACATCCTGATATTTTTAACTTATTGTTACAAATTTTAGAAGACGGAAGATTAACAGATGCAAAAGGCCGTACTATCGATTTTAAAAATACTTTGCTGATTATGACATCTAATATTGGTTCCAAAGTTATTGAAAAAGGAGGAGGTGGTTTAGGTTTTGAATTAGGTGAATCACAAGTCGAATCACAATATAACAGAATTCGTACTCTTGTAAATGAAGAACTTAAACAATATTTTCGACCTGAATTTTTGAATCGTTTAGACGAAATTATTGTTTTTCGTCAGTTGACGAAAGATGAAGTTCGTGAAATTGCTGATATGATGTTAAAAGAGGTATTTGATAGAATTAAGCAACAAGAAATACAATTAGATGTTACTGAAAGGTTTAAAAACAGATTAGTGGATGAAGGTTATAACCCTAGTTATGGTGCACGACCTTTAAGAAGGGCTGTTATGCGTCTTTTGGAAGATAGTTTGGCAGAAGAAGTATTATCTGGGAAAATTAAAGCAGGTGATAGTGCTGTGGTTGACGTTACAGATGATGGTGAAGTCACTGTACTTCTTGGAGAAAAATTAGAGCTGTTATCTGGCTAAGAGTTATTTTTATATAATTTACATATTAAGCTACATAAGGTTAACTTGTAGCTTAGATAATAATAGTTGTATGCCAAGAACCAGGTTTGAACTGGTGACACGAGGATTTTCAGTCCACTGCTCTACCAACTGAGCTATCTCGGCAAACTCATATATCAAATCATACCATACAATTATTCATAATAGTTGTTTTCTCCTCAAAAACTATTTACAAATTCTTAAAAGATGATAATAATGGATTAAATTGCAATTCAATACTACCTGTTGGTCCATTGCGATGCTTAGCAACTATTAAATTAGTAATATTATTGTCATTATCAGTGCTATCATGATAATAAGATTCTCTGTATAGCATTAAAACTAAATCTGCATCTTGTTCTATAGAATTATGTAAGATATATTGATTACTACACATAAATGCTTGTGTTTCAGATACACTCAAATCGTTCATTGAATATTTTTGTTGTTGAAAGTCGATGTTTTGTATCAGAAAGTTCATATTTTGTTCTTTAAGTGTATTTTCTACAATTTTTTCTTTATATTTTAGTGCGTCAGCTTTTCTCCAACCTATTATTGTAAGAACTTGATGATTATGTGTAACTGCTATAGAACAGTACTTATTATTTAAGAGTTTATATCTATATTGTTTGGTTGTCTGGCGTATTTGAGGATGTAATTTGTATTTCTCATATGTTTTTAGTAGTTGCTTGTTTGAGGATAAGCATTCTTTATAAAATATCAAAGGATTACTTCTTGTAGACTTGTAGCATTTTATTATTAGCTCATGGATATTTAAGCATCCACTTTCTTTTAAATCTGATAACATAGGTTTTTTATTAATTCTGTTTTCAACATTTCTGTTCAATTGAGATAAAATAATAATAGTTACATCTAGCTCCTTAGCTAAAATTTTCAGTGATCGAGTAATTGTGGATAACTCTTCAGCACGATTAGCAAATTGACTATTATCAGTTTGAATTAGTTGCAAGTAGTCAATAACTATAAATTTAAGTTCAAGGTGTTCGCTTTTTAAAATTTTTGCTGTGTTATTTAAGCTATTTATAGATAGATTAGCATTGTCATAGATATGTATGGCTGAATTTACTAGTTGGCTAGCTGCATGTTGGATGCTTAGCCAATCTAATTGATTGATGTTACCTAACTGTAACTGGTGAATGGGAATACAAGCGGATATAGATAATAATTTATATAGTATTTGCTCTCGTGACATTTCAAGACTAAAAATACATATATGGCGACAATTTTGTGCGATAAGATTTAATACAATATTGAGGCTAAGCGATGTTTTACCCATTGAGGGACGTCCTGCAATGACAACTAAATCACCTTCTTCAAAACCATTGTTCATTTTATCTAAAGCATAAAATCCAGATTGTAATTTCTTATATTTGTTAGTTTCATGGTCTTTTTTGAGAGCAATAAGTAGCTTAGATAAATCATTCCCAATATTATGAATGGATTTAGGATTATAGTTATACTGAGATTTGATTTCCTCAATATATTTATCAGCTTTAGTAAAAATATTGTATGGAGTAATAGATCGTAGGTAAGCAAGTGTAATTATATTGTAGCCATATTGTATTAGAAGTCTGCGTAGATATTTATCTTTGATAATGTAAATATAGTATTGTGCTGTAAGATATGTTATATCTTGAGAAATAAAAATTTGAGCATGTTTTAATAAATTTAGAATTTTTTTGATACCTCCAATTTTGCTAAGTAAGTTTAATTCCCACAGTGTATTAATTAATATAATTGAGTCTACATAAGTTCTATGAAGATAAATGTCAATTATTGTTCTGTAAATGATTTGATGAGTTTCGAGAGAAAAAGATTCTGTAATTAACTCATTCATCGCTAGTTCTGTTATGTTAGTATTAACTAGTGTCCCACCAAGAATAATTTCTTCGGCTAAATTATGTTGAGGTGGTATTTGTTCATGATATTTTGTTAGAGAATCTTGATTAATCATTTTTCTACTTTCTACTACATTAATACATTAAAGCAGTATGTTGGATTTATATTGTTTCAGGAAGTACTTGTAATCTTATTTTAGCATTAACTGTAGAGACTAAATTAATATTGAGATCATATAAGCCAGTGTTTTTAATCAGAGGTAGTTCAATTTGGTTTTTCTCTAAATTAATTCCTGTAGCAAGATTTATAGTATCTGCTACATCTTTATCAGTAATACTACCAAAAATTGTGTTATTATCACTAACTTTTCTTTTAATACTGAATTTGTAGATAGTTTCTAGTTGAGCTTTTATATTAGTAGCTTGTGTTTGTTTTTGTTTTTGTAAGATAGTTTCCTTATTTTTGAGTTGAGCTAAGTAGTGTAGTCTTTTTCTAGTAGGTTGTTCAGCAATATTATTAGGGATAAGATAATTTCGAGCATAACCTTGACTTACTGTGATAATTGTACCGGCTTGACCTAGATGTTTATGATTGAAGTTAAGGATTAGTTTTATGTTTTTCTTGGACATAATAAAAATTAGAAAATTAAAATTAATAGATATGAATTTATATTCATCTTAAATATATTTACATAGTCTTTGTGATATAATCAAGTTGGAAAGGTGGCTGAGTGGTTGAAAGCACAGCATTGGAAATGCTGTTTAGTTATATTGCTAACGAGGGTTCAAATCCCTTCCTTTCCTTGTTTTCTGAATTTTATAAATTTGTATTAGTAATGTGTTTGGAGAATGAAATGGTTGATATATTTGTTTATTAATAGTAAGCTAGCAAGCTTAGATCTTGAAAATGAATTACAATATATAACTATAGTATGATTAAAGCTTTGCTGAATTAATATTTTTTGGTTTATGGGAATTTGAAGTTTTGCTAAAGGTATATTTATAGCTTTTAAAAAGTGTCCAGTTTCGTACTCTATTTGATCTCTAATATCAACCAAATATATCTTTTTCTTAGTTTTGACTAGTTGGTTGAATCTAGATAAAGATATTACATTTTTTAAATATGGTTTTATCTTTAAGTATTGTTTAGATTTATCATCAGCTTTTATTTTTTGTAAAGTATCATTTGGTTTTGTTATATGCCTTAAAAAGCTTTTCTTAAAAGTATTTGTTAACAAATTATAGATTAAAATTTGACCATTTAAAATATTACCTATCCCAGTCAGTATTTTTATTATTTCAGTTGCTTGTAAGAGTCCTATAATTCCAGGTAGAATACCTAATACACCTGCTGTATTACAAATATTATTGTTTGCGATATGATTTTTTGTATTTAAATCATGATAGTTTGGACCTCCTTGGTAATTAAAAACACTAACTTGGCCTGTGAATGTTGATATAGCGCCATAAATATGTATTTTGTGTAATTGATAGCATAGCTGACTAATAAGCCATCGTGTCTCAAAGTTATCTGTATTATCTAAAATAAGATCGTACTGTTTTATAATTGTATACGCATTAGATTTACTTAATTTGGTGCTAAAAATTTTAAGTTGGCATGAAGCATTTAGCTCATATAGATTATGCTGAGCTGATTCGGTTTTGAGCTTACCAATATCTTTAGTTCTGAATAGAATTTGTCTATGTAAATTAGATTTTTCAATTGTATCATCATCAATTATACCTAATTGACCAATACCATTACTAACTAAATATAAAAGGCTTGCTGATGCTAGACCACCTGCACCAATAGATAAAACTCTTCCATGTTTTAGTCTTTGTTGCCCTTGGGTTTGTATTTCTGGTATTATTATATGTTTAGCATATATTTCATATTCTTCTTCTGTTAATATCTGTTGAACTTGGTTCATGTTTAATAAATCTAATATACTAGGTAAGTTGTAGATATATCTCTTTATAGGTTATTATAAGTGCATGAATATTTGCGCTCTTAGTTCAGTTGGTAGAACGTAGGTTTCCAAAACCTAGTGTCGAGGGTTCAAGTCCTTCAGAGCGTGCTAGCTCAAATTGACATCAGTTATCGAAAGAAGGCTATCTTTTTTGGATCAAATTAATATACAATTATGCTAGAAAATATTAGATTAATGTATGTTATTGAAGATATAATCTAAGTTATATTTTTTAACTATATTTCGGTCATCATTTTAGTATATCTTAATTATCTTATTTATGGCTAAAAAAATTATTGCTATTGTAAAATTAGCGTTAAATGCTGGTAAAGCAACACCAGCTCCTCCTATTGGTCCTGCACTTGGTCAACATGGTGTCAATATTGTAATGTTTTGTAAGGACTATAATGCAAGAACAGCTGATAAACAAGGATTTATCATACCCGTAGAAATTTCTATCTATGATGATCGTAGTTTCACTTTTATATTAAAAACACCTCCGGCTTCTGTATTGTTGTCGAAGGCTGCTGGTATTGAAAGAGGTTCTGGTAGTCCTAACACAAATATTGTTGGTTCAATTACTAATCAACAGTTAACTGAAATTGCAGAGACAAAGTTGCAGGATTTAAATACTAAAAATATTAATCAAGCTAAAAAGATTATAGCAGGTACAGCTAGAAATATGGGAATTCAAATTGAAAATTAACTATTACATAGCATTAAGGATAGATTGATGAGTAAGCGTAGAACGTCACGTAGATTTCAAAATATATATAGTTTAGTAGAAGATCGTTTGTATCATTATCAAGAAGCAATTGCTTTGTTAAAGAAAACGGCTTCGGCACAATTTATTGAGACAGCAGAAGTACATATCTCGTTGGGTCTAGATCCTAAGTATGCTGACCAGCAGTTGCGCTCTACAGTTATTTTACCTAAAGGTACAGGAAAGTCTATATCTGTAGCTGTTATTACAAAAGGCGATAAAATTTCTGAAGCTTTAGATGCTGGTGCAGACATTGTTGGTTCTGAAGAAATTTTAGAAGAAATCTTGCAAGGAAATATTAACTTTGATAAGTTAATTGCAACTCCAGATGTGATGCCTTTAATTGCTAAGCTAGGCCGTGTTCTTGGTCCACGAGGGCTGATGCCATCTCCAAAATCTGGCACAGTGACAATTAATATTGCTTCTACAGTACAAGAATTTAAATCAGGAAAAGTAGAATATCGAGTTGATAAAACGGGTATTGTTCATATGCCTTTTGGTAAAAGTAATTTCTCGGATCAAGATCTATTTGATAATTTATTAGCTATTCAAGATTCTATTGATCGTAGCAAGCCTTCAGGCGCAAAAGGTAAATATTGGAAAACTTGTTATATTTGTAGTACCATGGGACCATCAATACCAATTGATATAACGACTCTAAGGGTTGTATAATTACTATTGTTAAATATACTTTAGTATTGAGTTAATCATTTAGCTTATCTTATTTATATGTTTATTTATGTACTATACTACTTTAATATTATATGACAAATAAAATAGCCAATATCATAGAAGAATTGAAATCGTTGACTTTATTAGAAGCAGCAGAGCTTGTGAAAGAGATTGAATCAACTTTTGATGTTGATGCTTCTCAAGCTTCATCTGCTGGTGCAGTTGTAATGTCTGGTCCAGCACCTGGTGCTGCTTCCGTTGAAGTTGAAGAAAAAACGGAATTTGATGTAGTTTTATCAGAAGTCCCTGCACCCAAGAAGATTGCGATTTTAAAAGTTGTTAGATCATTAACTGGTTTAGGCTTAAAAGAAGCTAAAGAACTTGTAGAGTCAGCTCCAAAAACTTTAAAAGAAGCAACAACTAAAGAAGATGCAGATCAAATGAAAACGAAACTAGAAGAAGCGGGTGCAAAAGTCGAGATTAAATAGTTTTCTTAATATATCTTCATGCTATTCCTTGAATCCAAGATCTCTGATTGGATCCAAGGTTTTTAAGTTGTTAATACATTATAGCTAATTAAAATAATCCTAGTGTAATGGCTTTAGATAATGGCATTGTAGCACCAATACCTAACCAAATACTAATAAATGTTCCAAACAGAAATACTGTTGTTGCAACAGGGCGTCGGAAAGGATTTTGAAATTTATTAATGCTTTCAATAAATGGTACAGTAATTAGGCCTGCTGGCACAGCAGCCATTGATAGTACACCAATTAGTTTATTTGGTATTACACGTAGTAGATTAAAGGTAGGGAAAAAATACCATTCAGGTAAGATCTCCAGTGGAGTTGCAAAAGGATCAGCTTTTTCTCCTATTGCTGAAGGTTCTAGTACTGCTAATCCAACAACGCATGCAATAGTTCCTAGAATTACAGTTGGGAACATATAAAGAAGATCGTTAGGCCAAGCTGGTTCACCATAGTAATGATGTCCCATGCCTTTGGCTAATTTTGCTCTTAAGTTTGGATCTGTTAAATCCGGTTTTTTAATAATAGACATTAGCTACTTCCTTGTTTTTGTAGTTAGGTGTTAATAAATATATCTATATATTTATAATATTTATAGAGGTCCAGAAATACCTTGTTTACGTATCATTAGAAAATGCATTAGCATAAATACAGCTGTTAAGAGCGGTAATACGAAAGTATGTAAGCTATAGAAACGCGTTAATGTTCCTTGTCCTACACTCACACCTCCTCTTAATAATTCTACAATTGTATCTCCTACAACTGGAATTGCTTCTGGCACGCCTGTTACAATTTTAACAGCCCAATATCCTATCTGATCCCATGGTAATGAATAACCTGTAACTCCAAATGATACTGTAAGAACAGCAAGAATGACGCCAGTTACCCATGTTAATTCTCTTGGTTTTTTGAATCCTCCTGTTAAATACACTCGATAGACATGTAAGTTTAGCATAAGTACCATCATACTTGCTGACCATCTGTGTATTGATCGTATTAACCAGCCGTAGTTGACATCAGTCATAATGTATTCAACTGAAGAAAAAGCTTCTGCTACAGTTGGTCTGTAATAAAAAGTCATTGCAAAACCACTGGCTACTTGAATTAAAAAAGATGTAAATACAATACCACCTATACAGTAAAAAATATTTACATGTGGCGGTACATATTTACTTGTAATGTCATCAGCTATAGCTTGAATTTCTAGTCTTTCTTCAAACCAGTCATAAATCTTTCCCATATTATTAGATCCTGTAGGTATCTATCATTTTTTTACATATAGACTAGTTAATACATATAGTATTGCTTATTGTATAAGATATTATAGCATATTTTCTATTATCCTATATAGTCTGTGATTTTAAGAGTAAAATGTTATTAATAATGATCTGGTGTTTTTTATAGATAATGATTTGATCTTTGTGGAGTTGTTGAATAATATGACTGACTGTATTTCTGTTACTGCCTGTTATAGTTGCAATTGTTTTATATGATAATTTAACATCAATTCGAGTATAGTGTTGACAGTGTTTACCAGCAACTTCACATAGAATCATAATGAGTTGTACAATACGGTTTTTAATATTTTTATGGACCCATAAATCTACTAAGTTGATTCGATATGATGAATGATGATGATTAGATTTGATAGTATATGACTTTTGCGATAGGTTACTGAATGTATAATTACTTATGCTCAGAATGTAGCACACTGATAAAGTTTCGAGCTCGTAACAGTAGTTGTAAGTTTTACTGTGTTGAAACATATTTTCAATGAGAGAACCACTGTATATAATACCTGTACTAAATTTTTCTGTGTTGGAAAATAGTTTATGTGTTACGAGAATACCATCTACAACTACGTAGATATTATTGTTATCCGGGTAAATCATTAACATATCACCTGGGTTTAATTTGTAAATATGTGTTGAAGTATTGTTAGGAATAATATTGTGATCTAGTGGCATGAATTCTTTGTCATTGAGATTGTAATTATAAATTACACTTATGTAATTGAGGTTATCAATTTATATGTCATATACAATTTTGTTAGTTGATGATGATAAAAGTTTATTGTTATCAATATCATCTTACTTATCTGAAGCAGGATTTTATATAACTTCTGTTGCTACAGTGGCGCAAGCTATAGATGCTTTATGCAAGCAAGCTTATGATTTAGTTATTTCGGATATTTTACTTCCAGAAAAAGACGGTTATGATCTGATACGATATATAAATGATAATAGGAAATTAAGTAATATCCCGGTAATTTTTTTAACAGCTAAAGGAATGACGCAAGATAGAATTCTAGGTTATGATCTAGGTTGTTATGGTTATTTAACAAAGCCTTTTGATCCCGCAGAGTTACTGTCTATGGTACGTAATATATTAATTAATAGAGAAACTTCTAAAACAGGCCATCATGATAAAGTTGGCAGTATGAGTGTCTCTTATAGTAGTTTATTAACCAGTCGTGAATATGATGTACTTAATCTTGTTTTAAAAGGGATGACTAATAAGGAAATTGCATTGGTTTTGGGCTTGACGGTTCGTACTACCGAAAAGTATGTAAGTCGTTTGCTTTATAAAACAAAAACTCGTAATAGAACAGAACTAGCGCAGTACTTTTATCTCAAGCAAGCAGTTAAAGAGAAGACGAGCGATAGGGCGAATGACGGGAATCGAACCCGCGAATAATGGAGTCACAATCCATTGCCTTAACCACTTGGCCACACCCGCCATTTTAGCATTTGCATAATTGTAATATTTTTTTTATACTAAGTCTATCTTAATTTATGTTTAAAATATATACATGTTACAACAAGACTTTAATATATTAATTAATGGTCAGCCTTTTCAGTGTGTTAGAAATATGACAATACATGATCTTTTGTCTTATTTACTTATTGATATGAAAACTAATTTAGTTGAGCATAATAATGAAATATTAGATCCTAGTCAGTTTAAGACAGTTATTTTACAAGAGCATGATAAAATTGAGATCATTACTTTAGTTGGTGGTGGTTAAGTATGAATTTTTATGCTAAAGAAACTGATATCCGTCCTTGTCTTGTATCTATATGAATGATTTGTATAGACCATGTTGTACCTATATGAAAAGTGCTTATATATTCTTCTTTTAGTTCAGATTTATGAAGTAAAGCAGGAATATTGTATATATTGAAAAAGACGCCAAATTCTGTAACTCCTATCACTTGTGAATTTAGGATAGATCCAACTTTTAACTTATTCATAAGTTGTGAAACTATAGCACATCGAACACTGCAGATAAGTGTATTATTTTGCTCATGCACAACTAGTAGTTTGCATGTGATATTGGTATACAAAAAATGTTTTTTTGAGGGTTTATATGGGAGATGTGAATTTGGAATAAACCCTTGTATTTCTTCTATTTCGACTAAAACACCTCCTTTATTAATACTCCTTACGTATGCTTGTATAGTAATATTTTCTTGTTTTAGTTGTTTAATTCTATCCCATGCTCTTATATATGTAAGTCGTTTGATAGATACAACAAGTTGTTGTGATTCTATATTATATGTAAGTATAAAAAATTCTCGTGTTGTATTTAATTCTAAATCTTGGCAACTGGTATTTGTTTCGGTAAGAATTATTTCTTCTAAAGGAAGATAGCCTCCAGTTTGATGGCCAATATCTACCAAATAACCTGTTGTTTCTTTACTAAATATTGTACCTACAATAATATCTCCAGCGTGGAAACTATAATTATATTGGTTTAACACTTGAGCAAAGTTTTTGTAGATGAAAGACATTTGACTATTCCTTTTAGGTAAGTTTACTGTTATCATAGCTACATCTATAGAGTAAGCACAGGTAGTTACAAATTTGCATAAAATTTGAGGAAAGTCCGGACTCCTAATAGAAATAAATTGCTGAATAAACTTCAGTATAAGCAATTATGAGGAAAGTGCCACAGAAAAAAACCGCCTTGCGTAATACTTTTCTATGTAAGGTAAGGGTGCAAAGGTGTATTAAGAGTACACCAGAAGTATTATTAAGATACTTGCTAGGTAAACCCCATTGAGGAGTAAAGAGGTAACATTAAAGATTTCTATAATTAACGAATTAAAAAATTTGTTGTGTTAACGACTAAATACCGCTTTAAGTAGTGTATTTTACACTACCTTAGATCAATAACTACCCTTGCTTTAAGTATGAAGGAGTAAGAACAGAATCCGGCTTATGTCTTTACTCTATAGAATAATGCGTTTTTTAGAATATATTTTGTTTTTGTTCTTCTTGTAATGATATAGCTTTAAATTTTTCTTCTATATGATTTACTTCTGTCGTCGTTAAGGTGCTATCAGGGTTTCTATATGTAATCCGAAAACCCAGGCTTTTGTATTGGTCATGATTTTCCTTTACATTGTATACATCAAATAGTTTAATAGATTCAACTGATGATTCTTCAATTTTATATAAGTTATGTAATACTTTATGAATTGGCCAATCTCGAGGTACCTTGATTTTGATATCTCTAACTATTGAAGGATATTTGGTATATGGTTTGAATTTTGTTGTATCGCCATTCGTTGCCATTAATATTTGCGGATTTATTATAATTTCAAATCCATATATAGATCCTATAGTAAGTTCACCAAATATACCTATTATTTGATTATTGTTATTGTTTAAATGTACAATAGAGCAAAGTTTATTTTTAAAGCTGCTGCGAAGTTGCATTAAGATATAATTGTCAGTGTTCCATGTTAAATTTTGTTTGTTAGTCCATGTGACATTTAAGTTCAGTCGTTCAAATAGTTCTTCAAGATAACCTTTGGCTTGAAACCAACTTACATTTTGTGGTTGTTCGTACCATTGAGATCTAATGTATTTATTGCCACCCAACACAGCTGCTAAATGTATAATCTCAAAATACTGTCCAGAATTTTGAGTAAATACTCTGCCTAATTCAAACATATCAAGAAATTGTTGACTTTGTTTAGTATTGTAAATGCTACTTTTTATTAGTTGTGGTAAAAGTGCATATCGCAAGCTTGAATATTCTCTTGTTAATGGATTGTATATTGTTGTTGGGTAGTTACTGCCAATAGAAGAATGTATAACTTCGTGTAGTCCCATACTTCTACAAATATTACGAATATGGTTGATTTTATATTTTGTAATTTGTTTTGTACCTTTACCACTATTTTCAGGTAATTTGTCAACGAATTGATCAAATCCGTATAACCGCCCTATTTCTTCTATCAAATCAATTTCTCGATATATATCTTCAGATCTGTGTTCTGAAATATCAATGTAACATTCATCTATGTTGCTATGAATAATGAAGTTTAATTGATTAAATATTGTATTTATCTGATACAGTGTTAAATTTTGATTCAGTATTGTTTTAGACTTTACAGGACCAAGTACTTCAAAAGTTTTTTGATAATTAAAGTATATGGGTTTTTTGGGTTTGCTGTGTTGTGATAAATGTACAATTTCCTTAGGGTAAGTACAACGGCATAATTTTACGATAAGTATTATGGCTTCATTGTAAGCATCCATAATATTGTATTTTCTGCCTTGGCTTTGAGTTTTATATAAATTTTGAATATGTTCGGGGTATTGAGAGTGAGTTTGTATATATTTGGAAAAAGAATTGTTACCTTGAACTAATTGCACAATGATATGTTTAGTATTGACATTATGATTGTTTGCTTTATTGTACATTAGTTCACTGAGTTTTTTATTCGTTGTTAAATCTCTAATACTCTTGACTTTGATATCTTCAGGTAAATTTTGAATATCATAAATACATATGTGTTGTGACCATTTTATTGTAATAAAATTAATGATATCATTCAAATTATTAATACTTGGAATGTTATAAACTGCCAGTTTTTTTTGAAGCCATATTGGTGACTCTTTTATCTCTATATCGTACAGTTGAGAAGTAATGTATTGTTCAACAAAATACTGATCGTTTTCTACTGACTTACGCCATAAAGGTATATTATATTGTGTTTCATACCATTTAGTCTTAGTTTTTAACAAGCTAGACACTTCTTTAGCAAGACCTATAATATTTAATGTGTCAGATCTGTTGGCTGTAGTACTTATATCTAAGATAGTATCTTGTTGCTCGTTCGTAATAATGTTATCTATCTCAAAACCAGCGAGTGTAAGTTTTTCTGAAAAATGTGCTAGATTAATATTATTTAATGTGACTAGTTCTGCTAGCCATTGCCAGGAAATATTCATAGACTGTATACTATCAAGATTATATCTGCTTTAATGGGAATTTAACTATGTTTAATCAGAAGCTTTAGTAAACGATAAACTATTTTCATTAGCATATCTTTCCATAAATCTCATGAATCTGTCCCAGTTCTCTGGATCTTTAATAATGTATACTGATTCAATTGCTTGAGGTTTGCCGTTGACAAATTTTGCACTCACATCTCTTGTAATTAATTCTCCTTCTTCATCCATTAAGTACATCCCTGTAATTTCACCTTTACTTTCCATTCCGACATCTAGAATATTAGGGTTGGTGAACCGGAATGTAGCTGTTCCAGTACTTCCATCTCTTGATCGAGTTAGTTTAACATCAGGTACTACGGTTTCGTTAATGCCTTTGATAAATTGTATAACTGCCATATGTATTTTTTGCTTCCTTGTAAATAATAGTTAATGTGTTGTTAAGTGTAAATGCTTTTTACTTTATGAACAATATCTACGGAGTGATAATTATATTATGGCATATAATTTGTTACATTGATTCAATATTCTGGGGTGGGAGGATTCGAACCTGCGAATAGCGGAGTCAAAGTCCGCTGCCTTACCACTTGGCGACACCCCAATATTATGTTGGCGTATTCAATTATGTAATGAATGAGATAATATGTCAACTGTTAAATTTCCAAGGTTGAATGCTTCTTTTGAATAATATTGTTATATTGTAAAGCAATCTTTGGTATAAGTTCTGAAAAGGATGGAAGAGAATAGTTTTCTTGAGTATGTTTATAAAGCCATTTTACAGTCACTGTTTGTTGTTCTATTTCTTGTGAGCCAATGATAATACATATCATTGAATTTTGTTGATTAGCTTTCTGTAATTGTTTTTTTATTGAGGAACCACTTACATCTAATTCATATTTTAGATTATATTTTTGTATTATAGGCAAGAGTTGTAAACTATATCCAAGATATTCTAACTTCTGAGTTGCTATATATATGCATATTTTTCTCGTGACAATAGATATATTATGTTGTATTAATAGCAATAGTCTTTCAATGCCTATCCCCCATCCAATAGCATTAACCTGATTTCCTCCTAATTGTTTTGTTAATCCATCATATCGTCCTCCACCACAGATTGTATCTTGTGCACCTAATTCTTTAGTTTTTAACTCGAAAACTGTATCATTATAGTAGTCTAATCCTCGAACTAGATTATGATTTAATGTAAATTTTATATTTAGATCGTACAAATATTGTTGTACACAATCGAAACGCTGTATTGATTGTTTTTTTAGATATTGTGTTATTTTAGGTGCTTCTGTAATTAAAAGTTTCACTTGGGAATCTTTTGAATCTAACAGTCTTAAAGGATTTTTTAGTACTTGTTGCGCGTATACATCATCTAAATTATTGATATATTGTAAAAAGTATTCTTGTAGTTTATCTTTATATAGCTTGCGTTCCTCTTTACTTCCAATCGAATTAATTTCTAGAAGTGTATCTCCACATTTTAAACGTTTTAAAAGGTTGTATGCTAGATATATTACTTCCGCATCTAATACAGGGTGATTGCTACCGTAACACTCTATACCAAGTTGGTGAAATTGTCTTTGTCTGCCTTGTTGAGGTCGTTCGTAACGAAACATTGGACCTAAATACCAAAGTTTTTGTATAGAGTTGTTTTTATATAGATGATTTTGTATTATAGCCCTTGCTATACCGGCTGTCCCTTCCGGTCTTAAAGTGAGTGCTCTATTTGAGCGATCATAAAAGGTATACATTTCTTTACTTATGATATCAGTATCTTGTCCAATGCTTCTGTCAAACAATGATTTGTGTTCGACTATAGGAGTTCTTATTTCTTGATAATTTGCAGAATCTAAGAGCTCCAAAGCAATGTTATAAATATGTTGCCAGTATTTTACATCTTCAGGTAATATATCTTGCATACCTCTAACAGATTGCATCGATTAGTATCCTCTTTAATAAATTATTTGAAAAGTAAAAAGTTTTGTTGTTTGTGTTGTCAACGGGCAAGGAGGGATTCGAACCCCCGACACCGTGGTTCGTAGCCACGTGCTCTAATCCACTGAGCTACAAGCCCCTCAAAGCAGTATATCATTTTTGTGTTTATTAGTATATGGCTTGTGAGATGATTAACTTTTCTTTTGCAAATATGGTATATTAAACATTAGTCTGATGTCAGTATTACAATATGTATTGAAGATAAAGATATATTAGGTTACCACTCAATTATATGTTTTAAACGGTTTTTATGAGTAAACAAATTTTATATCAGGATAGTGCACGTAAAGCTTTAGAAAACGGGATGGATATTTTAGCCGAAGCAGTGTCGGTTACTCTTGGGCCTAAGGGTCGGAATGTTGTATTAGAGAGAAAATTTGGTGCGCCACAAATAGTAAATGATGGTGTCACGATTGCAAAAGAAATAGAGTTAGAAAATCATTTAGAAAATACTGGTGTTGCATTGATACGTCAGGCAGCTTCAAAGACTAATGATGTTGCTGGTGATGGTACTACTACAGCAACTGTACTAGCTCATGCAATAGTTAAGCAAGGTATGCGTAACGTTGCTGCTGGTTCTAATCCTATGGAAATTAAGAAAGGAATTGAAAAAGCTACACAATTTGTTGTGAATCAAATTTCTGATTATTCTCGGCCTGTGTCTAATCCACGAGATATTGCTCAGGTTGCTTCTATTTCAGCCGGTAATGAAGAAAATATCGGTAATATGATTTCAAAAGCAATTGAAAAAGTGGGTAGAGAAGGTATTATTTCATTAGAAGAAGGTAAGTCCACTGAAACTGATCTTGAAATTACAGAAGGGATGTCTTTCGAGAAGGGTTTTATTTCACCCTATTTTGTGACTGATCCATCACGTATGGAAGTAGTTCAAGAAAATCCTTACATATTGTTAACAGATAAAAAAATTACCTTGGTTCAACAAGAGTTAGTTCCTATTTTAGAGCAAGTAGCCAAGACTGGGAAACCTTTATTGTTAGTTTGTGATAATATAGAGAAAGAAGCTTTAGCAACATTAATTGTCAATAAATTACGAGGAATTATTAATGTTGTAGCTGTAAGAGCACCTGGATTTGGTGATCGTCGTAAGCTGATCTTAGAAGATATGTCTATACTAGTGGGCGCTACTGTTGTTTCAGAAGATTTAGGTTTGACCTTAGAAAATCTGACTCTGGATAGTTTAGGAACAGCACGCCGAGTATCAGTAACCAAAGATGTAACTACAATCATTGCCGATGGTCAAGAAATTATTTTAAGTCGCCGATGTGATCAACTCAAAAGGCAATTAGAAGTGAGTAGTAACACTTATGAAAAAGAGAAATTACAAGAAAGACTTGCAAAACTATCTGGTGGTGTTGCTGTTATTAAGGTAGGTGCCGCTACAGAAACAGAGATGAAAGATAAAAAGTTACGTCTTGAAGATGCAATTAATGCTACACGTGCTGCAATTGAAGAAGGTATAGTACCAGGTGGTGGTTCTACGCTTGTTCATATGTCAGTTAACCTTAACACATGGGCTAATATCAATTTAAGTGGTGATCAGTTAATAGGGGCTTTGATCGTCCATAAAGCTTTAGTTGCACCTCTACAGCGAATTGTTGAAAATTCAGGTATTAATGGTGCTGTTATAGTTGAAAAGGTTATAAAATGTGATTTTGAAATAGGCTATGATGTAACTACTGCTTCTTTTGTTGATATGTTTATAGCTGGTATTGTAGATCCTGCTAAAGTTACAAGATCAGCATTGCAAAATGCTGCCTCTATTGCTTCCATGATTTTGACGACAGATTGTATTATTGTAGATAATATAGAGGTAGTCGAAAAAGGTTCTTAAATGTGGATTTTTAAACATATTATTCTAAACTTGTTTATAGTTATAAATTAAATAAAAAAAGATGAAATAGATCCCTTCTATATCATATAGTTTATAAATAAGAAATAGATTTATTATACTTAACTGAATTATCCAAGTATCATCTCGATATTTTTGGTGACCTATTAGGTAAGGAGCACAGTATTGACGGTAACTAACTATAAATCGTTTAATGTAATTATACGTAGTGTTGGAATATTGCGACAAAGTATGATTCTTTTTGGTAACTTCTCTAAGAATTTCTTTGGTCTGTTGTTGAATATTGATATTGGATAACACTAATGATAGAGATTGAGTCATTACAAATATATAGTATAGTTTATGATAATGACTGGTCTCGCTATATCGCATGATACTGTTTGTGCGTATTATAAATAGTTCAATTATATTGATATTAAATGATTTATCAGTTAGTTTATCTATCGCATAAGGATTTAAAGCTTGTACCGATAGTAAAAGTATGTCATAGTTGTTATAAAGAAACATTTAGTTATTATTAGTAAATATGATAGTCAGTACTATGACTAGAAATAATAAAGTATATAGTTTAATTTTAGCTGTAACTCATGTAGTTACCTGAAAATAAAAACTCTGGAAATTTTGCTTTAGCTTTATTAAGAGAGTTGTTTTTTCCTTCTTCTTGCCAATAATTAATAATTGCAGTAGCTTGATTTAACAAGTTTACTCTATCGTGTTCTGAAATCCACGGTTTAGATTCTAATTCAGATTTTAAATGTTCCCATGCATCATTTCGAGGCCAAAAAAAATATGATGTTAACGGACTATTACTTTTACCGATTACTTGGTCTACAGCAATAGCGATATTATTTTCCAGCCATAGTATTTTAAGCATAAACTTTGACAATGTAATAACTCCTGAAGTATTAATTAATTGATAATTTCTTTGATTAGTTGTACGATAGAAAGATAAATATAAAGAGTATTCTTGTGTTACTTAAGAGCTATGTGTTATTGTTTTAAAGTTGCTTTTAGGTAAATAGCTTCAACTGTTTTACTTGTCTGTGCACCATGATTTTTGTAATCATTTATTAAGTTAATATTTAATGTTGTCTGTTCCGTAATTGGGTCATAGAATCCTAATTCTTCTTTCGGTCTACCATCTCTTCTTTTACGACTATCGATAACTACAATTCGATAACAGGGTCTTTTTTTTCGGCCATATTTTTTAAGTCTAATTTTTAGCATTATATTAATTCCTGAAAATTTTTAGCTTGACGTTTCAATTGTAACATAAACTCAATATGTTATAAACTTTTTAAGTTATTTTAAGTCATTAAATTAATTGATTATGATATTGTTTCCAGCCGTATGTTATTGAAAATGACCATTAGACATTGTAAAAAAATTATGCCTAGCATTGGTGATATGTCCATGCCAAATATCATTGGTATTGTACCTCGAAATAGTCTTAAGTATGGATCAGTAAGTCTGTTTAGTGAACAGAAAGGTTCTGTATACCAGTTGACTGTTGGAAACCAAGCTAAAGATAATTTGAGTAGCAGGAGTATTAAGTAGATCTCAGAAAAACTTGCAATAGAGGTAAATATAAGGTTAAAAGAATTTGTAACAATATTCATATGCTTACTTAGTAATATTATCTTAGATTATGTTATGCTATTCAAGAGATTTTATGTGCTATGTACTATGGAGAATAGGTTAGTGTTTTTTTGTATAAGTATATATCTGTGAGATAACCAGTGTAAACATCTATATGTGTATATATTTTACTAAGTTTATCTATTTCTAATTTATTGGAAATACTACAGCAAATTTGAATTGTATTATTGAGGATATGTTTGGGTATCTGTTCGAGTATTGCTTGTATTTTTGATGATATTAGCTCTTCTTCTAAAATGATAATTTGACTGTTGTAAGTTATATCTTGAAGTTTGTGATTTTCTACAAAAAGATCCCAGCCACTATCAATTTTTTTTAGAACTATCGTATGTATCTGAAGGTTGGGTATGAGGTATTGTAGATCTTTACTAATAATTTGACCTATTGTTATGCTAGTACAGAATACAATTATATCATATTGGCGCATTAAATAAGTTTCATGTATATGAGTGATATATTTAATATATAATTTTTGATTTTTTATAGACTTGCGTGTTGCTTCATAAATAAGTGCTAAGCTGAGTTTATTAATTAATTCGTTTTTATTATATGTTGTTATATTAGGATTTAACAGGTAGCTAATCCAGTTTAGTACTAAAGGGTGTTTGATAGAGTGGATATGAATAGGCATATAGTTTGTATTTCTTTCTTCTAAATGTTTCTAGCATATTATATTACTAACTATAACATAAACAGATTTAAATACTAATAGTAACTAAAGCCGTAGACATATTTAATTGATTTACTTAGTATTATATGATTATGATCTTACTAATTTTTCGAAATAAAATCAAAAAATTAAATCGCCTCATCCTTTAAAAAATTTTAAAAGATGAGGCGATATTAAGTAATTCTATTGTTCAATGTTGTATTTATCTATAAGATTAGTAGTAACTTATACTGTTAATCTAATGGTCTCATTGATAATACAGCTTCATTTTCACGGTTAATACCCTTTTCAAAGCCAGCAGCAGCAGCTCTTGCTCTACCTGCGTGCCATAGGTGGCCAATAAATAAGAAAAAACCTAAAAAGAAATGAGATGTAGTTAGCCAACTACGTGGTGATACATAGTTTACAGAGTTAATTTCTGTTGCAACACCGCCTACGGAGTTTAATGATCCTAATGGAGCATGTGTCATGTATTCAGCTGCTCTTCTTTCTTGCCATGGTTGTATATCATTTTTGATCTTATTCAGATCTAGACCGTTTGGTCCTCGTAGAGGTTCGACCCATGGTGCACGTAAGTCCCAAAATCTCATTGTTTCACCACCAAAGATGATTTCACCACTTGGTGATCTCATTAGGTATTTACCTAGCCCAGTAGGACCTTGAGCTGATGCTACATTAGCTCCCAATCTTTGATCTCGTACTAAAAATGTAAATGCTTGTGCTTGTGAAGCTTCTGGACCTGTTGGTCCGTAAAACTCACTTGGGTATGCAGTATTGTTGTACCACACAAAGTTGGATGCAGTTAAACCCATGATAGACAAGGCACCAAGACTATATGAAAGGTATGCTTCTCCTGACCATACAAAAGCTCTTCGAGCCCATGCAAATGGTTTAGTTAAGATATGCCATATGCCACCGGCTATACAGATTACACCCAACCATACGTGTCCTCCTATCAGGTCTTCCATATTATCGACACTAACTACCCATCCGTCACCTCCAAAAGGAGATTTAAATACGTAGCCAAAAATAATAACTGGATTTAAAGTAGGATTGTTTATCAGGCGTACATCGCCTCCACCAGGTGCCCATGTATCATATACACCTCCTACAAACAATGCTTTAATAACTAGAAGAAAGCATCCTATCCCTAGGAGGATTAAGTGTATCCCAAGGATAGTGGTCATCTTGTTTTTATCTCTCCAATCATATCCAAAAAATGGAAAAGATTCTTCTAAGGTATCAGGACCTATTAGAGAATGGTATAAACCACCAAATCCTAATACAGCTGATGAAATCAAGTGCAGTACTCCGACTACAAAATATGGGTAGATATTGGTTATTTCACCACCAGGTCCTACACCCCAGCCTAACGTTGCTAGATGTGGTATTAGAATAAATCCTTGCTCGTATAGTGGTTTTTCAGGCACAAAATGTGCAACTTCAAATAGGGTCATAGCACCTGTCCAGAATACCATCACTCCAGCATGTGCTACATGTGCTCCTAAGAGTTTGCCAGATACATTTATGAGTCTGGCATTCCCAGACCACCATGCAAAGCCAGTAGATTCTATATCTCTTCCACCTACACTTGTGTTACTATTAAAGGGCGTTTCCACGTGGTAAAACCTCCTCAGGGAATATAAAGTTTTCGTGAGGTTGATCTTGAGCAGCCATCCATGCACGAATACCTTCGTTTAATAAAATATTTTTTGTGTAGAAAGTTTCGAATTCAGGATCTTCAGCTGCTCTTAATTCTTGTGATACAAAGTCATATGCTCGTAAATTTAGAGCTAAGCCCACAATCCCGAATGCACTCGTCCACATACCAGTTACCGGTACAAATAACATGAAGAAGTGTAGCCATCTTTTATTAGAAAATGCAACACCAAAAATTTGTGACCAGAATCGATTTGCAGTAACCATTGAATATGTTTCTTCCGATTGTGTTGGTGTAAATGCTCTAAATGTATCTGCAGCATCACCATCTTCGAAAAGAGTATTTTGTACTGTAGCTCCGTGGATTGCACATAGTAGGGCTCCACCTAATATCCCTGCTACACCCATCATATGAAAAGGGTTAAGAGTCCAATTATGAAATCCCTGTAAGAATAGCAGGAATCTGAATATTGCAGCAACACCAAAGCTTGGAGCAAAGAACCAGCTAGCTTGTCCTAGAGGGTACATTAAGAAAACTGATACAAATACTGCAATAGGGCCTGAGAAAGCAATTGCATTGTAAGGTCTGATTCCTACAAGTCTTGCAATCTCAAACTGTCGAAGACAAAATCCAATTAACCCAAATGAGCCATGTAGTGCTATGAATGACCAAAGACCTCCAATTTGGCACCATCTGGTGAAGTCACCTTGTGCTTCAGGTCCCCACAGTAGAAGTAGGGAGTGACCCATACTGTTTGCAGGTGTTGATACGGCAGCTGTAAGGAAATTACATCCTTCTAAATATGAACTTGCTAGACCGTGTGTGTACCATGAAGTTACGAATGTTGTGCCTGTTAACCAGCCACCTAAAGATAGATAAGCACAAGGAAAAAGAAGCAAACCTGACCATCCAACGAATACAAAGCGATCTCTTTTTACCCAGTCATCAATCAGATCAAATCTTCCGCGGCTTTTTTCTTGTCCAATTGCTATGGTCATAATTATATTCTCCAGAGCAAAGTTTGTAAGTAAATTAGTGTGTCTACTTTATTTATCACTTTTGTTTTACTTTTCTTTACGGTTAATTAATTATAAACTAACTGAGATTAAATTTCTCGTTCTAAAAATTTAATATCATTCTTAGCTCTCTAAGTTGATTAAATTTCCTATTGCAATTCTATTGTTTACCTAAGAGCTATCAAGCTCAAAAGATATCTAATTTAGATATAAGTTGCTTTATATATATTATTGTTTTATCTAGAAAATTAATCGATATTATATGCATAGCACTAATTTAGTAATCTTTAGTAATCTATGGTTTACTCACTTCAGTTATTCTTTGAAATAGATATCCTGTACCCCTTGCTGTTAATATTAAATCAGGATTGCTGGGGTCATCTTCAAGTTTAGCACGTAATCTTGATATGTGTACATCTACAACTCGTGTATCTACATGTCTTTCAGGTGTATATCCCCATACGTCTTGTAAAATTGAAGCACGTGAAAAAGGATCACCAGCTCGGCTCACTAGTAACTCTAGTAAACTGAACTCCATTCCTGTAAGTCTAACCCTTTGATTATTTTTATAAACTTGTCTTTTATTAGTGTCTACTTTCAAAAAGCCAATATGTATAATTCCAGAGCTAGGTATTCCAGGGTTAATTGTGACTTTATCTACTCTTCTTAAAACAGATCTAATGCGTGCCTCCAGTTCTTTCGGTGAAAATGGTTTTACTACATAATCATCTGCTCCTAATTCTAATCCTGTGATTCTATCTGATACATCTCCAAGTGCTGTTAACATTATGATAGGTACATCGGATTCTTTTCTTAGCTCCTGACATACTCCGTAGCCATCTAATTTCGGCATCATTACGTCAAGGACAACTAGACTGGGATATTCTTTACGGAATAACATTAAAGCTTCTTCTCCGTCAGAAGCACTCACTACTTCATATCCTATAATAGATAAGCGTGTTTCTAAAATTCTTCTGATGCTAGTTTCGTCATCTACTACAAGGATTTTTTCTTTTTGATTGTCCAATTTATAGCTTACTCCAAATTTTTTGGGTATTTAAATTAACCAGAAATATTAGCTGAATGTTTTAGTTGTGACCCAGTTTTATAGTGCTGGATCTACATATTTATGGTTTTTAAGACGCTATTGATATTGTAATCGATTTGTCTGATTCTTTTATAGTCTTTCATTGAACGAGGTCGTCGATAGATCTTAATTAGCTGAACTCTGATTTTAGTAAATTATTGGATTTTCGTAACTAAGGGGGTTGACAATTGACTAGACAAAAGAGTAATCTATAGTTATCGATTTTGATTTAGAAAAATGTAAAATGCTTAGCTTTTATTAAGACTGCTGATGTAAGTTTTACATAATCATTAAAAACAATTCTGGAT